AAGGAAGAGTTGTAAGGCTCTGTAAACACAATCAATAAAGAGTTCCCTTAGCGGTCTTCGATTTACAGATTCGGTTTAGTGAGAATAGCTCCTCCTCTTTCTGTATTGAAAACTCGAAGAAAAATCTTTTTATTTTAAAGACCAGCTCTCTATTTTACTTCAGACATTCCGTCTTTTTTCTGTGTCCTTCCAGATCATAAAATAATGTAAGTGATGTTCGATATCGCTATGGTCTGAAATCATACCATTAGGCTTCCTTCCAGTGGTTGCTCTGGTTCCTTCCTCCTTAGTTAGTGCTTTTGAAGTATCCATTGAAATATCTTTTTCAGTGCCCGCTTTCCACAAAGCATTGCCCTTCGTAGCTGCATTAGGAGACATTAGATAGACGGAGGTGATACACTAAGAGAGTCGGCTAGGTAGTACACAATGAGGATTCCCCGCCTGACATCTAGGAATAGGAAAGCTCCTTTCTGTTGTGCTTGCCACTACTCTACTGCCTAATAGGGCTTTCGAGTAGAATAAGTAGGCTTTTTTCGACCTCGAACCATTTCTGATGATTGAGCCTTTCCTGAGTCAGTGAGAAAGCTCTGCTTTAAGCCTTTCTTCAGAGTTCTAGCGACCGGGCATTTCTGCAAGTTCATTCTACACCCATTTATGTATGGGTATTTTCTGCATACCCGTAGTACTGGGTCTTGACCACGTAATCAAAGGCTTTAAAAGGTCTCTGAAGTGGAATATTTTTTATGTGCAGGACCTTCCGCTTTCACACTTGAGCAAATTATATATAGCTAGCGACTTAGTAGGTCTATGGCCTGCCCCCGCAACAAGTACTAGCGTATAGCATAACCAAATGGAAATGTGGCTGGACTCAGAAAGAAAGGAGGAGTCGAGATTTCAGGCTTGTAGAAAGAATCAATGAGGCGAATTGAGCTAGATTACACTACTTTGAGGAGAAATCCCTTACTGAATGAATGTGCTTTTGATCAGTGACCGTAGAAAGTACTGTGAATGCTTTCTATGATATCCTCTTTCTGGCTACCAAAGGTGCTAATTGGTCAAAAGAGCTTATTCTTAGTTTAAATTCTCCGAATTCTGTAAGCTTGCTTGGTTTACCTGCTTTGTTATGATTTCATTGTCTTTCTCCGTATTCAGCATTCGCCGGTCTCACAAAAAGAAAAAGCATATCAATTCGTTGAGGCTGGTAAGGTTTACCACTGAATGAGAAAGGCCCCTAGGTAGAAGATAGAACGTTTGTATGACCATTTCCAGATGTTTTAAGGCATGTTTGCCGCCCCCTGATACGCGCGCGTAGCAGCGTACGAGGAACAACAAGACAGCGGGGAGTCTTTGTGACGGAGAAGAGCCGTGCATTAATTTGGAATATTTAAGAGCTTCTCCCTGACATCCACCCAAAGGAGTACCGTCAGCCCCCCAAAGGGGTACCATCACCGCCACCCCTGCTGGCTGACTGATTGCAGGGAGCGCAGGAAGCTAAGACTCCATGTTCGGTTCTGGTAAAGAGGGTTGTGGGTAGGCTTGGAAGGAAAGTCAGAGTGGGGGCGAACGGATGCTGTTTAGGGTTACTTGCTTTCTAACGAGCGAAGGGCATTCGGCTTAAGAGAGTTCATCGACCCTCGAGCTAGAATCATTCAATGCTCGTGCCCCATATCGTATCGTAGTAAGGGCTAAGGGCTTGCCTGGCTCAACAAGATCAATGATTTCGGTAAGAAGGTGCCGTCCTCAATCACATAAGCCAAGGGCGTAAGCGAAATTCTATTATTTTTGTCTCTGGTAATGCAAGGTTCGGAAGAATGGGACCTGAGACTGGCATTTGGATTACCCAGCTCTAATCTAAAGGCAGCTCGGTACGAAAGCCTCTTTGAAAGCCGCTGTTGAATCAGTAAATGTGGCAACTGGTGGTAACGTATTCAAATAGTTGATTCCGTGAAAGAAACCTCCCTCTAAAATCAAAAATTGCGAGTCCTCTTTCTTCAGTCATTGATAGAGAGGAATGCCCTAGGGTTTCTCTTGGCGGAGAAATGGAACCTGTTGGAGAGGAAGAAGCGCAACTAGTCTTTTGAAGTCACAATTTTGATCTCTCTCTTTGACACCTCTGGGGAACGACTCGGCTAGCTTTGAAGAGAAGACAGAGGGAATAGAATAGGAGGTGGGGATTGGCATGGCAGGTCTACGAACCTGGGCTTTGGAAAGACTGAGGATAGGCAGAAATTGAGGAGAAGTCCCCCTCGGAAAAGAATAAGAATCCCGTGAACAACTCATAAAGAGAATCATAACAACTCTTAGTAGCGGAAAGCCCCTTTGAGTAAGCTTAAGCTACTGCCCTCTTGCCTCCCTTTATTTAATATTTCAATTTAAGGAGCTGTTTCTTTGCTTGTTTTGTTTTAGTCAGTCAGCTGAAAAGACTTGCTTTTCCTCTGTTAATGAAGTTTCGAAAGAAAGAAAAATCAGTCTAACGAAGGAGCCCAAGTCCACTCAAGTGGTTTCAAGGACAGTGACTTACACTGGGGGAAATGGAAAGTCTAACTTCAAAGTAAAATGCGTTAACAGAAATGATAATAAAGACTATATTCATTCATCCGAGACAGCTACTAGAGGCGGTCTATCTGATGAGCTTTCTTTCTTTTTTAGCCGCGTAAGGCCTGTGATCTCATCTCGACCATTACCGATGTCATCTGTCTTGTTTGCAACTTGAGGTTCATCCCTAGCCTGGGTTCCCATTGCTGAAAGCGGCCTTGCCCTAAGCTTTCTTTGAGGAAGTGATTGTAGCTGGACGAGATTGTAGTGCCGAATCTCTTGTCTGTTGGAGGTGATTATTCTCTTTCTAGGTGGTAGTTTTTAGGTGATTGTTATGCGCCCTTCTCTCTCTGTTCCCGTCTGAGTTCTATGCTTCCTATACCGCATGCTCCAGTAAGAGATCAGTCTGCCAATGACACTGCCAATGTGGATTGGTATTCGTCGTATCGGCAGTCTTTTATTAGCAATACTTCCAAGATCGGCAGTGTGGTCTTTATAGTAATAGTTTTTGCGTTGCCAAGGCCGCCCCACGCGCGAATGGCATAAATCCAATTGGGTAGGAGCGGTTCTCTCTTTTAAGTGAACGAGTAAGCTCCCTCGTGCAAGCGCTAGTGAGTCTTCCAAGTGAGTGGAATGCTTAATGTACTTCGGTCGAGTGACTTTCTTACGCTTCTTCTTTCTTTCGTCTAAGTGGCTTCTCCTTTTGTTTTAGTCGAGCACTGCCTGCCTTTTTCTTTTATTTAAAATATACAGACTATTGTTACCGTTACCTCCGGATAATATAATAGGAGGAGGAGCACTATTAACGGGGGAAATTCCCTTTTCTTCTATTCAGTGAGAGAAAGCTTTCGACAAGAAGTGGTATCTTTATTGATCAAGATATAGTGAGTGTGAAGTATACCGCACCGTGGGTACAAGATCGAAATGGATTGGAAGCCAAGTGAGATGTCTGTCTAATAGTCAGGAGGTCTCTAATGGAATCTAGTGGTAATGGATGCCCTATAAATATCCTATATAATCTAAAATGAAAAAAGCGTGAAGCGAAAGGCCCCTTAGTTTAGTAAGATGAAAGAGTTCAATCAGGCTCTCTTTAGTTACTTTACTTCCTTGAAGCAAGCACGAAGACGGATGCAGCAAGACCGGAAGACCAGCAACCCGAAGACCTGGCCTGGTACTCTAATTCAAGACGGATTTCATCCCCTCTGGACAGCAAAGACTGGAGCGAACTCAAGCAAGCCCTAACTCAAGCAGCTTACTGAAAGTGGCTTGAGCATTAACCTTTCAATTTAGAAGAGAAAGAAATCCAGCAGAAGGGAACCCATTCACCAAGGGTAGCAATTCCTATTGAAGATAGATTTTCTGCTATTCCGCCCACCTTCTACCATTCGGGCTTAAGCGGGTGGGACTAGAAAGCTCTTTCGCCTTAGAACAAGCAGTGGGTGCATGTGAGTCTCATCTCTATCAGAAAGAAGGACTACAAGCACGGGTTAAGCAATCGCCTATGGAACTTTTTTTTGGTCTTCCGTCTCCTCGGATTAAGAGTCGAGTGAGTATCCCCGTCGACTTTGTATCGCTCCTAGGATTTGAGGTTACGGAAGTGGTGGCTCTGAATAGAATAGACCTACCTTGGCTTGATAAGCCTAAGCTACTAAAGATCGAGGATATTCGGAATCAACAACAGAATAAAAAGCTGCCCCCCTTCCTCTGCTTCTGATTCAACTCGCTAAACAAGATCAACTGCGTCATAGTCAACTAGATCTTCTGATGCTGATGAGACTAGCTCAACGGATGAAACTGAAGTCTCTAGTGGTGCCTCTCTTTGCTTGGAAAACTAAGCTTGCTGCTTTGAATTGAAGCAGTCTCTTTCTTTCAACTCGCTCGCAAAGAGATGAACTTTGTGCAGAAAGGCCGTAATTGACTCTTGCATGGGCCTAGCCCACTACTGATAGCTCAACAAGTTCAGGATCCGCGGGAGAAAAAGAACCGAATCCACCAGCACCTGCCATGAATCAATTGAGACAGTCTGCCCGGAGAAACAGGGTTTTTACACCTCTGGCAATTTCAATGGCACAGGCCTACAAGAACTTACTGGGAGCTGGGGCAGTTACACCTCTTCCGGCAATACCACCGCCAGATCCTCTTCCCAGGAACTTCAAAGGTGTGAGTACCATTCGGGGCAACAGGGCCATGACATCGAGTCTTGCTATGCTCTAAAGCACAGGATCCAGGACATTTTGGATTATCATAAATTGCAGAAGGGAGAAGCCACCACTCCAGCAGTGCCGAATGTCAATACCAACCCTTTCCCCAATCATGCAGCGGTGAACATGTTATCAGCGGGTCGTGGAATCCAAGTCCCTTCATCGGGGAGCCTGGAACCATCGTTTCAGCCACATATGACCTGGAGGGGAGATATCTGAGTTGCACCCGGCATGTTCCAAAGAAGAAACGTAGTCGTCACCAAAAGTCTTCTCAGCAGTGGCTCAGAGAACGGTACGAGTCAGGAGATCCGACTGTGGGTCTGCTGGGAGAACCATCTGGGCCATAGACTTGGTAGACAGGTCCATACAAGTCATTTGCTATCTCAAATTGGGTTTTCTTTGGTCGCCGCTTGGGATGATCTTGGGGTATTTTGTCTGGAGTGACCATGTTGACGTCGGAAAACTGTTCCTGGCTGGTACGAATACGGACCTGGGCTCCTGGAGGAGTGATTAGTTGAGACGGATCTCATTCAGGTTTCCTGTGCCGGAGCATCATTTCATTCACTTCCTCCATTGTAGGAGGCTCAAAATCATCTCCCAAAGTTCCTGCTGCCATTGCGTGATCCTCTGAATATGATCCGATGTCGTTATCCCAATGGTGTTCCTGCTTTATCTCGGAGTCAGTTACCTATTTCCTTCTGGGAGTCAAGGCAAGATAACCAAATCTGTTTTGAGACACTTTGAGTATGTCCATGTCTGGATAGATGGTTGTATATCTCTGCTCTCTGGGAGGTACCACTCCTGAATGCCAATTGTATCTTGGGATCTCAAGAACTTTTGAGGTTCCTGGATTGCTGTGAGAAACTGGCGCTTCTGAAAATACCATGTTGACATCCGGAACATGTTGTCTTGATGACTGTCTTGATGTTTGCCCCATTTCCATGAACTGGTTGTAGAGGCATTTCCGAAATTGCTTGATTCATCATATCAGTGCCTACATCAGTATTCTGCCATGCTGGAGGAGGGCTTCTTGTAGACAAGATGTAGTATTTACCCACTGCCAAGGGTCCTCCGAGAAGATCAACTCCGAGATCACCCTGGTCATACCTCGCTTTGAGTTCGTGCTGAAGGGGAACTTTCCCGCCAAGTTGTTGCTCTCGATACATCTGATTCCAAAAACAATCTCTACCACGATGGGTACATCCCTCAAATGTGCAACCATTTTTCCAGAAGTAACCTGGTGCGGCTGCTCGGCTCTTGCGAACTGACTTTCTCTTGTTCTTCTTGGAACACGATGCCTGAAATCATGTTGACATCTTTGAAGCTGCTCTTTTCTTGGAGTTGAAGTCGAACCTTGGTTTGCGGGGAAGTGATGAGCTGGGATGGGTCGAACCCTTTTGGGTGCATGTCAACCATGTTTACGGAAGGAGTGCCTTTGCTGCTCTCACCTCTCTGAATTACCTGCATGTGAAGCTTGTTCTTTCGAGCTATTAGTCATTTTTGATCGAGAAGGTCTTGGACACGGTGCCTTAACTGCGGACAATGATCAGTTCCGTAGCCTACCATCCCTGAATGGTATTCCCATCGTGCCTTGGGATCGTATCCCCACAAGATTGGACTAGTTGGAGGCTGAAGGGAATTGGAGGGATCGGGGTGACCCTTACCAGAGCAGCTCGACCGATTGCAACAGATACTTCAATCGAAAGAACTTCGCTAGCTTATGAGGAATAAGAATAGGAATCTTGAGGCTGCGCCAAACAAAAAAAAAGGGGGATTCTGTCGAACTGATTGAGGAAGGGCGGGAATGAATGGACTGATTGATTGCCCCAGCTCAAAAGGCAAGGAAGAAGAGAAAGCGACTCCCCGAGAGAGAGTAGCACCCGGTCCGAGAGAGAAGAACAACAGTCTCTCTTAGACAAGACAATTAGTCAGGCAGCGCTCTTCTAGTAGCAACCTCTCCTTAGGTCTGAGACCTCGTTGAATAAATCAACTAATAAGAAAGAAGAGTCTTCGCCTTCGCTTTGTAGAATCTTCCTGGTCTAAGCCTTTGAGATAAACAATGGAGATTCTTTTTGTGAAGTCTACCTTCATACAAGATCGGAAAGTTTGCTTACAAAAGCAGTTCTTGAAGAAGAGAGGTTCTGACTAGACAAAGAGTCAGAACCAACGACTTCTTTTTGTTCACAATCGGTTGTCAGCAAAGAAGATGGTCTTCGTTAGCTAGCTGCTTGAAGCTTCCTCTTCTTCAGTTGCTTTCCCTTGCTTGCCTGCCTTGAGAGAGGACTTGATTAGACCAACTTCCCATGATCGTGCAATCGAGAGAGTGAACGGAGAGAGACCTCTGGGGCCAGTCAAGTAGGAGGTTTCAGAGTGGACTCAGCCTTTTGAGCCCCCCTTTTCCCTTCTCTCTTTCAGAAAGCCAAGCCCTTTCCATCCTTTTATACTGTAACCAAAGTAGATCAACTAATATCATAGAGAAAGAGAGAGGAGCGCGGCTTGATAGCCTAAGTAGCGTCCACCCAACTCTCTCTCTAATTGGAACTGAGACGACTCGAATCATTCTTATTCATCTAGGATTGAAAGCCCGGTATTCGTATAAAAGAGAAGAGAAAGGCTATTCCTGGGAGCACTTTCTAAGTAGTCAACCTCCTTCTCCTCGCGTTCACTTCTTGTTTTGTTTTCCAAAAAAAGGGGGTAGTTCCTATAATGAAGAAATTCTCCCAGTGTTTAAGGGCTCAAGATGTGGGATTTTACTCTGTATCGACGAAAGCTTCTCTTTCTTATTCTCTTAACTGTCTTAACGCTCTCGTCTTAGTCTTGTCGACTAACGAGAATCTCATTATGATACTTCTAGAGGGGAGAAGATTCAGTCACTACCTACGAAATAACTGCTTGTGGAATGTTAGGATTGAAAATGAATAAGAAATAGCGAAGGGTTCTACGATCGGAAGATCGGCAGATTGTACGCATCTCGCATCTAATGAACAGCAGGAAAGAAATACACATTGGGTTGAGTAGCTAAGCTCCTTAAAACAACTCCTAGCTCCTTAAGGAACAGTGCTATCCATCCCGCCATTCCGACCTGACCTACTTCTTTCTTCCATAGGGAGGGAAAACCCTCTTTGCCAACTCTCTGACTAAATCGGCCTTCCCCTGGTATATGAACATCCCTCCAAACTCTATTAACAGTTGGTACGATCTGGAAAGCAAGTTCCATGAGCAATTCTATAGGACAGACCCAGACATTCAAGTTGCCAATTTGGCAAGATTGACTCAGCTCCAACGGTCGAATCGCGAGGTTTAGGAAGCTTTACCCAGACTAAGGGGTACGTGACTCTTACGCACTACGGGTTAGTGACTCGTTAACACTCCCCGTTCCGTGGGCTCAAGAACTCGATGCTGATGAAACTCCTGCTTTTAGCGACTCGGTTCCTATTACAGACAGGTGGCAGCTTCCCATGCAAAATGGAATCGTTAAGTTTTGTCAATAACCGTTTTTACGCCTGGGTGGAAAGTCTAGAGCCGCTTTAGGTGGTAACCATACGGGCACCGCCTCTTGACCTCTCGTGTAAAGTATATTACACTCGTTTTACCCCACTCTCGCTTCTACGCTCCTAACGCCTAGTTGTGTAAGCCAACAAGTGAGTTTTGCTTACGTGACACAAGACAGATTGAAAGCAAAGGTAAAGCCGTCCAGTGATCAAGTAAAGGTGACGAAGTGATTCAATTGAACGTACGAGCGAAACGAAATACTTGTTTATATCAATATAGATATAAATGGAGCGAGAATCGGGAGTTGATATTGAGAAACGGAAGAAAGGCCGTGGATCCCTGATAGCCTAGTTGCTTCGAGCCTAACCCCTTGCTTGCAACAGAAACAATACCCGGAGAAAAGTTTCTACGCCTGTAAAGCCATTGCCCCTACGCCAAGCCCCGAAATAAAGAAGGAGGTTAGCCATCACGGGGAAGTGCAGTAAGTTATCTAGGATATGATAGATAAAAATGGAAGGAGCGACCCTTGGACCTATAACCTGACCTTTTTGGGGCTCACTCCTTTCCTACTCGCTTGATCTTGATGACCAAGGACTAGAAACGAAAAGCGAACTTCCAACCCTTGGAAAAACCTGATTCAAGACTTGCTGTACTCACTTTGATGTATTTTATAATACAAATGATAACTAGCTTAAGGCTTGCTAGAACTCGTAACACAGCTTATAAAGAATACAAGATAAGATCTCAAGTAAGAGTAAGAGACTTAGTCTAAGAAAGGAAAGTCATTTCGTGAAATGGGATTCGTAGCCAGCAAGCAATAGCATCCTGTTGTTATAGAATCAATGAAATTGCATAAAAGAAAGAAGGACCTCGCTCGAAAGCGAAACGAAATGGGGGACACTATCGGGTATGCCTGACAGAGAGAATTGCTTGCAACGCAACTACAAGCCCAGATGACTAATGGAAGGAAGAGCTTCTGGCTATCGAGAAAGCCCTGCTTGAAGAAAAGGCTACTTCCTACTGCCCTACCACCAAGAACAGATTCTCGCCATCTATTTAGAGGGGAACTTATTATGAAACAACGCAGCTCCTAGTCCGACAGTTCGCTCTGCGCCTTAAGAGAAAGAGTTCCGGCATACTAAAAATGGATGATTTGGCCGTTTGGGATCGGAACAACCTGGGGAAAGTTGTCTTCCTACATCACCTACCTCCCAGACCAAGGGAAGAAGGTATCAGATCTATGTAGTTCTCGACCCCTTTTGTTAAACCAGTTCCTGTGCCTGGGATTCATTCCAGTCTGTAAAGAAAAAGTAATCTGGTGGATGGGGCCCGCCTCACCATTCCCCTTCTCCAAAGCAATAAAAAAAAATCACCATGAACCTTTCAGTACGTGAAAGAAGTTCTGCTCTTTACGTGAAGTAAGTGCTTTCTCTTTCACTGTCTGACTTTGGCCCCTCTCCTGACCGATTAAAGGATTCAATCCAGCCCCAAGCGTACCAGGGGCTCCCCTGTTTACCGGATCCTTAGAGGTCTGCCCGTCCGGCGTCGGTACCTCGCATTTTGTAATTAGGGCGGCACCCCGGTTTTCTGAGTGCCACCTTCACAATAATAAGCAGGCGGCCTACCCGCTTTCCTTTCGGTCAGCTGCCCCTCAACCGCGTTAGGGGTCTTACTCATCCATAATCCAAGGCCACTGTTTGATGGAAGTATTTTATATTGTGGAAGGTCCCTCTACCTCATGAAATCAATATCAAATATCCGGTCTTCGGCTCTATCTATCTCGATCCGGCACCCGATCCGTTTATGCTTCAGCCGCTGCTTCAACTGGTTTCGGGTCAAATACCACTAGGGCAACTGACCGATCGGAGTCTTTATCTCCAACGAATGGTTCTTCTCCAGTATTTCCCACAGCTATCCCAGCTATTTGTGCTTGGACTCGGGAAAGCAGGGGAATTCATTTAGTTCTAATTTTCTTTCGTGAGTTAGTCTTAGTGATTGTAGTAATTCTTCTTTGATACGACTTCTCATCCTCAACTAAAGAAACAACACCTAAAATGAACAGAAGAAGGTCTATCCCTTCAATCCACTTTTCAAGCCAAGCAAGCTCGGGAAAATAGCCTAGAAATAAAAAAATACCGCTGAAAAATAGAGGTACTAAGGGTTGCTTTCTTCTGGGTAGGCTATCTTTGAAAAATCACAAGCCCAAAAAAAGCCATAAATGCAGAAAAACGAAGATGAATATTCCGTCGGGGATTCCCAATATGGTTGTTTTGTCACTAGGTGCTGACTTTATTCCTATGAAAATACTGATTATGAAATAAAATAAGAATGCAATTAGAAATGCCCACTTCGTGCGCCTTGATAAGCTTATAAAGATGATGCAGGCCCCCGCTAGCTTCAGGGGCTCCATTAAATAGAAATCTTCATAGTAGAATAATCCATAGATAAATTGAATAATGAGCAGCAAAATAAAGGACAAACAACGTTTCTTAGGGGTCGAACTTGACTGTTCTTTTTCCAAAAAGAATGAGAGCGCATAGTGGCCGACTTGCTGAAAAGCCAGGTAAAACCCCCACTTAGCTAGCCCTTGATCAAGGAAGTATCCACAAAAGATGATTCAATTGGCATAATCTAAAGGAAAGAAGTAGATTAGAATAAGAAAGAAAAAAAGAACTAAAGAAAGGATTTCCCAATCTATCCCTTGCAGGTGAAGACTACTTAGAAGGCTGAGAAAAAAACACAGAAGAAGAAGGTGTCTGACCCTTACTGGTTTTAAGGGGTACTTAAAGTTAAATAAGAAACAGGAAAGCTGCGCGATAACCTGTAAGGGATTCACTAAATTCCCCTTTTCTATTTCCGGAAACATAAGTTGATAACAAAAAATAACAATTCCAAAACTACTTATCAGGAAACCATTTTGTAAAAAAAATACGATAGCTTGTCTTTCTAGCGTGAAAGCTTTTTTCATCTTTAGGAAAAGCCATGTCTTCTTAATCCATTCTTTCGTTCTTTCATATACCCCCCACCTAATCTCTATATAGATAGATAGATAAATGAACAACCAATATATAGCACCAAATAGGTTGAAACACAGAACGTCAGGCAAATCCAAAGACCATGCTGCTCCCGCCAAAGCAAGAAAAGCTGCAAGAATAGCTGATCCAGTCCCGAATACTTGCTGCCATCGTAATGGCGATACGCGAATAAGAAAGGGAAACAACGTAGCAAAGCGATTCATAATCAACTTTATAACTTCATTGTGATAGAGATTCACATTATACGACTTTTTATCACTAATATTATTTGAATCAAGCTTATTCATCTCAAGTTTATTTCTACTTTCTTCATCTCCACAACTAAAATCAGAATAAGAACCAAAATCATCTTTAGTACAATAACTCCTACCTACATCCTTAGATGTAGAAATGCGCACCCTAACATATACATCTCGAACTCGTAGTAGTCAATGCATATTAGAGGCCATGCTTGCCTTTCATATTATACCGACGAAAGGCCAAATCCAATGTTCGACTACCGTTTTTCTCGTACCATATTTTGATCGACTACTGCGTCTATCCTGAATTCCCAATAAATCGTGAACGCCTCGAATACAATGGTATTTCACTCCCGGCGCATCTTTCAGTCTCCCACCTCGGATTAAAACGAGTTGATGTTCGTTTGGCCCTTCGCCTCCCCCCGGAATGTGAGCAAACACTTCCATTCGATTTCTCAACCTCAATAATACGATCTTCCTATTGGCTGAATTCGGTTTTTTCGGTGAAACAGTAAGCACACGCGGGCGTACTCCTTTCTTCTGGGGCGCATGTTCCGACGCTCTTGTCCTGGCATGGTTTGAATTTTCATTGTGTTGAGTTCGATACCGCTTCCGAGTCAATTGGTTTCTTGTTGGCATTGGGAGCTCCGTTTCATTGTGCACCTATGGGCCTGATCCAAACCGACGACTTGCCCACCGCTTGCCAACCACTTGCACCTTGCGCTTTCACAGCCTCAGTACTCTACTCTAATAGTATTGCACTAGTGCCCAAGCCAAACCGGTGTACGCTGGAAGACCAAGCCGAACCCCCCTGACAAACATGTGATATTTCATACCAGAGATAGCGATTCGATCGTCAAGTCTATGTTGACATCCATCACCTATATGACCAAATGGAAAACCATCGGTATAATATAGGTAGTAGACATAGATTCGAAAACCATCACGCACACCCCCACTATCCAGCTAGGCCACCACTATCAACCTCCATTCTGGCAAACCATTTCAACTCGCTTGAACACCTTTTCACCTAGGAGGATACGAGGTGTCTATCCCCAGCTAGTCTGAGATCATGAAACCCCCACATGCGATTCCGAACATCACAGGAAAGAAGCAGAAATCCCCTGTATCACGTTTCCCGCGTGCACGGTTGCAAGGTGGCACCTGTCGATCTCATCTAAGTAGGCAATTGGGAAACGGGAACCACTATGATGGAACGGTTGAGTTTGGAACCCTACACAAAACAGACTGACCTGTTTGACTGGTGAGGTTTTCCCACGTGCTACAATGCCAACACGATGAACTACCTTTATTCGACTCGTGGCTTTGTTGACCCGGTTCCTCACGCTGCCCCCATGAGTACGTCCGGGGTACAGGTTCACTTTACCCGCTCAATCCCCTAAAGGCGGGGACGGGGGCGGGTTTCCCTGAGTAGGAGGTCTCTTAGAAGGGTGACTGATCTTGAGTTCAACTCCTCTCCAAGAATATTTGAATAGGACATCAACCCCCATAGATACAGAAATCTTTTCGAGTGCCTTTCTATCCTTTCGATGGATAAATAGGGCAAGAAACAGATAGATGAGGAAGAGCCCTTGGAGACAAAAGATAACCAGACAAAACAAAACAACCCTGTTGTTTTCGGTAACAAATGCGACCCAATGCGTTATTCTTTCCATGGAACATTCCGAAGATATATGACCCTTCCCTTTGAGCGATTGGTCCTTCTATGACAATCAATGCATCCGTTCCTTCCACCACCTTGTTCATACATGGGCTTCTCCGGTACGAAATGAGCCACTTCTGGCTACTCAATTTCTTCTGTCTATTAGAATAGTACTGAGACCCGGCCTATTCATCCGGCATGGGCTACATGGGCCCCGAGTAGTTTACCGGATCAGTCGAGCATTCCCGGCCCACCACCCCAAGAAACGAGGTTGGACCTCAAACTGCTACTTATAGATATTGTTTGCGATTGTACAACTGATAAGGATTCAGTACTCTACTCTATATAGTACTGGTACTTATATATATTGTTTCAGCATTTGCTACAACGGTGAGTGGGGAATGATATCAGAAAAGCGGTGGATGAGCCTCGTGTATCAGGGCAAGCAGTGGCGCATCAGCTTTGGTCTGTGAAGTTTGGGAGAGGCCGAGTCTTCCCACTAGTGTGGATTCCCGCCGCATAGGGCTGAGGAGTTCCAGAACCACCTTCAAAGAAGAAAGAGGACCAAAGTCTTCAACAGTGTCAACATTTTCTCTATCACAGCTTCTGAAACAAAAGTCAGTACTCTTCTACAGGTACTCTTATATATACTTGAAAGGCTATATATGGATGATACCAATTCCCCGACGGTCTAAACCGGCCGGGTATTCACTTCTAGGATCTCTGCCTCCATTTGACTTTTGCCACTGATTCTGTCTGTGGCTATCTTCCGATTGAATTCCTACGAATACTTTCATTCCCTTTGAAAAGGACTGGTACTAGTCTACTACCTATATTATACCGAGTCTTTCTATCCCGCTAGCAAGGACTCATATCCTCAACTATTAGAATATAATGGCTCATCCATACAAGCCGCCCAAGATAGCAGGTCACCCAGGTGATTCAAAGTCAGCTAGAGAAAGCTATCCTGTAAGTCTACTACCTATATTATACCGAGTTCCCCCAGTACCAGATGAAACGCCAACGACTATCCACTATCTATATGATACAGACAGACCACCATCTCCAAGTCGTACGAGTGGTCCCAGTGGATGATAGGCCGAAGGGTTGAGCTACCTGCCGATTGCATTCCAACAAGCTGTCGCCCCCGAATGGCAAAAGCAGCCATATGGAACCTTCAAAGGAGAGTCACTGACAATATATATCAGTACCAGACCTGTGTCAAGATGGGAAAGTCTCGGACATCAAGCTCGATATGCTCCCAAGGGCGGTACGGAAGCACCCCCCAGGTGCGAGTGGAGATGGTCGGAAGAGAGATGGTCAACGTCCGCCGTCACGAGGCCGGAGGCACTCCTTTGGAGTTGAGTGAAGGAGGCTTCAGCGCACCCTCGAGCCCATTCCCCAGTAGGTGTATTTGGGGCTGCAATGGCAGTCGGATAAGTGGTTCAACTATACTCGAAAGCATGGATCTCAATAGAGTCGGAAGTCCAATCGTACCACCTCGAACTGATGACTATTAGATTAGAGTACTGGATCACATGTCCGCTCCATCCAGAACTGCTCATGCCACCTGACTATTAGATTAGAGTACTGGATCACATGTCCGCCCTCCATACCTGATACTGAACCCTATTCGGTCACTATTCCAGACCACCACGTCGTAGCCTTGAACCGAAGGCGGGAGAAAGAACCCGAAGGCTAATCAACTACCTATATGATTTATACCGAAAGGCTTCAGATGAGGTTCCCGGGTACTTGTGTGTGCGGTTGCGATACTATATAGGAAGAGTACCGCTGATACTGATATATATTGAGCGAGTGGATTTGGCCCCAGCCCGAGTCACGAGTCCTAGCAACCAGCCACTTCAATGACCTATCCATTCGTCGATGCCACCTTCCGTTTGATTCGCATCTCAAATCAATTCCAACGGCAACGCGCTAAGCAGAATCAGCCAAAAAACATCTTTGAGGTGGAGCACCATGAACAATCGCAAATAGCCCAAGAGCAACATGCGGTGAAACGAGGCCGGGAAATGATCTTCCAACATCTCTGCCAGCCCCAACCAATAGTGAAAAAGCGAGAGTTTGAGTCCTAGAACCGTTGAATCGACCTTGTTTCTGAAAACCACCACTGCCATTTTCTCTATTGACCCAGTGTATTTGAGCAGATCACCTCAATGCTCCAATTCCAAAAACCAACTATGGATAGTACTCTACTACACTACTATAGTGTCCGAGCGGTGTATTTTAGTAGTTCCGATTACCCCCGACCTCCCCACCAATATACTGAGACAAAGAGGATGACCCGAACAACGTCTACAAATGCCAGTACCATGCTGCCGTTTCAAAGCCAACGTGATGCGCCCTGCCGAACTGCCCTATCGATTGGCGATAACAACAGATGCTCGAGTATAGCGTACCAATGATCACATGCAACCCATGACACCCGGTTGCTAAGGAAAACGTTGAACCATATATACTATCCGACAACGAGAAGTAGCTGTGTTCATATTCCAACCCTTGCAACCCAGTGAAAACGAGAGCCAGTGCAACGGTAGCGAGTAAAGCGAAAACAGATCGATGGTACCTGCCGTTCAGTAGATCATGATGAGCCCAAGTGATTGATGCTCCAGACGTTGGGGGAATCAGGGTATTCAGCATTGGAAGCTCCCGAGGATCGAAATGCAAGATGCCTTGGGGTGGCCAGATCAATCCGACCTCTACCGCTGGCGCCAAAGCAGAATGATAAGACGCCCAAAAGAGAGAAAGAAGGAACATCACCTCCGAGACGATGAACAGCAAAGAGCCATATCTCGGTCCATTTTGTACTACTGGGGTATGCTGCCCTGCCTTCGCTTCACGTAGCACATCGCGCCACCAAAGGAACAAGGTGTATAGGATCACCACTAGCCCCATCATACCAACTGTGGAACACCCGCGACTTGGATGCATGTACAAAACACCACCAACTGTACTGGCCCCAGCGCCGATAGCTCCCGACATTGGCCATGGACTTGGCTCCACCAAATGATAGGAATGCCTCGGTGAATCAAGCATGCCTTACCAGCCCGAGAGGTTTCATGAACCATCCATGCCGCCCCATCCACTCCAAGCTAGTAGGTCAGTAGTGGTATACGTAGTGTTCGATCTGATCATGCCCCGTCACCAGCTGTCGGTTTGCCTTCCACACCTGCCCTAAGTACTCTACTCTAAACTATATAGGAAGAGTACCCGTGAATGTACTCGCGACCGTTCCTTAACACCCCCCCGTCGGTCGCTTCATCCGATCCCCCATGAATACCTCATCTCTCTCATCATATATAGTCTATAGTCGTCATACGGCTTGATATGCTGCTGGCAATGGTACTCCAATAGCCCAGTTGAGTTGCAGCACCTCGGTATCTTGCTCTGCCATCGCCCCGAAAAACCTCATGCGATGATAGAGAACCGCCGAGGTCGAACATAGTTGCTTTGCTTCACACTTTTTATTCCAATATTCCATGGTTTACGGTCATAACCTTTCATATTGATTTCTTATATAATCATCCTTCGGTGATTGCTTGACTCACGATCTACTAAAGGGAAAGTAGCTTTATGTTGGTTCGAATCCAGCTCGTGAGATCCACTATTGTAGTTCATATTCAAGTCGGTTCAGTGTTTCTTCTGTGGATTCAGGTCTATTGCCGACCCGTTGTTTATCCACTGCCGTGCTTCTTCTCAGTGTTCCCAGTGGGGCCCCCTTTCGATTCTATTAGTACTACGCTCGCCCGACCCCACTGGCGCGATATGCCGACGACTGACTACTGGGAATCGTGGGTGCCGTAGAGCTTCTCATAGAAATACAAAAACGTATCGCCCACTTCCTACAATCCGGCCTGAACCTTTGGGTAGGCTCTGCAGGATCAACAACAATAGCTGCACATAGTACGGTAGTTCATAATGAAAAGCTACTTGAGGACATAATGGAACATTGTTATGTAGAGCCCAACTGAGGCAACTCGAGCATAAGGTCTGGCTGTATGCGAAGAAGTTATCACGGACGAGCCACATGCAGGGAAACTTGCACGTGTGGTTCTGGCCGGGTACCCCGGTATACTGTACTAATATGTGTAGGTACCCGTCATTCGAGTGAGATTGTCATGGCGCAAAAGCAGATATGGTCCGGTATTCCCTTGTTCCCCTGTATTGGTTATGTTCTTCATTTCTCGTCTAGCAGAAACTCATCGAGCTCCGTTTGATCTCCCAGAAGCGGAAGCTGAATCAGTTGCAGGCTATAATGTAGAATATGCGCGGGATGTGATCCTTAATAGTTCACTGTTGGCGGAAGCCAATGTCCCGGGGTCCTGGGGACTCATTCTGACTGAAACAAGGGGCCACTACGTCATCATTGGAACCTATATCGAGTTGTTCCGAGAAGCTCCGGTGTTATGTTCTTATAAAAGGGAATGAGCTTCAGAACGTGGGCAGCTGGCGCCAAAAGACGAAAGCCAAGCGAGCATTTATATGGTAATGCGGTGACTTGCCAGCTCATATCCGAAGTGATATTCCTATCTATCTTGTAGGAATGACATAATGCTAATCCATGTTCCACACGCCCAAGCTACAGCTTTTCATATGGCCCTCATTGGTTTCGCGCATGAAGCTCAGGAATACGTTTATTTGCTAATATGATGGCCGGTCATAGTTCAGTAAAGATTTGAAGCTTGGACAGAAAAGAAGCGGGGCCGCCGGAATAAGTTATTTGGAAGGGCATAGGTCCTTCACACTGGCTAAACAATATACTTTCACTTTTTCATCGTTCGAGCTTTGACCGGTTCGAGCCTTTCAAGTTACATCCTCCGACACCATCGACTGGTGGTCTTTCACACACTGCACAGGATCCAGGGCCAGCTGCACGAGATAAGGCAAAAAGCCAAAGCTAAAGGGGCAGTAGGAGCGTAGAATGGCCGGAGCATCATGAAGCGTTCTCATTAGTGGGGTGGGACGCGCGGTCATACCTGATAGCAGAAGACGGGGCGCAAGTGGGCCCGATACTCCCGCTAGAAGTCATCGCGGTCGTGAGAGGGTATTATCGGGACCGTAGATCGGACCTTCTAAACCACCCCATTCATCCAAAAGAGAAGGGAAGAGGCCTATGTATTTGCATGACCCCTGCTGATTTGACCCTATCTACACCCGCCCCTAGCGGTCCTGCCACCACGCCGCAGAACGGGAGCTCGTGTGGGTCGCTCAAAGCGCCTCTGTTGTTCCCTCGGTGGGGCCCACCGATCGACAGAGCTCCACGACCAGAAAAAGAAGTGCAGTTTGAAAGCCGTATGATAGGTGGTAACTATCTTGTACGGTTCGAGGGGTAATCGGCGTACCCAGGTCAACCTGGTGGCCTTTGGCTCCAGGGGGAATCTTTGGCTCTATCGAACATACAGGGAATTGGAGGTAGCATTCTACCGATGTCAAGTCATGGACTGGTTTCTTCAGCCCTTTTTCTATGTGTGAATAGGTGTAAATTCCTCCTATTGGAGGATCCGGAGGAAGAGTAAAGATTTCTTACCTGGCCCACTGTGGTAAGAGAATAGAGTACATCCGGATACCGGGCATAGAACTCCAAGAGCCCCGAATCAGCTGGTAAACCGAGCATTCCCCTGTAGTACTGGTGATAAACAACAGAAGTAACATCTGCTATAGCAATGGAAGAGGGCGGACAGCTAGCGGAGGGGGAAACAGCTCCTGACTCCGAGGAAAAGAGCACATTATGGCCACATATGATGTCACCGCGTCTGTTCCAGATGCTACATAGTATGAAGAAAGGCCAGAAGTATCTGGTGATGCTATTAGTATGTCTGTCGTTAGGACCTGCGGATCCGAAACAACCTAACACGGAATCCAGTGCATACCCAGTAGCTACTGGATGAATCATATTTATAGTGACTACGGTGGGACATCCAATCTGCAATAATTCAGGATTTAGGATATTTCTAGCTAGGCCCGCCTTCGGCTTCCCTACTGAGTATCATTTATCCATGTCTATTCGCAATTGTTGGTCATCTGATCGTTTATGGTTTGTGCTTCTTGGCCGCTATTTGGCATTGAGTGGGATCTAGAAATCGTTGAAAGCTTATTTTCGTTCGGCTCCAAATGCGTTTCATTCCTTGCATACCGGATCTAGGTGTTCTAGCATAGCCGCCAACGATCTACTTCATCCATGGTAAACAAACCCTGCGATCGGTAGAATCACTTCTATAGACTCGGGAACTACGCAATAATCCGAAATCAGAAGAGGCGGCTGAACCCATATGGTAAACAACATCCGTACCAGAAGTAGAAGCATTGTAAACAGACCAGGCCGTAAGACCTAGTTCCTGGTAGTACAACTAGTATTGGATTCGATTCATCTGTGGCTTTTCTTATTATCGTAGACCTACGCCGATACCAACCGAATCGATACCAGACGGGTAATCCGGTCAACAACTAGATAGTGCCTATAGCTATAAGGCATTTGGCACCGTAGAATGAGTAGTTTAGGTGTGAGCACCAGATATATTCTTAAAGTAGTGCCTGCGGTCTTATCTCGATTATAGGACTTACCATATGCTTTTCTAGGTATCGTCCAAACTTCTCTATTCTTCATAGTATTCCTCGGAGCAGGGTCTTGAGACTTGGTTTCATATACTTCTACAGATGCAATTACATAATAACCGAATATCTGGTGTGGAACACCATGGGAAACTCACTCTAGTACGAAATATTCAGAAACAACTGGGTAATATAGAGAATGGCGTAGCTGGAACGTCTCCGATCTCATACTCATAGTCCTTGCATCAATTCCGAAGGCCGTAACCCCTGCTCCTTGAACTTCTGAACCTTGGTCTCGTATTATCGCTCTTCTTGAGTTCTATCACATTACTGACTTTTTATATGCTGACTTACCATACTCCCTGGAACTTCCATAGGCCCAAGGGAATCAAGAGAAAGAAAATAAAGAATACTCCGGTGATTCCAGAATAGCTACTATAGAAAGAAGGAATGAATGATCCTACATCTGATGGAGGAGATGCAAACATGGCGACACGAAGTTCTAGAAGTGCCGGATAATATAGTTGACCCTGCCAAGCTTCATGAGACAGCCGAGTGGATCCATAACCATACCTCTTCCATCTTCTCACGCTTCTCTAGCTGATTCTAAATCACCGGGTCTACCAGCCATTCACTGCGTTCATCGGTAGTACGGATCTGGTCCCGAAGTGACTATGATAGAGTAGCGGCCACGACAATAAGAAGGTATTAAGGAACCGGTGGCAAGAAAGCCTATAGCTGTAATATCCCATCGTTTGTCGGAGCCTTTCCTCGGTATGGCACGCCGATGTTATTGGTATAGTATGTACCTGTTGCTGCTAGTTGACTGAGTAGTATTTCTGCGGTAGTTCCTTCGGATATTCTTCCGGCACCGAGGAGGGACGTAGTTGGAGGTGTTGATGCTAGAGCTTATGCTCTTGTTTTGGTATAGTACTGGGTATTCTCATGATCCACCTTGTACACCGGTGGTCTTAGCTTCTCCCATAGGTTCGGGTACGCTCCCGCTTCCGGAAGGGACTCTAGCGATATAGTTTGGGCACCGACTGGGCTTAACCCCCGTCTCCCCTGGCTCCGCTAACGATTCTAAACACATCGGCAGCTAAAGCTTCAAGCCTAGGAGCTACCGTAGAAGTACTCTATGGCCGGTTCTGCTCGGTTCTGTATATGATGATGAATCTTGAGTTGTATACTCTATCACAGTATTAGTGCTTTCGCTACGGCTAGGAGTCCTCGATTCATCCGAAAGAGTTCCTTATCCATCCCCGTCCATAAGTAGAAACAACTAGAGCCCTAGTATGAGCTCGGTACTCTGTTGATGATGTCACTGTGATTCTTCCGGATTGAGGCTACTTATGTGTTCCCGGATCTACCAATACAGCTATAGCTATATATATGAGTTGGTACATAACTGGATCAGTACGCGAATTATCCGGCATATGGTATTAGAACTTATCGTTGGTGCTCCGACCGCGGGTATTGGGTTTTCGATATATTCTATGGCTCCTTATGTATGTTTTCCATTAGTAGTACATCTGGGAAAGCACTGTCAACTGGGAGGGAATAGGCCGATGTGAACGGCCAGACAACTCATATTGGACAAGTAAAACCAAAGCAGCAGCCTACGGAGAAAACTAAATCAAGGACTTACCGAAAACCAGAAGAAGATGTTGTAGTATCATCATACGCCGGTACCGATACAGTACCAGAGCCAAATGCGTTTCATGCGCTATCAGTAGCAACTACCCAAGTCCATAGGACTCTGGGTGATATATCTAGACTCACTTCCCTCCTACTATGGTAGCTAACTCAAGTAGTATCTTATTTCTCTACTGCTTGTTCCATTCTTTCCCCGCCTGCTATGATTCTTAGTTGGCAGATCTACTACGGGACTCCGGGATTGATTAGCTCACACCTTCGGACCGGTAACGACTCGACTCAATTTCAAACATACAGTCATAGTCTCCAGAAATATCCCACTTTTTCAACCGGTTTCTTGGCCCCTGAGCTCTCCTATTCCTTCTTATCCAGTTATTGACCCGCCCATCATTTGATGGATTGGTAGATCTCCTCTTCTTATGTCTCATCTTATGAAACACTGTGTAACCCCATATGGGGAGGAATTGATTATTATTATGGTTCATTGTCAGTATAAGAAGGCTAGTGATCCATTTCAGTTCATAGCAAAGGTACGGCGAAAAAGTTCCAGGATCCGGGTAGGGGAGTGATGATATGGGTTGACCTTGGTATCGGGATAGTTATTGGAAGTACTCGGTCAATTTCTATCAGTAGTTGCATGGAGTTGTTGCTCCACTAGTTAGTTGAATACCAATGCTTGAAAACTACTATAAAAGCCTAATTCTGGTATGAACTGCCGATAATGCGTAATATTTCCCGTAAACGGTATAAAGCGATGATTTTCTATTTGCTACCAGAGTCCCGCCAATGTTATAAAACGATCCCGATATATAAGGATCTACCAGAAGGTGCAACCAGGAGTACGAACAGCAAGACTTGTAAACCATATGCATATGATAGCAGATCCGATACCAGATACCATGCATATACCTACTTATTCCTCCACTAAAGATCATCCGCACCCGGTGCCAGATCTGTTTCTTATCTTACGCAATTGCTGGGTTTTACCATAGTTTCATACTCCCTTCCAGTATCTACTGGGGTTGTTGCAGAAAGTAGCTTGATGTTGGTTCTTATGATGCAGTTACAGGGTGTACGATATGCTATCAATCTACTTCGGTTGGATCCCAGGATTCCTATATGAGTTCTACGCCGCTTCACCCAGGAACTCATATGCAGCTGCTATTTTCGAATACTACAGAAGGTCTACTATGTATATGGTACGACGTGGTAAAGTAGATAATGGCGCATAAACACCACTGAGTCAATACTAGGTAGATAATCAATCATTGGCTCCGATTCACATAGAATGCTAGCAAAGTACTATCAATCTGCTATTACGATAGTTACCAGAACTATCCGGCGAGAAATTTGGGTAAGAAGTAGGGAGTGATGGTGATGGGAGAGGAGTCCTACGACGATGCATAGTTTACATCCGGACCAGTAGCATAAGATGCTAGAGCTATAGGGAATTCCAGTCTTCTTTCACTTAGCTATTCCTCATATCGATTTCTGCAGCCATGATCATCTATGCTTGCTTTCTTGTTTCTTACTACCTTGCGATAGTCCGTTCGAAGTCCTTGGCCCAAGGTGATAGAGATCCTAAGAAATACGAAGAATCAATCCCTGTACTACAGTAACAACATATTCACCATCTGGTAAGACGGGTACATTATTTGATGCCTATGGAAGTGACTGGTATGTCTGTATATGGAGCTGTAGTACCCATTCTGGTACAGTAAGACCTCTAGCTCTAGCTATAGGAATCCTGATCATAAAGCATATTTGGTAGTGAAGCCGGCTTATTGTTCTACTAGTTCCTTCGGGGTATCTTGTTAGTTACCTTTGGGACACCTTCCACACCCTTAGCTACACCAAAGGCGATACGGAGAATTATTGTTCCACTTAGTTGATTCCCGATAGTCTTGGTTCGGTTCGGCTACGCCTTCCGAATAGCAAGAGCATATGTACCCGGAATATCATCAAATAGAACTAAGGGAGCAAGACAACCCATTCCATCTGAGCTCACCGATAAGCATAGATAGGAACTCTGGTGTTGTAAACACTAGCTTTCCCAGAGGTAGAATCAAAAGCATCCGAAGTAGACCCAAATACAACCAAATCTAGTCATTTCCCCGGATAAGACCTAACGATCTCAAGCCATCTTCTAATAGTCCTACGGCACCTCTACTCGATACCAGGATCCGAAACGGGATCCCCAACTGCATCCAATGATGTAATAGCTTATTCAGGAATTACTTGCTACCGGAGCGCTAGCGTAGCAACAACATGGAATACAACTCCTACGATATCTCCGATATCTCCGGCTGCAGATAAAAGCTACTTGAGTTAGTTCCGGCTAACGCCTACAACATAGTCAGAAAAAGTCCTACTAAGAGGAATCACTGGGTGATCTACTGAAGGGGGGAACCAAATAACTCACCATAACTGCTAGAGGAGTACTCATTGTGGATCTCGGATACCCTGGACTAATAGAAAATAAAGACAAAACAGTAGCTACTCCCTGAATACAGTTTATGATGCGGCAGTTGCTGCAATAGAGATTCCAACAGTCCTACCAAATACCCTGGGAGATGCATTATCGACTGAAGAAGACGTATCTACAGCTGCTTCTCATGCTACTTCTACAGGAATTGGCTTTGCAGCCATTGGAGATGTATCTTGTAGTTATCGTGGTATCTCCTTACCATCACGATCGATAAGCTTTTTGACCCCTGCTCTCAGCCGGTTCAGGTTCCGACTATAGGGAAGTGTTCACTGAGGAACCCAACGATATACAAAACGATCTACCTGGGAGAGCTCTAGCTCCAACCGAACAGCAAGAAGACCAGACCTTCCACCAGTCACTATACCAGCAGAAATACCAATTCTAGTACAAGCGATAACCTTACCTATGGCTGTTTACGTTTATTACTGTAGCTCCAATACCAATGGAATTGGTATGCCGTAAGTACTATAAAATAAAGAAGAACCAACAAATAGCGTCAAGAACAGAGCATCCGGGCATTCGGGCATAGTAGTATAAGTCGATGCAGTATCGAATATCTCCTGCTCTTAGAGGGTGGATCCGCACATTCTTGGTTCACTGCTAGCAGTAATCGAATACCCAGAATTGGGCGTAGCACAAGAGCTTAAACTCTGCTTTCTTATCGATGGCCATTAGCCTGATCTTTCTACTACTATATTTACTAACGATGCTATAACTATAGATCCCAATGGATCCTTGGTGGAACCAGTCACATCAATAAAAGCGCAATCCGGGTTTGAAAGAGACCTACCCAGTTATGATGCCATCAGATGTATAATCAATCCCAGCAGACCGGGAAAACGGTAGTAGCGCTAGGCTGCGCCTACTACAGAATCATACTCCTACCCCAAAGCTTCATGAAGTGCTTCTTACTACGGCATTTACACCAGCTTATCCTTTCTTGAGTTTCCCATTTCATGCAACACTTATGCCACTCCCTATTGGCACGCCAATAAGGGCCCCTTAATGCATGGCACGCGAGCAAAGCGCTCCTTTTAGTACGCCATGGTCTGAGCCAAAGGATCGTAGATCAACGGGATTAGATTATCCGGCAGAAAGCATCAACCTCAAATGCAGCTAGAGACTATTCCGAATAACCCAAAATAACCAAGATTGAAGTAGCTCCTCTCCCAATAGTTGCTGAATCGGGTTCGACTGCATATGCAATGGCAAATGGAATGGGTACTACTATGGTCCCTGCTTTCCCATTAAGCAATATAAATAAGAGTTATTTTGAACTCAAAACGAATAGTAAGCAACTACTACCTCCGCTTCGATGAAGCTCCGTACCGCCTCTCACCCCACTTGTTGAGGACATTGAGATGATACCGTCCTCCCCAGCCGCCCCTCGTTCAACCAGTGAAGGATCTTTATCAACGTAAAAGGTAGTAAAGGGTGGGCAGCGGGACAACCTCGCATCTCGGTTGACGTCTCGACACAAGCTTCGGTACCTACTGTTGTGGGGGAAACCACCCTTGCGATCGGTCCAGCACGGATTGAAATAGGAGCCGGTTCGACAGGAAGCTTTTGAAAACGCAGTGCACCCAGGAACCCCCGAGTATTTCGGTTGGAGATCGATCCGACCGTACTCAATTGGTACGACGGTGGGGAACGGGCCGGCATCGTATACCATATTTATGACAAAAGAGCATGATACTCATATCCTAGTTCACACTTCTCCCGGCTACGGGAATCACTCAATATCATGGGGCCGAATACAACCATGACGAACGCGGAAACTAAATAAAAGGTCTTTGAGGCTATCGAAGATCTAGTTAGACGAGCCCCTATGGCATTTATTTCACTTGCTCCCACATAAGCCTATGATTATGATTCATTATCCGTCGCTGCGCTGTTCCCAAGGACTAGCAGAATCGAAATAGCGAAATTCTTGGGCCTAAGAACATACCACCGACAAGAGTGTCCCCGAGTGAAGAGGGCTTTTCGTCTCTTCGATCCTTTTGGTATGTATTGCCCCCTAATTATAGATCAGATCCACCGGACGAGAAAAAAGATTCCGCACTGCTGCTGAGTCGTCGGACTTATCCACCAAGGGATTCTAGGTTAGTTCCTATCTCGTTCCCGATTCGTGGAATTTCTGTGGATTGCGTTGGAGGAAATCTACCAAAGCTAGGCAGATAGATAGACTCCTTTCCCGCAGCTAAGGGAAACAAAAGAAAATGATTGTTTTTTAACCAGCACTTGGGTATGCAGGTACTAAGAGTCCTCTCACTACCAACCAGCAGACATCGTCTGGCTGGGTCTTGCCGGGAAAGGGAAATACTACCAATCCAAGATGGCAAGCCGGAAGTAGAGTAGGCCTTTGGAGTTACCTGGTTTCGACTATACCGATAACATAAAAAGAGCTAAAGCTTTAGCTATTACGTAAGAAGAGATATATGGCATCGGAGATAATGGAGTAGTACCAGTGAATCCAAACAGAGCATCATAATATGCTATGGTAGATCTCCCAAGAAAGCAAACTATAGTAATATCTCCGGAGAAAGCAGTTTTCTCATACTATGTTGGTCCAGCCATTGGGAAAACATGCATAGCTGCAAAGCTATCAAGACTGCAGTTGGACTAGAGGTAGCTACCTCAGTAGTAGGAGTTATAGCAGTTTACCCGAATAATTCAATTGAAGCTGTAGCAGCAGATCTAAGTCCATACCGAATACCTGCTCAAAAGCATAATGATAATACAGCAATAAACGAATCATAAGAAGCTAATCCGGGATCGGAAGGAGACTATTAAGAATGAGAGACCAGTTGACCTAAGATCCGTTGCCAATGATCTATTTTCTTCTTTCTATGGTGTAGCTTCCTAAGCGGAACCAGTCATAGCAGAGGCAACATCAACTAATTCACTAGCATCTCTTAGTTCTACGGTTCCGGGCACTAGCTGCATAGCATAGAAAGCATTTAGGTCTTCAACTGGTACCATACCAGTGTTCACTTCTGCATCAACTAATATAACAACAACAACCGGTGGAGGAACCACCGATACTAGGTATGCTAAATTTACTGCAGATATGGTCACACTACGTATCCCGCTGCAATCCCTAATCTTCACCCTATTTCGATTATAGGTCTTATGCTCTTTGTATCTCGTAGTACTCCACGCAATCCATTATTGGTTGTTTCACGGATAACTCCTAAATGGATGCTAGGCATTGGGATCGTTGAAAGAATCACTGGAGCTCTTCCGAATTCAGATTGGACCTTTATCGACACTTATTTCTTCCGGAGTCTCTTCCTTATTTATGGCTTACCACCGTAGCCCGAAGTCAGAGCGTTTATGAGTTCTTCCGGAAGAGCTACTACCATACTATGTCCAGTTCGGCTACGCCTTCGGGCCCCTAACAATGGAGCAAACACCGATAAGTAGCGATACAAGATCCGACCTAGATAGATGAAAAGAAGGGCGTTTTACGCAACCGGAGAGAATTCTTTTATTTGTTCTCTATAGCTACCGGATGATCCACCATTCCCGTTCGCGTTGTTGGCATTGTAGCTAGAGCAGTTCCTGATTCATAACCAGCAGGAACCATTCACACAGAGTCAACCAGCTAACGCTTCCTTCTTATCCGGTTATTGGCATACTTCTTACACTGCTGGATAGGTTTGGTTGCGATCCGTCTGGGGCCATGATGATACAGATGTTCTTGCGCCTCTATTCGCTGCCGCTAAAGATGAACGAAAAGCTCCTTCACTCCTCTCCGGAGGTATTCAACCTATAGCTAGTTTCGGACCTTACTGGTTATGGCTTCGGGAATTCTCTTTATTGCTTGGCTGATTGATCGGCTGGTGGTAGAGTTTCTATGGGCCCTACGGACCGGAACCGGAATAGTCTACCATAACATCAGTCCTAGGCGCCAAACCAAATACTAGCGCATCAGCACCAATATATGAATATCCATGAGTCCATAGGACCTATATGACGTGGGAAACTACAGCAGTAAATTCATATGCATAGTAGCAGCCTCTGGCGGCTACTAACCAACTCATTCAATCGATAGAGAACTCAGTAACTCTGCTAGCTAATACAGAACATATGCAGAACTATGAGAATATCGATAACAACAATCTACCTGGGCGTATACCCAGTCACTAAGAAGCATTATAACTCGTAATATCAGGAGCTATGGTTATAGTTTCTACATCACTGGCATTTAGGTCTGCTGAATTAGTGGTTTCACTAGTAGTTGATGATCATCTACCGATCATTGGTGTCCAACGACACTGTAGCAACAAAGACTTGATCCGAATAAGAAGCATATGCTTCGCTGCCATATTATGGTACTATAGCTATAAAAGCTAATGCATCCGGTTAAACCGCAAATAAAGAATCTTTGTCCCCAACCCATGGGTGAGCCAGATAGTACAGATTGGACCGAAGGCTCTAACAGCAAAAGAATGATAATCGTATTCCGTTCCCTATGGTGTATGAGATGTTTGTATTCCCTGGTAGTAGAACCAGTAGACCTTATGGGTCACGTAGTTGAACTAATGGATATTGTAGTCGGAAGGAACGTAATAAGATGTAGTAGTTGATGGACCCAAATTAAGAAAATAATAGCTAATGCAGCTAGGAGTTGTAGAATGATTCCAGTAATGGACTATGTGTTGGAAAGCCCCGAAAGGTAATGAATAAGAGCTATAAAAGCATATGCCGATCTGATCTATGGATCCAGGAGTAAGTAATTAAGAGATAGCAGTAAGTGACCTGGTTGCCACCAGCATACAGGTCTCCTGGTTGCCACCAGTTGTCTAACAACCTGGGGAAGTATAAGCCATGAACAACGCTGGGTCAGAAGAATACTAAGTTGGGTCAGAAGAAGATTCGATCTCCGGGCTTCTAACCAACCTAGTTATGGAGTTCCTGTAGCTATTGATCTTGTTATTGTACCCAGTCTGGGTGTGATGTGACTTACTTGGTGTTGATTTAGGTGGGCTAGCCACCATTCCGGAAAGCAGAAAGAAGCGAATATTAGGATCTTTGGGAGGAAGCCCAGAAATTATAAAGCATTTGGGTCAATTGACTTAGACTACTCTTCTGAGCTTAGGAAGTTTACTTACTTTGATTCTTCTACTGTAGCTACTGCTATAGCAGGGTATGCTTCCAGCATTGGTTTTGTCTAGATCTTCGGATCTCTCGTTTAGCTCATCCGGCACCGGCAGTGGTTGTAGCTGATCTCGATTCTCCGTTCGTACTTTACTCTGGGATGGGTTAGAGGAGGCTACGCAAGTAGGTGCTTCTGCCGGATATGTAGCAGCCGCAGGCGGCGTAGCAGCTATTGCTTATGAGAATACTATGGGGAGCATATGGTGGAACACATCAATACCCGATCCATCGAATGGCCTCCAAGAGTTATAGCTCCTATGGTGGAATACATAGTATGAGCCGATACCTAAGATTGGTACCTAAAGCCAGAAATGGCAGGGAATCCGTTGATTCTACTCGGTCGGTATCTTATTTCGATTCATATGCGTCTGCTTCGTCTGATACAGTAGCTACTGGATCTAAAGCTTATGCTGTTACGCCGGCCTATGGCCTACATCGACCTACTCCTCAAGGCCTTCCCCATTTCCACCCCCAGCAGTCTGAGCGCCAAGCTTCACCGCCCTTGTCCCTTCTTACATTCCGTGGTTGTAAACCAGGAACCTAAAGAGATAAAGACTAATCATTGGTATACCAGATATACTGAATACTTGGATAAAATCGTAAGCAGAGCCGGAGCATAAAGAGATCCAAATGCCAAGGAATAAGTCAAAGCTATGGAGATCCAATCCCGTTCAAGCGGCCCGGTAATCTGTTTGGGAAAACCGTTAAAAGCTCTTGGTCAGTTTCTGATGAAATCCATGTATCCCCTTATTTATCGATCCCGCGGGCGAGGAACCATGGAACGGAGTCAACCAGAGTACACCACTTATCCTGGGCGAGTAAATGACTAACCGAGCAACCAGCAAAGCAAAAGAACGGAAGTACTAGTGTTTCCTACTGCTTCTCTTGGATATGATGTGGGAATAATCTATTGTAGCTACAGGCTATTTTCTAGACCAAAAACTACAGATATTCCAGGACCTATACCGGAGGGATCCTTGGTAAAACCATATAAACCAGGAGGCGGAATAGAAGAAGATGAAGTTAGAACTATCGGAAGAACCGCAGTCGGAGCCAGATCCATCAGCAGCTACTGGTATTCCACAAGGTATTGGGCTCTTATTCTTAATTTGGCTCGGTTCTTGCACCATACTATGAGTCAACCTTCTATAGCTATATTTCATACGGAGCCGGGTAGTTGCGACCTCTCCTGGGTGCATAATGCTAGAAGAAGAGTATGAATTAGCTTCACGGGGTAGGGAGTATGGAGATGGTGTAACGATCGTTGTAAGAAGATAGAACGGGCTCCGATACTGTACTACAGTACGCTAGCTTATACAAATGGATATGGGAAATATTCAACGACGCCTAGTTCTGGTTGTTTTGCTATGATTCTACCGAAGGTAGGTTGCCCACCGATCTTATCGATATACTTAGAGTGTCTAACAGCAGTGGCTAAAGCCCATAATATCATACAGAGTTCGGGCAAAGCCCAAAGACTACTTCTTCTTCATTTTCGGTATACATTAGCTATTGTACGGCTAGTCTTCCTGGGCGCATTATGATTAGTTGGTTGAGCTTCCCATCATACGGAGATTCTGCAGGACCGGAGAGTTTAAACTCATACTGAAGAAGTGATCCTATACATATGACCAGCAATCGGTAAATAAGCTATAAAGCTCTGCACGCACAATAAACCAACTAATAGAATCAACTGTCTATGGGTGCTACACTATAGATCATTCCATCTCCTTTCCTACGGTATCGTCTCAGGATCCTCATACGAATCAAAGAAATAAAGAACAACCAATGAACTCTGGGACCAACTCCCGAAAGAAGCAGAGCTTGAGCAGCAGATACAACGATAATACATAGTTGGAGGCTATTAGATAGCCGAACTACACCCACTACAACAGCTATAGAGCTAGATTTACCGTCGAAGCACGCCGGTAGTTTCGCATTGGAGAATATCCAGTAGAAGAATCTTTTGCAGCCATTACCGGTAGAATAAGCTATTGTAACTCTAGCAGCTACTTTACTTTGCTATATAGTCTCGGGATGGTCTATGGTTCCTTGGTCCTGGATCTATCGTTGCTAAAGCAATGGATTGTATGGTTTATGAATATTCGCCGGTTTCCCCGGTAGCGGACTATGATTCTAATATTTCTACGCCTCCCAAAGCGTCTTCTCTTGCATTAGTTATTCCTGCATATGCAGTTATTGATAGTACAGGTTTCTTCTCATATCCGGATGCCCATCCAATCCTCCCCAAAGAGCAATAGTAGCTACTAAGTCTTCATGAGTTTATTGGTTTTATAGTCATACTATGGACCATGGACTAAGCCATGGGACAGCCCAGATATACTAAAGAAATAAACAAGATCCGGTCAATGTAGCCAAAGAGGGTCCCAGAGGATCCGATCGTTCACCAGATGTTATAGCTGATGTTAAGGTTGTTACTGTAGCTGGAATACTCCCACACCCAGTTCTGTCATCGGAAACACCGGTAGCAAACAAAGTCTTCTTTCTGGTAGTATCAATAAACAATAGGAATGGTTGGTCCAAGACCATACCAGATACATAATCAGTAGATACAGAAGATACCTTGTAGAATCAGAAATACCATAGTAGCTATGGGGCCCAGGTATGAATATGGCTTAGGTCTTATGGGTTTTCCATGGGACTACGTCTTCTGTTGATGTATATGCTATGGCTAACCATAGATTACCATTCTTCGAATACCTTCTTTCTACTATAGTAGCTATATAGATCCAGATACAGTACCAGTAACATCTGATGATACAGGATCTTGGGCTCATTAATCGTTTTTCTTGCATTAGTGCCATAGGCTGGTTTCCAACCATGGGTGAGTAGCTACGGCAGATGAAGCCTAAGAATGAAGACTTGGCCGCGGATGAAACGAAAAATAAGGCTGTTCGACAGAGTAATAATAAACCAAAAACGCCGCTACGCTTTCCGAGACAAGCTCGCCTATGCATATTTATTCCTCACCGGAGTCTTCTCACCACCCTACTTCAACAACTGGAAAACCTACTTATTACCATCTCGTATCATAACCAAAATAGTACCGGTAGAGCTATAGGTCTTATACAATTTCTCCTCTTCGATCTTACTTTCTGTCTCTTGATGTTCCATCCGGGTGAATACCGAACCATGTAAATGGTTGGGCTTGAATACAGTAACAGGTGAGAAAGAATATATAGTAGGAGCTAAAGCCGTAGCAGTGACCAGTCACACCCGCGAGCCATCGATAGAATCTCCTAATCATCCTGAGACCGAAGCACCGGAAGCTACAGGCAAAACACCAGGTAGCGAAACAAACCCTGAAAAATAGAATGCCCCGAACTTCCGATAACGCTTAGGTGTAAACCTATTCCAACTTCTTGCATTAGCAGCTACTACCCGCGCCGCCTTCTTATTCTTGCTTTAGTTGTTACTCCGTTGGTCCCTCATGGAGGGAAACCATTACATCTACGCTACTTGCCAAGATCATTCAAATTTTCGAGTAGTTTGTTGTTCATAATCAGTAGAGACCGGTGGATGCGGGACCCGACATTGCCTATGTTGTTGTGGTCTTCTGGCTGTTACCGCTGGCTATTCACGCTTTACTTTATCATTCTATTTCGTTTCCGCCGGTATGCGTTTTGTTCTTTTCTTGCCGAGTATACCAATCATGGAGATAGAAATCAACCATGAGCTCAGGACTATAAACTAAAGCAAATCGTAATAAGATAGAGATGGAAAGCACCGAACGATAAAGGGTTGAAAAGAATGTTATGCCAAATCGGTTTCGTATTGATGGAAGTGGAGCTGGAGCTAGTACTAGGTAGGGGTGAGTTGGCGTAGACATCCAGCTCTTCGACGAGGCGGCGGGTTGTCAACCTCCCTATAGTAAGTAATGAAGAAACAAGAATATGGGCAGCAGATGCAATAAGAAGAGAAGCGGTTAAGAGCCCTTGAGAATCCGTAAGAATGGGAGTACTAGCTCCCAGGAACCATAAATAGGTAGGAATTAGCTTCGGCTAACTCTGGAATAGTTGTTGATACATTAGTTGGTGCAGTTGGTATGGATTGTGTTGATATTGCAGCAGATGATTGAAAAGTAGCTACTGTTCTTGCAATTATTCGTTCAACGCCACTCCATGGAGTAGTGGAAGATTACCAATAGTAGATGCATTAATAGTACCAATAAGTATATAACTCAAGAAGATATCTGGCTACCGAAGCCCATAAGCTCTACGAAAACATCATAACTAGCAGATACTGGGGAAGGGTCTATGGTGGGCTACTAAGTAGCAGTGGAATGCATTGAATGAGTTGATGGGCTAGCCGCAGGCGGGCCTAGCTATTCGCTAAAAGCGCCTTCTTTCCCGGGTATTGTAGTATTTGATTGTTTTGCTGTTATAGTTACTATTCCATCTGATTATCCGTAGGAACTCTGGAAGAATATGCATCAACGTAATAAGATATATCTGGATATTATCTCCATGCCTTTCTAGCAGCAATCATTAACTACGAGATCCAGGTAAACCTGGGTATGGTATTGATGTTGTGGGTGTAGTATGAAGAGTCGGTTATTAGCTTTATTGCTATAGGTCCCCAAGGACTACAGTAGCTACTACTAGAAGATCTGCTGAACTGCTTTCGGGGGTTTAATTGGGTCGCGCGGCTAAGACTACTATACCAGTTGATTCCTTGAGTTCTAAACCCGCATCTGTGGGTATGCATTAGTAGAAGTTAGATCTGCTCTTTCGTTCATACCATGTTGGCGTAGCCGCAGGCGGGAACTCCGGTTGTGATAATGATGATAATACTATATTCGATACTACCGGATGCTCTAAGGTCCCTAAATTATGGCTATAGTATGATGATTATTGGTATTTGGTTGATTAGTACTATGTATGAGTCTGAGATCGGTAGTTTATTGCTCGTAGAAAACCTATAGCTATAGGTATTGTTGTACACCAGTGAGATCAGAGAGAAAGAAATGGTTTAAAGGCTTGGCACCTAGTTCTGGGGAAGGGTTTGGTCTTGGATGGGAGAGGTAGCGTATTAGGGTTCGGGTAGTATGGGCTATGCATTCCTTGATCGGATCTATTCCTTCTTATTTTACTAGAGTTGGGTTGGGTCTTGGCTATGCCAATGCCCATGGATACAGAAGCAACTAAGAAATCAAAGACAGACGTGCAAAGATAAGATATAAAATATAGGTTTATGGATGCGGAAGAACACAGCACCGAAGAGAAGGCCGTTTAGGACACCCATCCTGCACTGCACCGACCCAAACTCACCGGAACTTAGGCCTATGGCGAGTGGTTATAGAGCCAAAATTTATAGTTTAGTTTATTACTTTTGCGCTAAAAGCGCCTCTTCCTTCGGTAGCATGGAGTAATCCATGGACATAGTCCATACGTAGATTCGCTACTATAGCTATACCAGAATGATTGCTTATTTATTTGCGAGGGTGAGTCTACCCGGTGGCGTTATATTCCAAACTTAATCATGGGCTGGGCGAACTCACTTTATTTCTAAAGATTCGGGTTATGAATCATTCTTACTTCTTACCTTAGTTTATGATCATCGAAACCCCTAACCGGGAGGACTCCCAAGGCATTTTGAATGAAATATGATAATAATGCCCCTCGGAGGTGCCAACTCCATAGAATGGCCTTCACCACCAAACAAGTACGAAACCATATCTTCTTCACCACCGGATCCTAGGCCAAATAATCTTGGTATGAACTGCAGTTATGTTGCTGGGTATGCTGGAAGCATTGGTTTGGTTGTAGCCGAAGGCGGCTACATGAGCATATGTTAGAAAGGAGTTAGCTCCTTTAGCTCCACGATTAGTCATGGCATTATATTCACTGTTTCGAGTCCTTTTGCCATTACAGGAATGGATTACCCAGATTGTAAACATAAGCCCACTGTTCGTCATGAACGAAGTGATTTCCCAGGCAATTCTATTGTGGTGCAACCAGGCAATTCTATTGTGGTGCAACCAGGTGCACAAAGCTATGAATAATTGACCTACGCATCATGAGATACGATCGAAAAGTAACTAGGCCTGAATGAAGGGTTTGAAAGGAGGTCTTTTCACCTCTTGGAGATCCCGCTTGAGCCTTATGAGAAAAATTCCGTACTTCGTGATGTGAGACCGCCGGGCAAATACCTAGGGATAAATCAAGTGAGGAATCCGGTGCTCATTATTCTAACTTTCCTGAGGAACTCGTATCTGTCTTGCCTTTCTTCTTAGAATATATCTCGTGAGGAATAGCTTTAGCTCTTATTCGCCTATACCGGAGATCATCATTGTATCACATTGTATTCCCAAATGTTGGGTTGACTGCTAAAGCATTAGCTGCCATATTTCCTACAGACCCAGGAGCCGGAGGCGAGAGGCCCGAACGGACTACTGATATAGCTACCGATATTGTAGATTTTTCCAATCCTGGTATTGATGCCGGATCTGGTTCATATTATGTATCTACCGATTCGACTAATGTCGCGTCCGGGTATCTTTCAGTAGTCTCTTTCTGTCCATGATTCATACCTCCGGAGACGCTAGGATAGTATAACGATTCCCCGGAGAGATCCTACTATAGTTAGAATTATGCTTTTTTCTCGATGTCTTCTGGTATTACCAGTTATATGTTAAGATCTTATGTAGGAGCTGCCATTGTAGTACAAGCTCTGGTATGCTTTATGCTGTAGGTGCATCTGCACCGGAAGACTCATAGCATTAGCTCTGGCCAACGGCCATAGGGCCTAGAAGAATATGAATACAAGGAATCAGCATAATCCGAAACTATGTATTCTCCGGCTGGTGGTCTAGTATTAGCTGCTATTGGGGTTGCACAATAATTCCTGTAGTTTACTTAGTTACCGGCTCTATTATCATCATTTGAGTTAGTTCTTCACTTCATTCCAACGGAGAGCATCTCCGGTCGACTATGAAACAACTATTAGGGCATAATATGAGTCTTCTACTACATCAGTTCTAGTCTTCCTGTATTACAGGTATGGGATTGATTAGTATTCTGGTTCATCATTAGGGAAACTTCGTTAACGAAAGTAAACTCCGAGCAAGCTCTCCTACTATGTCAACCAAGTAGTAGGCCGGCTGAGCCTACTACTAGTATAGCAAGAAGACGCATTTGAGTTATAACCAGCATTGTGCCCCTATGGGTCTATTCGATACAGTATTTGCTGCTCTATTAGTTGTAAACAATGTACTACCTGGGTAATCCAGAGGGAACGCAACTAGTCGGAGTCGGTAAGACTCACATCAGAAGAACTTGAGCGCATTTGGCACCAAATATGGTACTGTATCGGTAGAATATGCAGTTTTTGCTTGAGTTCTCACTGTTAGCAGCTAATGCATACCTTGTAGATCGGAGACTAGATCCTGGGCACCATCTTTAGCATATTCTGGTTATACACCAGCTTACCCTGCATTGGCGGTTACACAAGTGCTTTCTTTTCTCTTCGTATTCAAGGAGTGGATCGCTAGTGGTTGTATGGTTCCTGGATCCAAGGATGCATTTAGGCCTTTCTCTCTGTAGAAGGTCTTCTACCGCGTCCCGCTTGCACCGGGTAGAGCACTGGTACTATTTGGGTATTCGACTGCATATGATTCCGGATCTACTACAGGGCTTGGATAGGGTTTGGGTGTGGAAATGGCTCATATGTTGAATTAATGTAATGAGTCACCGGGTCGGAGACCAAACTAAGAGAAAGATTAGCTACGTTGGGCCAGAGACCAAGATATGGTACGCCAGCATCTCAGGGAGTTTCGAAACGCCCGTAATCCAATAAGAATAAGGTCATCAGTAGAGACTGAGATAGAAGCAGCTAAAGCATACGGATCAACGCGCTCATCAACATACGCAACGATACCGGCATAAGCAAGCCACTAGGCGATTTCCGATGATAATACATAAGATGGCTATAGCCCTAGGAAGATATAGATCTACAGAATCTCTATCTGGAGCACCAATAGTAGGCTATTTTCTAGCTATATCGAGAACCTATCCAATACCGGAGGTTTTATTCCTTCCTTCTTCTTATTGTTTACCGTAGCATATCCCATGGTGCCCATGGAGATACCAATGGGTAACAAAGAACTAAAGGAAGCACCAGAAGCGGGAATGGAGAATACTCCGATGAAAGTAATAAGCTAAAGCCAGAACTTGTTTTATCGGTATAGCAGATATATCGTGTACATAAGAAGTGATACCAGGGGTCACAGAGTTTATCATCACACATACACCCAAAACCTTCATCTATGCCAAACCACATCATCCACCTGCTTTCGCTTCTATGAGCTCATACGAAGTAGTTTCTACTTCTTCCGGGGAGGTACTGGTATATCGGTAACTCTAGATCTTGTATCCAAATCATAAGCTGCTACAACTTCTCCGGATCTATTATAGCTATAGAGATTACGTAGAGAAGATACATGGTTAGGGATTGTAGCTACTGATAGTGAATAAAAGCGCAGAGATATGGTTGGTTGTCCGATACCAGCGAATACAAAGCAAAAACCAATACTTCCGGAGTTGCTGCAATCTTCGTTTACCCAGATGTTACATCGGGTCCATAAGGTATGGACTCATCATTTACGGACTTACCACCTAGTAGAGCTAGGGTTTTATGCTGGAATCACCCATTTGGGTTCATCATCCTTAGTAGAACTGGACATAACATATGAAGCGGGTAGTGGAGTTGCCGAACACGAAAAGGTTCTCTAAAATGGGAAGCGGGGCGTAGGAACATGTACATATTTGGCCCTGTAGCGTCTTTTCTTATGGATGCTTCATATGATCCAAATTCGTCTCCTGAGATAGCCACTGAGACTACATATTCCGTCAAAAGCTATTTCGCAGTCACTGGGAAACCGGATATCGTAGAACTAGCTGCTAAGAGCCCAGATGTATGCTCCGAAACTAGCTACACCCAAATACCTGCTAACTGCAGCCAAGACAATACCGGTGGCCCTCCGAAGAAGTAACTACATTTGCAGTCCCAGTCTCACCAAACCCCCCACCTGAAGAAGTGAATACCAGAATACATGGTAAATCATGGTAAATCATGTGGAACCTAATCCATTGACATACTAACTGTAGAATACCGGTATTCGGTAAGACAGTAAGAGACGAAAAACAAGCAGTTGAAAGTACTAAATATTCATTGGATTCTATACCCGGAGTTGGTGTTGATGTCTAGCTATCTTCATTCGCATCTCACCCCGTCGGGGAAGTACCGGAGAACTAGAGTACTAGTGTAAGGGAAGCTTTAGCTTCATTGGCATAAAGCTCTGAATATTCTGGGTAATGATCCGCCCATAGGCTACACCATTAGCATCTCCCTCTACGCCCCTACTTGATTCGACATCTTCTGGTGTTGGAAACACCGTTAGCCCAGTTCTATTGTTTTCGGCAGTTTACGATGGTTCAGATTCATACTACTATAGTAGGGATTTGATACGGTACCGGAGTCTTAGGAAGATCTGCTATATTGATGTTTCCTGGCCTTCTACTAGTTCCTTCTTCTTCTCCAAAGCTTTATACCTTCTTCCGGGATTCCGTACCACCTATAGCTATGACCTTCCCAATCCTTCTCCATCTCCAACCCGCCGATTCCCACCTTTCCCTTCTTCTTCTTCCGTTACTGTTTCAGCTTTATTCCCGATACCGGGTATCCGGTAAACACCTATAGTCAGAAAAGCTAATTCAAAGTCCTCAATAAGTAGAGATCTAAGTAAGCAGAGATCCAAAGCATCGGACATAGTATGTGGTAACCAGTTGTAAACGATAGCTACACCAAGAGCAAACTCCGAGGGGGAAGAGTGCTTTATCTGGAGCAAGCCATGGAAATTACTAAGGCCGTAAAGGTCAATGGTATGAACCTATACTATAGCTATGAAAAGAAGCTAAGAAAGTAAATCAATGGAATGGTTCCGGACTATGGAAAGCTTATTCGTTCTTCTTCACCCAGCGGGGCTGCCCTAGTAGCGGAGGAATAACCCGGAGACCTGCTGCTAGGAGTGATGCTGCTAATGCATTTACAACAGCTTCTCCAGTAGAAGTACTCCCTTAGCTCCGACTCCATACATAGTTCCTCCGCATAGCCAATAACGAACTACCGCATTTCCTTGCCAAGTTAAAGGTATCGCTGATTCTTATTCATCATACTACCGGATCTACTCCGGATAGTCTCCGGCAGGAACTCTAGTAAGAAGAGAAAGAACTAAAGGCATGTTTACATGATTCTCCAACTAAAGAACACCATTCCTGTAAATCCTGGTACATAATATGCAGCTGGACGTACTACCTATTTCAAGCCGAATTATGACTCCTTGCTTCCGGCTACGACACTAGTTCTATTCAGCTAACTATGATTCGTAGCAAGCAACCCTTGATCAGAATTGGATACCCACCATGCTGATCCAGTAGTAACAATGTGCCTGCTACTACTAAAGCCTTACCGATGACCCTTTTTCCATATATTTGGGTTCCCTTTCTTCGAGTGTGCTGTGAGACATCGTTCGGTAGGCGCCTTATTTAAAAGCTGCGCCTACTACTAGCCCAGTTGTTCTTGAGTTTCTCGACGGCTTCCCATCTTATTATGCTTCTAGCGGTGCAGTCTGGTTATTCTTATAGTGCTATCTGGGAAAAAACCCAATGTCTTACGTAGTTTATGATGCTATAGACTCCGAATATGATGGCATTCTATATTTAGCTCACCAGATATGCATAGATAGAACCATAAAAACAATCTCCGGAGAGCTACCTAGGGGAGGCAAAGTATGAACGAAACCGAAATCAACAGGATCTATAGCTCCTAGGGTAGTTGCCGAGTCATCTGACTCTATAGCTAGGCTGTTGTTTCACCATTCTTCCTTTTCTTTCTATTCCGGAGTACCAACTCCTACACAATACCACCCATGGCCAATGGTGTGAAGCCCATAATAGAATCATTGAATAAACGGTTGAACTAATATCCGGTGTAGAAAAAAGCTATCAATCCAATGATTGAGCTAACCGGTTAAGAGCCGAAGTGTAACGAGAAGCAGAAATACAACCCAGTCGCATAGATATCCGGCGGGAACAAGAAACCAATACTCCTAGGCGTTGGGTCCTAGAAAGGTACATCAGATCCGGAGGCTTTAGCACTTATAAAACCCGGAAAAGTTCAACAATTTCTTCTATTGGTTTCTGACCGCCTACTCTCATACCATTATTCCCGCGTACTCTCCAACGGTGGTTCCCTAGCTACCGTATTCAAGTAGTTCGCAGGGTTGTTCATACCTGATTCGTTGATCTCGATCTTTCCAGCACTAGTCCTATTACGAAGCCGATCCCGCCAGCTCCGGCCGTACTTGCTCTATCTCGGAAGAGGACTCTGCTAAGAGGACCCCAAGCTCCTTGAATTTCTACTGGGAGGGGCCCAGTGTTTCAGATCTAATTTAGATCTGTGTTCCCCCGAGATATATGATCTTCCTTTTCCTCGAGTTAGTACTACGGTAAATTATCCAATCACTTCCGGGGGAGAGGGAATGAAAGGGAAAGGATAAGAAAGAAGATAGGCAACTCTCCACATGATCATAGATGAATTAGAATTTATCGAAACATCTCTGGGTCTTTGTGCTCTACGTCCAGGCCGTATCACCTGGCCCGAAAATCATAAGATTGAGCAAACCAATATTAGAAACAAGAAGAGGATCAAATGCCCTTTCGGTTTAGAGGAGCAATGGATCGATGACCAATTTCCCAGGTTCTTGTCAAAGAGCGCTCTGAGCATCTGCCTAACGCGTCAGCTCCATACGACTCACTGCATCTGGTGAAATGAAATATTCATAAGAGGGTCAGCGCCGATAGTGAACAAGAATGGAATCACGCTCTGTAGGATTTGAACCTACGGCATTGGGTTTTGGAGACCCATGTTCTGCCGAACTGAACTAAGAGCGCTTTCTTAGTACGGGAATTTATAGCCACAACGAATAGTTCCTCACTGTCGAAAGGTCCAACTACTGATTCATAAAGGTCCCCCAACTCCCATGCATAGGAAGACTCCGACTCCGTAAGCCGATCCCTAATCGGCGGAATAAAACCAAAGAAAAGCTATAACTGCATAAAACCACATAGCTATAGAAGTGGAGGAGGGGTGGGAACACGAGACCAAGACTGAATCTCCGTAGCTGAATGAGGCCTACTATGGAGATGGGATCACCGGAGGGCGAGGAAAGCACACCGAAAGCAACTCCCTGGTAGAGTCCTCTAGTAGAATACAAGCAGTATCAACGAGATCATCAGAAGGAAGACTAGGATCCTATCCGGACTAAGAGAATTTCTACCAATAGCTCTAGCTTTAGCTGTGCTACTTCTTTTTGTTGGTGAGGAGTGAGGAATTTAGGTATAGTGTGGTCGTCCACCGGATGTTTATGCAGTTCTTTCATCTATTGGTTTAGCCGGACCATGTACATGGTACCGAGTAAACATAGATGCTGGAAAAACCATAATATCGGTTCATAAGACCGGAGAACCTCTAGCTATAGATATTACGCAATGAATAACTGCTGGAACATAAGCAACGGTACCAATAACAATAATATCATACATAGTTCGGGCATTAAAAGCTTTAGCTTCAGACGTTGGAATTCCCGAATCAAAGAACTACCCGCTACGGTATCTGATCTGATGATCTACGATCAATCACCAACCAACATACATAGTATGAGCTAGACCCTACCCATCCTGTAAAGACTAAGATCAGGAAATACTAGTAATCCAGGATTCTCACCAGATCTACCATACCGGAGGTATGCTCATATGCAGCTATGCTATTTGTCTTTTCTTTCCGATGTTGTTAGTGGGTATTCGATAATCATAGTTGAAGCTTACGGATGATCTTCCGGTGTTGCGCCGTAGACTAGATATCGTAGAAAGCCCTTGATCGCATATGGCTAACAAGAACTACAACACCAGATCTCCAGCTCTAATTAGAAAGAAAGACTGGGAATTGAAGAAGTGCACCTGGACTATAGAGCTCCTCACCCACTACAAAGGGAAGACCAGTCTCATTGACTGACTCCGGGGAGGCGACTAGGTACTTGCTCTCAACTGAACAGCTGGAGCATGGTGAGTAGGTGAGTGATGCTCTTTCGGGGACTGCCGGGTACTCTATCTATATAGTGTTGCTGGCAAGGGAACAAGGCGGAAGCGGAATAAGAGGCCTTCGGGACCGGAATCATGGATAAACTCCGTAAAACACTAACTGACCGGGCCAGTACTAATGATATCTAGAACCATATCTGGTCGATTCCCGCTCAATATTCCCTATTTCCTTAGTTTCCTCAGGAGGCTTTGCCGAAACACCGGTACTCCGGTTAACACCATATTCCTCCTCTTACTCCTACCCTCCCACAGCAGTTACATTCCAATATTTTGGGTTCTACTGCTTATACAACTATGAGTCTCTCTATGGGTGTTCCACCACCTCTACTATACCATCCCTGGCCCAGCAGGACTGGGATTTCCCACCAACCATAGAAGAAACATCAGTAGGATATCGTAGAGACTATATGGGACCAAATCAGAGTATACAACTATGGGAGCCCGGCTTCGATGAAGCCTTTTCCTCATGATCCCACCCGCGGTCGAGATGCTCCAACTTCAATCATAATACTCGGGAAATGGTTGGAAAACCACTAATCAACTACGTACTACAGCTATACTCATCGAAACATACCTCATACCACCGTAGGCGGTAGCTGCTAACTTCAGTACTAGAAAGGCACATCCAAATATCGTTAGAAACCACCAAATATAGGGAGCTCCCCACTTCCCAGGCCTCTCTATCCCCGGTCTCATTAGCTCCTCGAACACTTAGTACTGCTTGATTTTACAAGATCGGCTGATAAGCCATATATCGTTAGTTCTCACCATATAGCACTGTACCGACCCGATCTCTTATCATATGCTCTGCTCCCTATGGCAACTAAAAAGAAAGAAACACCAGTGAACCCACGGAAACTGAGATGCTACGACAATAAACCTGCTCCCGCATCTGTAACAGCACTATAGCTCGTTGGAACTGGATAATATCAAGATAAGCTAGAATACCTCCGGCGGCAGAGAGATAGGCAGAAGAATCTTCTGTATTTTCTGGTCTCTCTCTGGTATTGGGCTGAACCCATTGGTGAATCGGTAGCCATAGTAAGACTACGAAACTATAAAAGCTTGATGCGGTTCCTGCGGGGTATTAGCGAGAATATGTATTACCTGCAGCTATAAAGCTTTAGCTTTTCGAAACATCTCATACGGCAGCGGCTAGCTACCTTGGGGACTCCTACGGCCATATCTGATTACGAACCTTTTGCCACTAGTACTCTCAAGAACTGCTATTGTAGCAACTGTACCGAAACCTCTACTAACCGGGTATGAGGGGTGGGGATCTTGGGCTTGTTGCTATAAGATCGGCAGAAAGTCTACCTGGTACCGTCTGCCGTTGTAGCCGTAGGTTGTGCCAACATACTATGGGTCCCACCGTAGGCGGCAGCCTAGGGCGGAGAATACCTAAAGCAATGGCTCAGGGTCTCAGAAGATTTGGTTCGTAACACCGGGGGTGGAGCTATGAGCACCGATTGCATCCAGATCGTAGACAACATAGTACCTTGGATCTATTCCTCCAGTAGACTCTGGGGTTGTTCCAGAAAGAGCTACTGAGACTGGTGTTGGTTATGTGGCTGTAGTTTACCCGTGGTTGGAAACCACTACAGTAGGAGTAGCAGCTTTAGCGGCACCAACTACCATCCCTGGCCCAGCGGGACCAGTAGAACCATGTTCATTCCATTCCTCCTTACGGAGTTAGTTGACTCAGTGTATCCAGCAGTTGATCCAGTATAACCATTAGCATTTGCTGCCATAGCTACATTAGCAACATTTGGGGACTTACCCGGTCCCCGGTCTCACCGCTCCTGACCCAGTTCTATCGCGTCTTACGCCGCGCCTATGCTTCAATTCCGGCAGTATCTACTGCGGATGAGGTAGCTTATTATGTCGCTACAACGGCTCCTGGGTATTATCTTTTTACTGCTTTCGGACGGCCTATGAATACAATCAGTAGAACGGCAACAGCCATAAGAGACGCTACGGCATTAGAAGAATAATCTACTTTCCGCCTCCAAAGCATCAAATCCACTAGCAGGCATCTCTTTTCGATACGTATCATCGGCTCATATCTAGATATATCGGTAGCTTCTCCTTTCTCGTTGTCGTTGTGCTCTTCTTGATTCTCAGTGTGTAAGCCCTTGGATTACGTAATGGGACCTTACCCAGACTCACCATCATCAGTATAATCAGGAGCATACCATGAGACACCGGAACATATCCTAAACCCGAAGGCGAGAACGACAGTGATCGGTACCCGGTATAACCGAAGGAACTATCCGAAGGCCCGTGGATGAGACTACATAAGAACCTACTGCAGCTACATGGGAGCTAGTACGCCGGTTGACCTAATAGTAGGATCGGTACTGTATCGGTTATTCCCATCTCTCCGAGTTACTTCGTATAGCTATAGTTAGTATTCTACTATAGTAAGTATTCATAGTCCCCAAGGAACTAATATAATATGCGAAAGGATGCTAAACCCCATTGTCTGAAGATAAAAATCAAAGAAATTATGAGGGTTAACCCCACATAGTATGGACCATGGAATAAACCATGGAGTGGTTACGTTTACCGCGCGTCGTCGCAAAGCTCCTTATGGTGGATCGAGCAAATGCCATTGTAAGCATGCGCCCACTCAGCCTGCCACGTAAGGCCCCATTTTGTATTTAGAGTCGGTGCCCCCCCCGACAAAAGCCAGTAGTTCTAGACGGCAACAACAAGAGGGCAGGCCCCCCTTCTACCAACCCAACTAGATTTGAAAATGGATTGGTTATCCAAGAGGGAACGCACTTTATCTAGGATTCTCTATTGATACGACGCCCAGTTCGAGCAACATAAATTGGTACTTACGGAATGGGATCGGGTGTTTTCACGTCTCACCGTAGTGCCCGGTTTGTCTTGATTTCCGATTGATGAACAAGAAGGCAAGAATTTACCCTAATTAATGAAATCGAGTACCCGTAAATTACCATGCAATTCAAACATATCACGACAAGGGAGCCAGCAAGCGACAAGGATGCACAAGAAGCAAGCCACCCCAACCACGGTGAATTTACAATAGCTACATTAGAACCAATCGTAGATATCGTACCAATTCGTGCAAAAGAGCATAACCGAACCGAACATTTATTCATATCATGCATAGACAAGGTGGGCTAAAAAGGTTTGTTTTCCCTCCGCTCGGATACGCCACTAATGATTCGATGATCATCAAAAGCTCCCCCCATGGTACGGAGTCCACAAGAAAGAATAATAATCATAGCTTGCTGAAGAAGGTAGGTATGGTGTCGGTGGGTCTCCTCTGGATCCCGGTTTTACAACTCTATCCGGATAATTTCTTTTTTTATGACCAATAGGGAGGAGCTCTCTGAAGAAGTTGGAATGGAACCAACGTTGAATGCCTCTACTGCTGGATACGACGAAACAACGTAAACATGGTAAATATCGGTAAAGCCGTATAACCCTAAAATCAAGCAAAGTCAGAGTCGTAGTATTCGATACTGTACCAGATATATAGGATCTATTCAACCTGGTAAACAACCAGTAAACAGCGCAACTGGGAACGAAAGACCGTCGAGACCTCTACTAGAATACTTGACTCCGACCCATCTTCTCTACCAATACTAGCATCAACAGGAACCGGTACATAATCTCCAATCCCATCATAGCTAATACCTGAAATACTGAATACTATGCTGCCGTTACCGGTAGTAGCTACTACCTACCCAAATGATCTTAGTCTATGATCTCTAAATGGAGAAGAAGGCACGGAGTATGAATCGACTGATGTAGTATCTGGTTTTCAATCACTGGAGTTGTAGAACAACCTTCGGTCCAATCGGAGTCTATTGACTCACCCACCGGCTTACACCGGGTATACTATGATTATTAGGACGAAATGATTATCCATGGACGGTGCTCGGCGAGTCAGAGGAACGAAAGGCATAAGCCTGCAAACAACCCTCCACTGAGTGACTTCGTACCGAATTCCTGGATCTACTAATACTTATAGCTATTTGGATACGGAAGAAGCTCTATTTTCGTCATTGTCTACCGCCTACGAATGAATATTCGGTTACTATTGGGGAATCCGGAGAGACAGCAGGACCAGTATCATATGCTAGTACCTCCGGCATAAGCTCATATGTTCCTGATAGAATTGATTCTTTATTCTCTTAGTAGAGGCCGATAGGGTCTGACCATAGTTCCAATCCTTGCTCCAGCATAAGAAGCATCAATATCCGTAAAGACAGCAGTTACAGTGTTGGAAACACCTCCTACTGCATAATAACCAAAAGTATTCTATGCTCTACCAGTGGTAAGCCATTGGTGGATTTGGCCGCAAAGACGGGGTTGTTGTAGTGCTATGATGATTCCGTAGTTCCTGATTCTCCTCCACCAACCTATCCATAAAGCCAGTAGAATTTTCTTGTACATTTTCCGGGACCGCAGGAATGATACAACCTAAGATTGGATCATAAGCTATGAATATGAAGTGGCTATATCGGTAACTGCACCTAAATATGCATCAAAGTAGGCCGGATCAGGTCTTTTATATTCATACGGAAGAAGCCCAGTAGCTGGATTACGAGCGGAGGTGGACCACCGGTCCCGGGTTGGTAGAAAACAGAATCTTCAGTAGGACAATAAATGTAAAGCTATGGTAGAACAGCTATCGGCACGGTTATATCTTATGTAGTCCATTAGTTCTACTACGGATCTTACACAGGGGCTTTTCTAGTCCCATATAGCTATATGGAAGATGTTCCGGAAGTAGATACAGTACTTGTGGAAGGATCGAGAGTGTGAAGCCATGCTACGCGGCCCACCCAAACTCAGTAACCACAATAGAGGAATAGACAGATCTACCTCCTACCCTCTCCCTCTTCTATACCAGTTCCTACCTTTTTGCTTCAACCAGAGAGATTCTCGCTTTCCGGAGATCGTCTTGCTTTTATAGGTTCCCTGGAAGATTCCCTAGGCCTGGTATTCAATTGATCGAAATACGGAATAGCTAGCTTTCCCGGACTCTAGGACCAGGATCCATAGGTACAACATCAGAAGGAACATCTGTAAGACCATATCCGGTAAATACCAAGATAATAATTCATAGCATAGCTGCATAGCTATCTGATAATACTATGTTGAAGACCGGGATAACTCCCATAAGAACCTATAACTGCTAATGAAGAATGATAAGATGCAAGTCCAGTAGAAGTCCTACGATGGTACTAATGTGAAAGCCGAAGCTACTTATGGTCCTACGGCCTATGCCAGTGTCCAGCCAAAGCTAATAGTATAATGAATGAAGCTGTATTATCAGTAGATACGTCTTATGCGACTTCATCTGTAGTAGTATCGGTAGTTTATGATCTTGCAGTAGTTCTTCTGGATATAGTACTAGTACCAGTGACTCGGTACGCTATTGATTGATTATTTTGGTCCAACTACCGATGCTGTAGGCGAAGCCGGTCCTTTCTTCTTCTTGCATTCTTTGTTTACCTTTCTTTCGTTGTTCATTCTCTTCTATTCAACCATGGTGTGGTTTACAACCATGGAACATAGGAAAATAAGAAGGAGCAGATAACATGGAAGACGTGGAAAAGCCAAAGCCAAAATATCCGGGACTAGGCTCAGTTGAAATGTTTGGCAAGATGCGGAACTATCCAAAGATGCTACTTCTGATGTACCCTTGCATTCAAACATCTGGACCGCCTTACTAACTGGAGCTCTACTTATTGTCCCAGTACTACTGGGCATTTGAAGTCTTAGTTTCACGCGAAGATTGAATGGGTAAATCATCTGGAGTAGCTGGTTTTTCATCCACTCCACCGGCACAACAGCTAGCGAGAACTGGAAGATGCAATAATTCCCATGCGAAGAGGAGGCAATTCTATTGGGCTCACGAGATTAACAAGAACGCTCATTCGGCGGATAGGTCGTCCTTCCCGTCGAGAAAAACAAAACCTGTCCTTGAGAAGAGACCGCCCGAGTAGAAGAATAAGAGCAAAAGAGCAAACCGAACTCCAAGAGCTTCTTCTTTAGCTTCACCTTATAGCCTCAATGGAAATGGATCTCCTACACAATCTCTCTAGCTCCGTGTTCCCTCCGGGTCGCGCAGGTCGTGTAAGAACGCCGCCAAACCCAGTATCAGTCCCAAGCTAAGGAACTAAGAAAGAAGAACTATAGCGATAAAGCTATGAGCACCGAGTAGATAAGCCAACCCGCCTCCCTCAACCATAGAAAATATAGCTATAAGGAGCTTCTGGATGTTCGGTAGAAGAGTTGTTGTTGGGGTAGTTGTGGGATATGGATACGCTGTTGTTACTGATTACGCAGTTGTTGCTACGTTCCTGCGCGTTATTGGCTTATGGTCTTGGGTGTTCTCACGACGTCTTCTGGTTCTAATTCCAGGTATTTAGCTCAATCCAGTTCTACTGTAGATCTCTTCTATATGGTCCATTCAGTACCAGTTATAGCATCCCCGGAGATGTTTCACCACCAAAGTATCGATGCCTACAGCACCGAGCAATAAACTACGATCTCATAATCATTGGGCTCTGCAGAAGTATCGGGTTCAACTGATTCAACTGGAAGTATCGAATAACTATCTTTGGCTATAATGCCCGGTATTGAGTTTATTGGGATTTTCGCATGAGTTGGCTCTGCTAGAGCTATTAGTAGTAGTTTTACCGACACCTGGGAGGGTTGACTTTCCTAAATCCTAAGCAACTTGACCATAAAAGCCTGATTCTTCCACTATTGGTTATGAATCTGTACGAGTCCCACTTTTGCCTGCTGGTTATGTTCCTCCTGTGCCTGTAGTTGTGTTGCTACTCCGTGCCTGCATGCAGGAGCTTTATAACTCGATGATGAACCCAAAATCCGGTGGGAGATGACAGAAGAACCATATCGTGCGACCCAAGAAATCAACGAAAAGAGTAGCTCAGGTCCGGCTACATCAACTCATTCAGTAGTTCCTGCGTCGACTGTAGTAGCGGCTAGTAGTACACCTGCGGGATCAGGATCCAGAGATACCACAGAACAAGGCTATTTTATAGAACCTTGTACATTTCCAATACTAACCGGCTCATGCGGTAATGACCATAAACTAAGAAGCTTATCCAGAACAACCAGCGACATAATCAGTAGCCTAGTCTGATCCACTAGTGACCTCCCCTTTTTATTTCTTGAGTTCTTTCCCTTGTTACCGGTGTACATGGTCAACCCGGAAGAAGGTTGTTGTTAAACGATGGAGCTATGCAAAGAGAACAAAATCAGAGAAGGGGAGCTTGCTCTCGGGAACTAAAGGTGGGTCATCCTCATTCCTCTCTTCTGAGCTCTTCCCCTAGCTTCTTACCTGTCTTTGCTTTCCTAGCTTCCGACTAGCAACTCGGATAGGATGTTGAAGACCCTTCCTGCTGAACTCTCTCTGAGTTCCCCGCCAGCAAAGGTCTACTTCTTTTTCTCTTCCAGCTAGTTCCGGTTCTCTTGAGGGTGGATATGGGTTCATGCGAGCTCCTAGTCATTTCAAGGTACCTTGGATGTTTTGGGGTCAGAGCTAACAGCTATTCCATCCCCGTTGCCCCAGCTTTGTACGCTATTAGTATCAACTTGAGCACGTACAGACGTCATTGATTAATCCCAGTGGGAGGGGCGTGTTCTATTTCGAGAAGGGCTGCCTCGTCCTCTCGGCAATGGAGCTGATTGGTTGGGCACTACCAAAGAGTCCGATTCTTCGGTCGAGTATACCAGAATATGAAGACAAATAAGAACTAGAAGATGAATGAGGAGAGCTTTAGCTCGGGGACAGAAGACTTAGTGGCATAGGAGAGATATTCAAGGGATCGTTGGTTTATGTATATAGGAGTTTCTGCGCTTTCGTTAATGGGTTCTCCCGCTATCGCTTGACTATAGGTGTACAAGCACCGGTATATAATAAGGAAGTAAGCAACGCTCTATTCAGTACTAACTCGGCAACATGAGGCTCTTCGGAATCCTGTAGAACAGCCTGAGGTCTTCTCCGGGTGTTCTCGTTACTGGATCCTGGTTATGGCATTGCTTCTGTTGATTCTTTTTGGGTTATGTTCTTTACCTTCTCTAGTTGTTTCACCAGCTACCGGCGATGGCCCGAAGGCGCTTTGAGCGGTGGAATACCAAAAGTCAGATAAGAACCGGAAGCAGCAGAGACACCAACCAGGCAGGCGGCCACGGAGGGGAGAGGATCTTACGCGGGCCATAAGTAGAGATCCATTCTGGACTAGCCGGGCGAGTAGGAAAGGAGGCGAGCGGCTACGCTCGCACAGTGATCGCACAGTGATCGGGAACTACAGGACCAACTTGTGATGCACCAACAGGCGTAGGAATGATGCTAGGTATAGTCCCATGATTAGTCTTATTTTGTTCACTTCCGGTGTATAGTTCCTATGCCCTGCATGAGCACAGGCATAAGGTAACGACTAGGCAACATTCTGATGGTTCTGTTCCTACTTCTCCTCTGATGATCCATAAACTCCTTTTCCATTACTTTTTTTCTTTGCATTCGGGAATATTCTCTACTAGCTACGTCTTCTACCGACGATCAGTGAAACAACTCCATAATCAACAGTACTAGGCGAAGTAAGTATTCCCGAACTTGTATAACAACCTGGTTGCCACCAGCATACAGGGACCCTGGTTGCTTTGCACCAGCAGAGCATACAGGGACCCTGGTGCCCGGCCTATATTTCCAACTTAGTACTGGATTTGTTGTAGCTCATGGCATCACCAGATCAATGACTATCTACCGGTACCGGTAGGGATGAGAACCGAAGTAAGAAATAACGCTACTATCGGATAAACAAGAAATCAACAATCATGATGGCTAAGCCTCGGCAGAAGTCGCGGTAAGAGCGCAAGCGATGTTTCATTTCGATTAGTTGGGATCCGGTTTGGCTTCATTCTGACCTATGAGCGTTTATTTACTACTTCCCGAAGGCCTTAGATATATTTCCTGGTCCAGGGAACCTATAGTTGAACACCGAAGATATGAATAGAAAATAAAGAAGAAATGGGCTTAGTAGCTGCAATGGATCCAAGGTTTCCGGGGCGTGGAAGTAGCGCATTACCGACATTAAAATCTGGTCTATGGATCAATTCAGTAACAACAAACTAACGCGCCCGTGATACCGGGCGCCCTCCCTAAGCTCCGGGAAATAGAATCCATACTTGCGGGCAGCTCTGGCTACTTTAAAATCTCCGTTGTTTCTTTCTTCATTATTCGCGGCTATGGCATAGCCAAGACCAAACCCGGTAAGCAAGATACTCAAGATTACCTAATCTCCATCTCCTTAAATTCCCAGTTACTATCGCTATAGCCCCATATGGCATGGGAATGAACTCATTGAACCAGTAACTACATAATCTGGAACATATGCAAGAAAGACTAAGAATGTACAGTAACCACACCCAAACCGAATCCTTTAGTTCTTCTTTAGCCAATTCTTCAGCCGGGGAATTTTCAGTTCATGCAGCTACTGGTGATTGGGATCTGGGAGACTGTAAGCAATAGCTTCATATCTGGCTTTTGATCCGGAGGCGTAGTAGAACTATAGCTAGCTTTAGCTTCTTTAGCAGATGGAGGCGAACTTGTTCGGAGTCGAACAATTTGGGGCTCCCTCGGTAGAGGATTCATGAACAGCGCTAGAGCTAACCGGTTACTCCTAACCCGGATTTGGTATTCTTTTAGTCTCTGCTTCCGCATTTTACCCTGTAACTGGTGCCTTCGGGAATATATCGATAAACGTAGTAAGTAGAGGCAAGGCTTCAGACTTGGAGTTTTCCATCAGTTCTCTCCAAAGCCTATGATTCAATTGTAGCTAAATCTGGTGTTATATCCTTACCGGATCTGTCTTTACCTATAGCTACTGCTTTATGGTTTCTCGCATTACTCTTCCATGGTCTAGTAGACCAATGGAACGTATAGCACTAGCATTAAATCAGGCTGCAACTAATGGCTCATATAGTACAAAAGGATTTACTTCAGCTTGCAGGGGCGACAGAGAAGATGTTATTATGAGTTCCAGTAGCTACTTCTACACCAGTCTTCTTTCCACACTCTTACCAACCCAATTCCAATGGTATCTTATCATTCTTCAGTGCCATCAGTAGATTCTTTTTCTTCGAGAACTCCCCCGGTAATGGTTACCCATAGTTGGTTTGGAACCCAAAATGGTAAGAAACTAAGTAGGAATCAGCAGCCATAACGTAAGGAGAAGCTTCGGCAATAACTGCAAAGAAAGATACTTCGGAGTCGGAAAATGCATCCAAATAAGCTTCTGTAGCTACTCTTTCATATTTTTATGGGAGCCATCCTGCATATGTCCGGATAGGACAGTTTACACTGTTGTATTTGCTGCCATGGCAGATCTCGTAACTAAGTCACACCATTGCATTATAAGCATGAACTACTGATGTAGAAACTGCGTAAGAAGCTATGACCGGAGAAGAGTAAGGCGTAGCCGAACCGATTAACTATCTTTCACTTTCTTCCATTCTTACCACTGGTCTCTATTCCCAATGATTTGTTATCTCATGTCTGCTTGACCGCCTTAGCAGTGGTCTTGATTCGTTATTCTTTGGTGTGGACTCGGAAGGTGAACTTCCAAATGGCTATATGCATGATATTCGGAGTGAAACTACGCCGATGACTATCCCACACCTCTCCCTCTTTAGAACCAAACCTTGGGGAGGAATCCCTGACTTGCTTGCCTGGTTCGGCTAATTATGTGAGTTGGTGCATACTATGTGGAATCTTATACAACTTCATCATCATCAACACCTGCGGTCCATTACATAGATGCAGCTCCTTCCGATCCAGTATCCACATCACTGCCTCCCATATTCCCTTGAAGCTAGCTATTCCGCTAATATTTCTTTATTTCTTGATTCTGGGACAACCCATGGGGAATAATCAGGAACTACTTAAGCAGTAGCAGGCTCAGCCGGCGCTGCGCCTACAACGGATCGTAGAGAACCCGTTACTGGGCCTATAGTCCAAAATAGCTAAAAAAGACTATTATTCTACTGAGTCTTATGGCTCTACTACTAGTGTCTCAACAACCACGTATGCAGTTAATGCTGTTGTAAACATTGATAATTGACCAACATCCGAAGCAAGAGAATAATGGCCTAAAAAGCCAGAAAGTAGAAGATGGGATGAAAGTAGTGGAAGATGGGAGAGGAGAGTCGACTGGTGGTGCGCTGGTCTTGTTGATGTCTATGCCTAAGCTCCTAGCCTTCTTCATTCTTCTTTGGCTCGACTTCTGGCTCATTTAGTTTCTTTGAATCCATATCCTGCGGACTAGCGGTTGAACTAGCAACTGCTATCTCAGTAGTAGTGAATATATGCTCTTACTATCGTAGGCCTTAGAGTATTATAAGAATATTCTGGAGTTCTGTAGTTTGAATAGCTGTTCTTACTGGGTATTGTCCAATCCCAATATTCATCTTCGCTTCTCTACCCCTTCCCCAACTCCCTAGTTCTGATGCATTTTCCTATCTATTCGTTGATTCGGATATTCTTCCAAGTAAGGCCGCTGAAGAAGCTAGAGCATTATGAGTTAGAGCTTCCAGATAAATCATCAGTAGGAGTTGTTCCCACTGTAAAACAGCCTTCTCCCATCTCTTCCACTTCATATTCAGCTGCCTTTCTTTCTTCTGGTCTAACCGTCCATGGCTAGCCATCCATTGAATGGAAGCCCAGAGGGAAGACTAAGAGAATCAACAAGATATGGATCCATACCCACCATACCAGGTTGTTATACAACTGGTGCAACCAGGGTGCCTGTATGCTGGTGCAACCAGGGATCATACCCGGGCTAGCTACATTAGGCTATTGATCCGAACGTGGGGAATGGAACTCAATCAGACTCCGAAATAACCGTAGGAGTTGCTTCGGTAGACTCTGGATCGGGTAGTATGACCATGTAACTATCTGTTTTTGATTCCGTCTCGGGTATAGCCACTAAGTCTGGATTGATGTGGAGCGGCATACGCAGTAAAAACAGTACCAATTGACTACAGTAGAGACATCAAAGACTACATCCGGAAGGTTCTCCGATCGAATCTACACCAGTTTCATACGAACCATAGGCTCATTATCTCTCTACCGGTATTGGACACATCGGATCTAGGATCTCCAATAGCTTTTGCTGCTCCTACTGAGCCCGTTGTTGGAAATCTCGTACTATCCGGAACTATGCATCAACATATGAGCTCACCCTCGGAGCAAATTACATTATCTGGGGAATCTTCTGCTTGTAGGCCTAGGCCGGCAGAAGAACTGCATATGAGGTAGCAGGTACCGCCTGCGGCTGCTACCTTTGCTTTATACCCAGCAGTTCAGTCTGGATCCGCAATGGATTGTGTTGTTGATTCATGTACAGCTATAGAAGCAGGAACTGCTAAAGATCGGTCCCTTACTCATATCATGCGACGGATAGTCCAGTTGATCATCCTGTTACTGACCATTGGCTACTTTCATGCCGATCCTAGTTACTTCCCATCTTCTTTCTATTCTTAATGCCATATCAATAGCTATGCTATGGCTCGCCAATTCCTTGCATATGATATGAAGTAGTACGATATTGGGAGTAGGAGCCTTCGTCTCCCGTAGCTTTATAAGGCTGCTGCTTCTATATAGGTAGGTTATCGTGCCTGCTGGTAATGCTGTTGTGGGTGGTAAGCTTTAGCTCACCAGCTGTTCATTCCTTGATTTCCTTATTACTGGATTGGAGTTATCCGGAATCATCTTGATCCATGGTTGAAAACCTACTATACCCGGAAGATGCAACAAAAGAATACCTTATGGTAGATCTGCAGTTACAGCCGAATAGTTCCCATTAGCTCTGGGAGTAAATAAGCATATCTGGTGACTACATAGTCAACGACATCAAATGCTATTGGCACTATTGGCTCTTTAGCTGCATGGTCAATTGGTGGTGAGACCGCCTTCGGCTACACCACCAGCCCATAAAAGAAACAAAGAAAGTAGATCCAATGGATCGTAATGGCTACTGATATCGGGAAGACAACTATTTGGCTATGTCGGAGTCCCTGAGGTAGTATGATTTTTTGCTTATTCCGCCAGATCTCAGGCCGGAGGACTCACATAATCAGTAGTTGATACTTATTTCGTTCCCGAGCGGGCTACTTTACTTTTAAAAAATGGGTATGATTTTGGCCCGAACGTCCTCTATGAGTATTCCATGGTTTAGGTTTAGTCCATGGCCCTTTACGAACGAGGAGGAGGGGCCTCCCACACTATTCATAGCTCCATCTCCCCGTTCCGGAAATCAAGCCAAGTCAAGAAAGGGGGATTCAGCGGGATTCAGCAATTAGAAATATCGACAAACCTTTCCGACGTCCCATTCCATTCAAAGAGTAGACGGGTATGAAAATAGTACCATATTTGGGTAGTACGAAACCACCTCTGAAGAATAAAATCCTCAATTATGGAGTCTTACCAGTTGTTATAGCACCGGCCGGATCACCAGCTAGCTCTAGAGTAGCTCCATCTGTCATACAGGTATCATACGTCGAGTTGGTGTAGGTGTATTGTCTAAGCTCCACTCACACGGTCAAAGAACAACAAATGCAAGAGCTGTTGTAGGCGTTAGCCGGCTTCGCCTGCTACCAGAGCTACATAAGACGAAGACCCGAGTGAAAAGGGATACGCTAGACGAATTACCGAATGAAAGCTACAGGTGAATGAACATCAAAGACTCCAATGTTACCCGAATTATGTCATTCCGAACATCTAGCTTATGACTCGTCGTCATTGGATCTCGAACCCCAAGCTGTTGCCAAGCCAAAGATCGGTTAGTACCTAGGTCTCCTACTCACCGGAAGCACCTAATAATTGAAGATAGAACGGTCGGGTAGGGAGGTTTTTCCGCGTAGGCGAAGCGATGTGGTATCACATCACGCGTGCGGCCCTTACTTTAACCGCTCGTTCCCGTCCTTCGCTTCAGGGCCTGTCCCTCGGTGTGGTCAGTACTCCATACTGTCGGGCAGCGAAGCTTACACTTGTTCACTAATTATGACGGTTCACCAGGGTTGGTAAGTACCCAAATATGGGTAATATGTTCTCATACAATGTTGCTCCAATCTGACCTAGCTGGCGAGAAAGGAAAGAGAGATACCACTCAAAGCGGAGCTTCTCGTTCCCTTTTATTAACTCCCGCCCAATCAAAGATTGGTCTACATCCTGGGGAATTCATTCAACCAGGTTTACCTGGGCCTCAAGTCATTTCAAACCGATCTACCGTACCGGCGGTGTACCACTGATCGTATCAACGGTTGCATAACGTCTCGCTTTTAAAATGCTCCGGGGGCTCTCCTAGAACACCAGTCAGATTTCGCTCGTGTCCACTAAAACAGTTACCCTTTTCCATCAATTCTGTAGTTGTTCTTTGGGCTGCAGTTCCTTCCAAAGAGAATACGCGGCGCCTAAAATCATCCCAAGCGCTGCATTTACAAAAGAGCATTTAAGAGCCCATTCTCTCGAATTCAAAAGAAGACCCTATATAATCAAATATGCGATCGCAAGCTTCCTAAAATGGGATGGGATGAGGCCCTCTATCATTGGTATCTTTGGAGAGCTTTCAATCGAATCTGGACCACCTTGTACTATAAAGGCATAACTTGTGGGAGCGCCCACACACGGCAAATTCCTCCTCCCATGATTGGTATAAGTTGGAGACAGCCAGCCAACTACACGGTTAGGCATCTCTTTGTATCTCTATGTGAGGGTCTAAGCTTTCACTAATAAGATGCCCCCTCCTCTCCGGAAGTCGAGTAGGAATTGTTTCGATGATGCTCCGGCCCGTTAAAGAGTAGGAAGATTTAGGTTTTTTCTCTTCGTATTTCGTTCTCACTATTATACCGCATACTCCCTTTCTTTTGCTCACGTGGGTCGGCCCCCACTACCGAGTGATTGGTGTGGCCCACCGACATCAACTGTTTATACCGCCCACCCCGAGATGGGAAGGAGATACGAAATAAAGATGGACCTGGCCCAGGTTTACCTGGAGCCCTACGGACCACCAGGTTATACCTGGGCGAGACAAGCTACCTTTAGCTAGGCCCCGAAAACAACGTTCGACTTGCATGTGTGAAGCATATAGCTAGCGTTCCTTCTGAGCCAGGATCAAACTCTTATTTTTACTATGATTGGGCCCTGCTGTGGTAGAACCTGGTGAACCGGGTGGAAATTCCTTACTTAAAGCCGCATCCAATTTCAAGAGATTATCCATCGCTGAATAAAACCATAACTATTTAACAGATGTACATCGAACTATGAACTATTTTTGAGTTCCCGGCGGCTACCCGCAATTATTAGTACTACTATGGGCGCCAGTGACTTTAAGGACTTACACCGCATAGCATACTAAAGAAACAAGGTATCGATGAATTAGTTGAAATAGATGTAAAAAAGCCTCTCTATAATTGACCCTTTATATAAGCCGTATCCCCATCATATCATCCGAAGAAACGGAAAATACCAAAAAGGGTATATAGAGCTTGAAGAAAAAAGAGAAGCCGATTCCAAGGACTAGACCCAACCCGAAGTTATATTCTCCATTGCTGGAAAGGCTCGGCTTCTCTGCTGTTACTGTTCGTGGTTATACGAGCACCGTGCTGAGTAAACTCTTATCCGGATGTCTTAGGACTCGTAGCACCAATATTCATAACATCATACCCAGAGTTTCTAGGATCTTGTAGAACTGGTGGGGTAAGTCTAGCACCGGATATATTCCTATGTCTGTTGTTTCGCCGGGTACTGCTGTAACAGCTCCTGTTGTTGATTCTCTTAGTACTTTACCACGGTGGGACATACCCGGAATACGCTAAAGCAATAGCAGGCGGAGCAGCATTACCCGAACCGAAGGATCCAAGATCAGATGAAACTACAGAAACTACTCAATCATATCCGGCCTAATCAAATGCAGAATGGTCCTACAACGTTAGCAATAGAACTAAGGTAGAACCGAAATAGTATGAATTTTGTATTACTGTAGCTATAGCAGAATACGTTGTTGGACGTAGTAAGTCTATGACTGTGAATGGTACTATCGATGGTACTACTTATTCTACAGCATATGCTTTTACTGAATCACCAACCGAAACAACGGGTCACTACCGGATGTCTACTATCAGCAGCTACTTTGACCGTTTTCCTTCTATATTCACTGGGATCGGTCCCATCCGGCCCCGGTTATGCTTTTGTGACTAGCTAAGCTGCTTTTGATGCTAGTACCAGATAAAACACTATCACTATACCTGATCCTATATCCATAGGACTAGTAGCTTATTGTTCTACGATGGCATCTCTGGTACTCCGTATGTCTTGGTAGCTAGTAGCTTCTGGATTGGTAGTGCCTGGTATGGCTGTTGATTATGGTTCTAGTACTATGGGAGATCTCCGGAGAAACAAGATCCTAAGCGTAACGCTAGCGTAGCAACAACAGTAACAACCAGCGCAAATACAAGACCTAAATGGTTCTAGCAAAACTAAGATTTCGTAGATCTTATGGATCTAATTCCGGATATGTTGTTTATGTAGATGGTGGATACCCACCAGTCACCGGTGTATGAGGAGTTGGCACAGGCACCTATTTATTTCTCATTGCTTTTCATCCCTGGTTTAGGACCGGAAGCTGGTGAAAAACCCGATAACTGCTAAGGCCGAAAGGTTGCCAAGATTTACAAGTCTAGGCGGAATGGTATGATTTGGCTGCAACTGATGTATCTCATGCAGTAGATATCTACGATATCGGGGATTCACCAGAATATGCTTATTCAACTCTTGGTCCAAAACTGCTTGATGTCCTAAACTCCCGGGGGTGGGGATGCAATGGTTCTACTAATGGTCTCTACGAGATATCTGGTTATTAAGGAAGAATGGTGATTTGACCATGAGCGTAGCAACCACAGCATAAACATACCTACTACGGCGAACACAGACCGTCCACCAACACCAGATGTAGATCCAACTACAGCAGAAGAGCTTTATAGTATTTTCGTTATAGTACCGGTACTGGGCTTACGCCATTTCCGGAATGTTTAGTATTGGTCTATAGTGGAATAGCATAGATGCAAGGCCAGAGGCCTAAGACATCCAATACCGTACTTGAAGAATATCCGAAGGAACTAGTAGAACAATAAGCCGGCGAATGAGTCTCTAGGGGGCAAAGCCAGATTTCTCATCAGTTATAGTGCCAGTGTTTGACATGGTTGTAGCACCAGTTGATACAGTAGTTCCTGCGTTACCGGAGACTATCCGGAGGAAATGCAAGGGGTCTACAAGGGCATATGCTATAGCTATTGCATCAACTACATATCTGGTACTAGCTGTCTTATCGTCTGCTATCTTGTGCTCCGATCTAAACTTTGGTCCCTCCCAGGAGTCCTGGTTGGATCTATGGTGGAGCCATAGGTCAACAACTAGAACTCCGTGGTAACTCAAGACCAAAACTGGATCAAGTAGTATGTCGGGCCTCAAAGCTCCGCTTTTTCGTCTGTGCTCTTCGACCCATCACGATCGATAAGCTTTTTGACTATGTTCGTGGATTACTACGATTTCGGGTCGGAGTATCTTTCTTGTTTGTTTTTCCCCTTGGTGTAGTCATTGATCCATATAGGATCATCGATATAGAGATAAACAAAAGAGGAAAGAGCCTTCGGTGGACTTTGGAGGCGGAGACGAAACAGCAGAGTAGCTGCCATAAACAAAGTAGAAATCGTCGTAGCTGGATGGGCGTGGAAAACTTCGTGCTTCGCCTCCGCCGTTGATGCAACTACTTCATTTTCTTACGAATTAGCATTGGGGTTGGATTCAATCGTTCGGGTAGCTGCCCCCGTGTGTCGCATCTGAGGAAAAGACTGACCCCAATATCGGGAGGTGGACCTCTAAGCGGAGCCGAGTATGAATCATCGGGAGAATCTGATTCAACGGGTAGTCCAGTCGCAGCCTCAGCTACAACGATAGCATCTGCCCAGGCAGGGAGTATTCCGCACCACCAATATGACCATACCCTTCTATGGGTACTTTTCCGGATGTATTCAACTGTTCGAAATCGGAATGAGGAACTCATCCATTGATGGTTGACCCAATGACTGGATTCAGTACTGACGAAAACAAGAGAATAATCTGAAGGAGCATAGGTTTGGGGAATTGGTAGGGACGGAGCGGAGTCAACCCTGGTGCTGTAAGAAGCTCTACTATAGTAGAAGAATATATCGGGTAAAAGCAGTAGTACCGGCTTTGCCTACTACTGCTATCCCTAATGCTTCACCACCTGCTCATAGAATTCCGAAAAGACTGCTTATTATTATCTAGCACCCGGGGCTCTGTTTTTCTTTCTACTGGATTTCCTACTATGTCCGGTTCTTTTTGGTCTTATGTTGCCATATAGGTATGATGTGAGTCCTGTGCTAGAGAAGAATCTGGTATCGAAATCAATAGCTCTGCTATGAGATCCAGATCGTGAACCAAAGAAAAGAGAGAGGTTGCACCAACTCCCGGGCTTATTTCTTTCTGATCTTTATGTAGCTAGTTCCGAAGGTGTACACCTATGGCCATGGTTCATGGAAGAAGAGAGAGAGTTTAGACAACAACGGAAGGCGGGTACCTAGGTACATTTCCGGAAAGACTGTTGGTTTACGAGTCATGAAGCTAGCAATTTTGGGATTTTGAACTCATAAAGATACCTTGAGTCATTTCCAGTGCCAATAGCCATTTCCCATGGAGTTGGTTGTAGCCGTAGGAATTCTAGTAGCATCTGTATGTTACGTCAAGATATCTGCTATTCTTTCTGGTATGGTCAATACCCTAGATAGTAGACTCTTCCTTACCCTACTTCTTCCCCATTCCCGCTAAAGCTTGGCATAAGACGCAAAGACAGAAAAAGAAGATCAGATGCGTTGGTAGGAGATGGGATGGGTAGACGATTAGTTGGTTGGCGAAGCAACCGTGCAGGCCAGTCGAAACACCAGCCGAAGGCGGGCCTAGCTAGAACTCAAAGCGGGTATGCCTGGGTACATCTGGAAGAGGTGCAGATGATCATTTCCTAGAATTTATCGATATAGTCTTCTTATGATGACCCAAGTAGCTACATTCAGATCGTAGCACCGTAACTTCCCATCTCTGGTGCCCAAAAACGGGATGGCTGGAGTAGGGACGAAGATAGAACCGGAGCATTTAAAACTCCTAATATTTGGGTCATACCGGGGCAGGAAATATACTACCGGCTTACGCTGTCGGAACGTCTGCTGTTACTGTAGAAACTATAGTTGTCTTCCCTGCGGTATAGCCAATTATTTGGACGTGTTGCTGCTTATAGGAGCTCTTACAGAGTTCCCACCGGATCCCTTCCCAAAGACTAAAAACCAGATACTACAGTTCCTACAGCAAGAGACCATTAGTCACCGAATGCATTACCCATATCTTCTGTTTCGAGTCTTAGGTTGCAGCCGAAGGCGGCAGCACCAACTATAGCTTATGCAGCTATGCGTTCTACTCCGGGTAAACCAGAAGAGCTCCTTCTGTGGAATAATCTGAAGAAAGGCCTAATGCTAATGGAAGGCTAGGTGAGGTATTACGACCGTTCAGGCGATCAGTAGTCTTCTTATTATGGAAATTCCATTGACAAGGGGGAAGGCACTGAATAAGCAATTGTAAACTCCGAGTCCCGAACTATGGATCAAGACCTGCTATGAATCCTAGACCTAATGATGCGTTATGAGTCGCGTTATATGATCCAGTTCCGGAGATGGATTGTGTAGAATATCGTTGGGAAAGACTAAACATATGCCGAATTCATACTGACTCCGAAAAGAAGGGAATGCCTAACGCCGAACTAACTCCGATAAAAGAGAACACGGGGGATGGAGAAGAATGGAAACATGGGACGGAGGGGTGAAATGGGGCTTAGGCGCCTATCGGGAGCGGGGGTGGACGCATTTGCAACTGGATCGTCTGATGCAGCCACTTGGTCTACAACTGGTGATTCTACACCTATCTGCAAGTATTGTAATATCCGGATATCCGGTCATAAACTCATAATAAAGCATAAGCTATTGGGCAACCATCAGAAACAACTGGTAACTACGCGAATGGCTACGCTGGATAGTCTTAGGTGCTACCTGGTTCACATCCCTACATATGCAGGTGAATCCGATCGATACCCAATCCTGAGATGATCTACGATCACAAGCTAAAGCTATTACATAGTTCCTGCTCCAGCATCTACTAATATAATAGGGAACTCACCCAGTAGTAACTGGACAATGCATACGTAGAGCTATAGTCAGCCCATATGGTGGCACACCCAAATACAGGAACCAAATACCGTCGAACCGAACAGCAGAGATGTGCCATTGAAATCACCCAAGGAGCAAATGACATTATCCGGGGAAACATTCACAAGACTTGTCGGAACGCTGGAGACGGAACGTGGTCTGATCCTTAGTATCCATCCGGTGCCAAAAATCCATAACCAGATACCTCCGGTATTGAACCATTTCCGGCTTCGCCTCCTCCGGTTATATCGAATACAAGGTATGCATCATATCTTCTTATAGTAGTACAGGTCTTCCCCAATAGCAAGAGAACTATGTCAAGACAGATAATCCGGATAGCAACATATGCATAAGACTCGGCTCACGGATCTACCGCAAACATCTTACCATACTTACTGAGCCTTTAGGCAGCGACTTACCAGAAGATCTACTAGTAGGGACTCTTATCGAGTTATTGTTGTTTGTAGCAGCTACCGCACCATTCCTAGAATGGTTGCTACACCTAGGAACCTATAGTAACAAAAAGCAATCTAAAAGACCAGAGCCCGGCCCAAAGACTAATAGAAGATAGGCAGAATATGGGTAGGTCAGAAGTAGATCCTGAGACGGTTCCCGTTGATGCAATAGCTATTTCAGTATGAGTTTAAACTGCTATTGGACCATCATCAGTAGTATACTTGTTTACGATATCTCGGTGTTTTAGGGTATGCTTCCAGCATTGGATTTGTATTTCTTTGCTGTTCTTGGTGTCGGAAAACCATATTCAACTGGAGCTAAAACTAGCTTTGGCCTAGCTATAGCAGTATGACATGCATTCCACTCGTTATGGCGTAGCGGATCACACATAAGGAGGACCTAGAAAATGCCCAAAATCGAGCCAATACTGAACTAATGGAAGAAACCTCAAGATATGCGGATGGTTGATCATACCTAGCGTAACGCCGGGTATATGTAGGACAATCAGCTGCCATAGGACTTATGGTTTATCTGCTAGTGATGGTCTTGGGCCCCATATTATCATAGTTCGGAAGCGCCGGTAGTTGTCTTACCATACGGCACAGGATGATACCCTGGAACCATAGCATCACGACCATAACAGGCCAACCCACCGAGCACCTCCGGCGTAGACTTCCACTACATCAGGCATCCCAGACCTATGCCAACTCACTATCTTAGAACATCTGTAGCATATCCGGATATTACAGGAATGGTGTTCCATATGCTCCAACTCCTTATATCGTACTCATGTAGCTCCACCGGGAGAGCATCCCTATAGTAGAATAAGAATAAACTGCTATATTTACCGAAAATGGTATGATTGCTTTACCAGTCATCTATGGCGTAACATCTACCATACCGAGTACTTCGGTAGTATTCCACTGGGTAATCTATCTCCGGTCTTGTACTCATATCGTGGGAAAACCCATCGTCGGAGCTGGATTCAGGAACAATTTCTGGCTTTAGTACTTGGTGGGAAACTATAAACAATGCCTTCCAGGTATATAGATAAGAGTTGAACAATATAAACACCACATATCCACAGAGTAACGAATAGCAGTTCTAGCCTTCTGACTTTATCTTGATTCTTATGGTCTTATACTTATTCTTCATGTATTCCCATTGGCCATGGGGACCATGGACTACACAACTCCTTCCGTCCTACGCGGAAAAGAAAGACCCGACCGAACTCTCCTTTGTCTCAATAGTCAGACGACTCCGCATGCTCCTATGCTCTTACTGGAGTTTTTCTTCTCGTGCTGGCCCCAACCACAATGTTCCTACGTGCCGGAGCAGGCGGGATCGGCTTCGTAATAGGACTAGTGCTGGAAAGATCGAGATCAACGAATCAGGTATGAACAACCCTGCGAACACAATAAGAAGGAGCTACCGGGGCGAAATGGAATGAGAGCCCAGACCACCCGGACCAGAAGTATACCAGGTAAACAGTTTCCAACCGGAAGGTATTACAGCTAGAGGTTCATATGAATCCACTGCAGTTGCAGCTCTTCTCATATCAGTTACTAGAGCTTTAGGTTTTCGGATCATATTCCTGAGCCCATTCCCCAGTAGTAGTATTTCCTGTTTCACCAGTTTATTCTGTATTCGCGGATGCTTCTGCTGTTTCTACTTATTCTACTGCATATGATGCTACTGTAGCTATAGCATTAGGAGCTTAGGCCTCTGGCCTTTCGAAATACTATGTAGGAGCTCATACTACCTACCCATCTTATGTATCCACTAGTACTACCGGAATTACCAACATTAGCACCCATCGGAGATAACCGGCCTATGCATCCCGCTACCGTATTATATAAGCATGATTCCCCAGTAGCCAACCTCTTCTAGTTACTTCGTTCCAATACCTGCGGATCTGACTATAGTGATTCCAATACCGTCGTATGAGTACATATGGTCCTATGGTCGCGTAGTCATTTAATGACTACCTATCGAAATATGATATTGCGCACGGTTCCGGACAAAGTCTAGCCAATTGATAGTAGTACTAGCAGTCTTCTGCCTTTTATTCTGCTTCCACAGGAGATATAGTTGTTATTGTTATAGTAGATGCGCCAATTCCTGGACTCGACGGAGCCCTATGCATGCTGTTTTACCAGTTCTACGATTAGCTATTCCACACCCATTTCATTACTCTTCTTCCTCACATCCTTCCATTTTATTATCCAGTACTAGTTTTTCTTCTCTTTGGGGTGATAAGTGGAGATGTTGGAACAATAGCAATGTCTGACCGCCCAGCATCCGTTCTTCCGAATTGAGTACTTGGGTATTTCGAACAGCCTGAACGATCTAACTAATGATACACAGTCGGGTAAGAAGCGAGCGATCACGAGCCGGTTGCTGAAGATGGTACCAGGTTTAGGCTTAGATTCTATGAATCCATGGATAGCTGGTCCATGGAGTAGGAACAGAGAGAAGAAGAAAAAGGCTTTGCAGCCATTAGACGCTCTTACTGGTCTGCCTTTGCAGGTTGGTTTTTTGCTAGTCCTGAGCCCGGTGTTCTAGTATTCTCTTCATATGCGGATCAACTAGTCCTGGTATGGGTTCCCATGGTATGCTTCCCATCCATTCTGGTTGTAGGATCTTATCCGGATTCAGTAAGAAAGCTATATGGGAAAAGTAGCCAATACTGAAAGAAACTACTACAACTACAGGGGCAACAGGTAAACAACAATGGGGTACAATGGGGTACCATCAGTAGATGCTTTCGTTGAAGATCAATCTGACTTTGGCTACAGTTCCTACATGTCCAGGTCCAGTGATCGGAGATCATCTCCTACTATGAACATAAACAACTCCTCGAGCTCGGCCTAGCTAAAGCTATGGGTTTACAAGGTGTATCAAGATCATACGCAGCAGTGGGCGGCAGAACGGGGGAATATCCGAAGAAAGAGAATAAGCTGGGGAAAGAAGAAGAGTCAGGAGGTGTGGATAGGTACATGGTATGGTGTATATGTTGTCCACCGGTGAAATGCTCGTACTTGATGCGGTTGTTACTGGTTGTACAATCATGGTAGATGCATTCAGAGTCAGATACTCACTCAAGGTTTTCGGTAGCAAGCCAGCGTCTAGCTATAGCTCTTTTCCAGAGCCACAGTTCTTCCTGATTCACCATGCTTTCTAGCATTTGTCCGGCTAAACCTGGCTGCATAGGCCTAGCTCGATGATACTACAGAATATGGTAAATTCCCCATAGGATCAGCTGGTTTGTCTTGGGATTTGCTTTTTCTTTCTCTTCTTTGAGCAACCGGTACCATGGACATGGTCCGGCATACAAGTAGGGTCCGAAAGAACCTTGAATAACCGGACCGGAAGAGTGTCAGTCCATTATCAATTGCATATGCCTACGGATCGCTCAAAGCGCCTAGGCGTACTAGCAGGGTTGAAGAAAGAAGCTCAGTAGCTATGAGTGATAAGCCATAATTATTGCTTTCTGGTCTGCTTTCACTGAAAATGGCTAAACATCAGCAGGAACATCAATACCGTACCTCCGCTTTCGGTGGGGACTCCAGATCCAATCTTAGGAACTCTTGAGCTCATCTTCCATAGCTTGTACCATATTCTATTACCTACTCAAGCTAAAGCTTCCATAGTATCCAATCTCTACTAACTCCGTAAGGAGGATGCCCAGCTATTCTCCCAGCAGTGTAAGAAGTAGAACCACTCACTATAGGTGTAGCAAATATAGCCAATCCAGATCGAACCTCTAATGCAGTGGAAAACCAAGCTATAGGACTCCTGCATCCATCCCACACCAGACCTGTTCCGCCCATATTTGATGAATTTGAGCCTGCTTTTTATTCTTATCATAGCTGCCATGGTATACTTCCATGGTAAACTCCCTATAGTAAGTACTATATGAAGCAACTGAACGAAAACATAAGTAGCGGTATACTAGTGAAAACAATCATTGATCGCTGGGCTTCGCAAAAATATATCTTCCTGTCTATGGAGTCGATGAAGCGCACAGCTTCTGGAGTAGCTCCTAGGAGAATCCCCAGTAATGGTTAGACACTATAGTATGAACTGAAGACCTATATGGTTAATAAATCAAGAAATAGCTGCGATACCCATGGTGAGTAATGTGTTGATATCGGGGAATGCTGTGAATCCGGTGCTCCGGTATAGATGAGAATATGTAGCTAATGCTGGTGATACGGCATATGTAGAAACTAGTACCTGCGGGTCTCCGGTCGCACCAACAACACTTGCGCTAAAAGCGCCTCCACCATAGGTCAATTCCAAGGAAGTTTCCGCAGATGTTCTGCCTGAGCTACTATAGCTATAAAGCTATATCTGGTTTCACCATAAACTCCTCAACCCGTCCAGCTGCTTAGTCCGAAATAGTTCAAACCATAGATAGCTAAGTGGTATAAGTGTGAGAAGAGAGGCATAGGTACATGATACCAGAATGACTACAAATGATGATTTCGGGGATTCAAATGCTCATCTATATTCGGGAATACCGATACGATATGTATGAAACTGCACGATACCCGAAGAAGGTCTATAGCTATAGATCCGCAGGATATTCTACAACACCAGAAACACTAGGATAATCAGAGTTTATGCAGCCAATATAGGAATTTCTGGAACTATAGCAGTTCTAACGACCGATGACTTGGCATCACCAGCAGCTACAACATATGGTAAGCTTTAGCTTGACAACTCTTGGTGGTTTTAACACCAGAGTCCATGCCAATTTCCCATTCCGTAGCTATCGAATAAAACAGATCTAGACCCGTTAGTTTTCGTTTCAAGTTGATTAGCTGAAGATCGTCTATAACCATTGCAAGCCGAAGGCTACCTTTCCAGGGATAAGCCGAAGACAGACGTTGCTAACGCCTTCCCAGTTCCGAGCAGTTCCGTTGCCGAGTCATCTGACTCTATAGCTGCATATGAGTAAAACGGTTATTCGGCCGGGTCCCTCTAGTACCATTATGCGGAAGCAACCGTAGGTGAACTAGGATTAGGCTCAGGAACGAAGTCTATAGCGGAGTCACTCCCCCAACTACTGGGTAAACGTCCAGTAAAAGCCATAGAATATTCATCTGGTTATCCAGATATAGCTGCAAATAACGATTAATCTACTGCATAACCCTTCGGGCCTAGTGAGCATCGGTGGATCAAGCTGGTTTCCACATGGTATTGAATACATATCTTTCGTTGGTACGGAGTCAGATGAATAGCTATTCTGATAGTCCCTTTGGGTTGGAACGACCAGGAAACCGAGATACTCCAAAACGGGAAGTCCGATATCGAACCCTCTACTGTATTATCGAGACCAACTGGTAGTGTAGATCCATCTCTATCATCATATGACTCAGGGCCCCAAGGTATGTAGTATATGCAACTGTTCCTGCAGCCATAACTGCGCCTTCATATGTCGGACCACGTGGCGTAGCAACCAATACTACAGCTTTCGCTCTGTTACCAGGGGGGTGATGGGATATTTTGTGGTGGGTGTAGTTGCACCTGTTGCTGATTATAAAACTGATGCTTAGGCTGCTGATTATACAGCAGATTTCTCATTTCTAGCTGTTGGGTCGTCTACTTCATACTGGGGATTCTACCGGAAGAAGTACTAAATGCTTGTAACGCGCTAGTCCCGATGGGTCTACATCTAACCTACCCCTTCCATCTACCATTCCATCCATGTCCACTGGCGGACACTTCCCGCCTCTAGTTTATTCTGTTTTCGGAGCTTATGTAGTAGGTGTTCCACCGGACTCCACGGAGCATACCAATGATTGTAGTTTTGGGTTTCTAACCATAACATCAGTCCTTGAATAATCCTAGTCAGAAAGAGGCGAGAGGGGAACAAAGTTACGAACGGAGGGAGGAGATGTATTGTCTGGGCCCATTGGAGGAAAAGTTGTGGAAGCCAACCCCTTTGATTTGGTCTAGAATGGTGCAGTTAACGCGATCCCATTGCAGTAGGTAGGGATTCATCACCAAGGGACTCATTTAGCAAAGGACAACTTTAGGGAAGGCTGAATATTCTGCAATTAGGTCTATGGTGCGTTAATTAGGCTTCGCCTATGACCAAATGTCCATAGCTATTCAGTTCCTACTGTAGTATCCGAAACAAACATAGTAGCAGTTACTACATTAGCAGGGTTTGACGATCTTACTGATTGAACTACTACTGAGTTAGGGATGCTACTTCTTCTTGGCTTTGGTCCGCTAGAGCTACTACCCCTTGATGGTCTATATTCTTTCGTATCGGATTAGCCACTAATGATGGTGCATCTGCATAATGAGCTATAGAAGTCCCACGAGACCAGCTCTGGTAAAACAAGTAGGCGCTAAAGGGTGAAGCCCCGATAAATGATGAAGTAAGAGGAATAACTTACCATATGGTTGGAAACCATAGATCCGGAGATTAGGGAAGACTAAGAAACTGGATAGGGATTGACTGTAACACCAGAAAGCATGAAATCAGAGCTCTAGCTATCAAATACAAGTCTCCTAACAATATGGGTGCTGAACATAGTAGTACTCCAATGGATATAGTAGTACTTCTAGTAGTTGTAGTTGGATCTGTGGCTACGCCAAATAGTGCTCTGTCTTTACCCGTTCGGTGCCCACCTGGGGCCCAGCGAACACAGGTTTACTGGGATCGTACACGTCATCGGGTGAAACCAGCAATGGTAAATGTTAATCCCGAAGCAACGGGATAGGCATAAAATCGATAATGTAGCTAAGGTTGGTAAGACCGGAATTGTTACTGGTGAAGTTGTTGGGCTTGTTACTGTTACGTCTGGATCCAAGTAGTTTGCTGATCCTCTCTTTCATACCGAGTCCCCTCCTGATCCTGTAGTTGCAATCCTAGGCGTAGCTTATTTCCCAATTCTAGTCCTTTCTTCGGGTTCTTTCGCTATATGGCTAATATGCTCAAGCAGTGTATGAAATACTTATTCAACTCGTACTGGGTTTCTCGGTGTTTCTGACATAAATAAGGTATCTTTCTTTATATTATCAAAAATTCAAATTTTTTTGTTTTCGGGAATCATGATTACTCACGATCACTCCCGACAACCAAGATAGAAGACGAGCCGGCGCCTGAACCAAACGCTACTCGGCTACTTTAACAATCAATCTGGACTTTCCGGCATTAGCTCTTTCCTCTGAGCGCTCGGCTTCTCTTTCATGATTAGTATTTCGAGTTCCCTGCGCCTGGGTTCTACGGTGTTGCTACACCTATAGAAAGAGAAAAAGAATGCTTATCCGGTGCCGGAGGTTGTTCTACTTCGACAGTGAACGGGGTATGCGGGAACAAGGAATAGGAATTTTAAACCCTAAGCCATTCTCCGGATCTCTTCTTAGTATTTCTTTCTCCCGTCCTAGTTGATTCCTTCGGTATACTCATGGTGAGGCTATGCCTTCAATGGTTGGTATATCCGATAAATGCATAAAAAGGTAAAGCTTGAGAGGGCGGGTGTGAGTCTTCCTATTATGGCCCGAGCCTACCCTTCTGGATTTATGGCTTGTAGAACAACCTTGGGAATTTCCCGCTAATCTTTCTTTAGTTCCTTATAGCTATACCAATACCATTGGTATCGGTAACTGGTAAGACAAAAGCAAGAAATGAGATCGGAAAAGAGGGTTGGGCTCGATTATTTAGATAGCTTATACTCCTAATGATGCGGTTGGCGCAGAAGAGACCGCGTTGTTGGCCGTGGGACTGGATAAGCAACTGGTGTATAACCAGAGGCATCTAATACAGCTTCATAACCAGTTCCAGTGACCATATGCCGGAATTTATGTCTTCTCAGTAGCTAATGGATAATTCGTTACACTTCATCCCGCTGCAATTTAGGTCATTTAATGACCGGCGAGCAACGAGATAACTCAAAAACAGCAGCCGGACTAGAATCTTCTACTATGTCTGGGTATTCGATTACTGCTTTAGTTGTTACTGCCGGTGGTAGATTAGTGCTTTTAGCGGTATGATCGGGTAATGACTAATATTCTATTTTCTCTGGGTCCTTGGGGCGCAAACTGTTCTAGCTAATACTGTAATAACAACAACACCCGGGGAAGATACCGGTGAATCTAAAGGTTGCTTTAGCTACAACTAACGCAGCAGAGCTCCTAATGTTAGAAACCACTTCTTTCCCATTCAGCTACCGGAGTTCCAAGATTATTAGGCTGTGATACAGAGCTTCTATTCCGGTTTTGGCCAGCCTCAAGTCCAGCTGCTTATGTAACGCTTATTGATCTTGGCGCTTGGTAAAGCCCTTCATAATGCTTGGTGTAGCCGCCATAGGCTACAACATAGCTACGACTTACAGCTTACGCGGGATGGTATTTGGGAAGGCATCGATACCCAGTGTGACCGTTGGTGAAACAAGAGTTGATGTAGCCCCAGAAAATACTTCTTCAGTAGATGCTTTCCCCGAGCCGGCTTTTATGGTTGGTGCTTATAATTCTTCTGTAGTCTTAGCTGCAGTCAATTATGCATTTGATTAGGTTTCACCAGTAGAGGCTAAAAATGAAGAAGAGCTAACTGCATTGATTAGGTTAGGAGCTATGTCGAATTATTCTTTGGGTCACCCACTATCGTAGGAGCAATATCCGGAAAAACTAGATAAAAAGACTATGAGTAACTCATTGGGCACAAGACCAAGCGTCACAGCTACATATGCTAATTCGGGAGTTGATCCCTTTGTTGATGTATCGGTATTGGCACCGATCTTTGATCTTCTTCTCTTTCGCTAGTTGATTCCCATGGTTCCCATGGTGTTCTTGATTCATATTCTTACGTATCCCAGTTGTATCAGAACCATCAGTATGAAATGCAGAATAATCAGTCAATACTTGATCCCAAGCAAGGACTATACCGAAGATCAGGAACTCCGAACCCTATAGTTCAACCGAAGTATCTACTGTATTCAACAACACCCCACCCATTTCCCATACCAAGAGCTATAGCTCTCTTTTCTAGGTTTCCGGAGAGCGTATCGGCATGAACGTCTACATCCGCGGTTCTACATGTTTACGTTAGTTCTACTACGGCGACGGAGGTAGCCACTGTGACAACCAAATACTACCTTTAGCTAGAGTTCTCCCGTTTCTTCTGGTGATGTAGTTGATCCATCAGCTGGTACTAGATATCCTCCATCTTTGGTGTTGTCATGAGCTCTTCCATAATATGCAGCTTATCCGGCCTAACGATTCATACCATTGAGGAATGGATGGAATACAACTATAGGAAAATAAAGATATAGAAATAAAGAATTGAAAACGTTCTGGTAGCCACCACTACTAAACAATCAGTTATAAACAATCATAGTGGATAAACTATAGGAAAAAACCCCCACCCGATATCAACAGTAGAACTACTCCTAGAAGTGATGATAGTAGCCAAGCTATGCCAAATGAAAGAGATGCTGAGGTAGCTTTAGCCATATCTGGAACTGAAATGGAAGCTTAAAGGCAACGGAGGGCGTGAGTGGGAGAGTGCCGATGGGAGACTAGATACCAATGCTGATGTAGCCGGATCCTAAGCGGCCTACAGCATTAGATGTTGCAGTTCCTGCAATTGGAATTACGCGCCATGTACGCAATATAAACTCCTTCCGGAAAATATACATCATATGATTATTCGACCATTGGTGAATTTGGTACTATAGGGGCATGCTTCCGGTGGGTCCATTGCTGGGCGGGATTGAGTTCCGAATAGCTCGAATACTATGTGAACAACAACAGTGGGAACTGAACACAGCTACATAACATATGCAGAAACCACGACTCATAATGCAGCTAAAGACCCATAAGCTTTAGTACTAAGTTGAACCCAGTTGGGCTACAATCAATCAAAAGCTACTATTAGCGGTATTTTTAGCCTTCTTTTCATTATTCTTATTGAGTTCTTGCTGATCTTTTTTCTAGTACTTTTTATGGGTATCGCAGACCCAAGTTCATGAACATCCCTAACCATGTCTGGTTAGTAGCTACATCATATGATGAGAATTGACTCCCATCGAGAAATAAGAAGATAAAGCATCCTGAATAAGGAATTTGGAGCATATAATCAGTAAACATTGGTGCTAAACCAGATGGTATGTCATCAGAAATACTAACACCAGACCTACCTATCGATACTACTTGATGCAACTACCCAGGAAACCCTGGTTGCACCAGCATACAGGTCTCCTGGTGATCAACCCAGACCGGATAATCATACTTTATAGCTTACTACCGGAAATTGGGTGGGCGGTAGCTACTCGATGTATGCGATACCAAGTATTCAACTATTGTAAACTCTATAACCGGACGGCCACGGAAGGAGCACACTGATAAGCAGCTGGGATTTCTATTCATACTACACCGCTCTTTGCGCCATGGATTGCACCATGGTTGGCTCAGGGTATTTGAACTAGCCGGATTCATCATCATATACTTGGTGAATAAAGCTATAATCAGAGTCATAACCGGAGGTCTTTCATAAATAAGTCCCCGAACCACATAAAACCTACTACCAGGATTCTAATAAACAATACAACAGAGCACTTACCGATGTACAGAATAATCTACTACCGGTACGGTGAGTAAATGCTCCATAAATTTAGGTGGGCGTCTTCGCTTATGGTTATTGCCCTATGACTCCGGTTGGAGTTACGCTTTATTTCCATTAGTTTACCAGTTGTTTATTGTGTTGCTGTAGTGGACGGCGAAGCCGTAGTATTCACTGAAAAAGCCGGTAAATTCCCCTTCGGAAGGCCTGCGGGAACCCAAAGAAAGAATCATCTACATAAGTAGGCTTATCCGGAAAAGGACTATCTGGGGGAGGGGGTGTGGGTGAATAGGCAATCGGGCTGAGTAAGCATTCATGGTCCCTGGACCTGCACGAAGAAGAGGTAGCGGGGGTGGGTGTTGCTTTCGCTGTAGATGTAGGAAAAATAAAACCTACTACAGCGTTACCATAGATTCGACATCTGCTGCTATAACTGAAAAAGCACCGATATACTTCTTCTTTTGAGAGGACTAGTGTTGGTGGTTAGGACTACCCCAATGAGCAGGTATTTGAGAGTAAAGCGGTATCGGAACCGGTGCAGGAAAACACTGAAATGGTCCAACTAGCTACGGTGTTGGAAAGAGTCTCGAATACTATAGGGCCTAACGATGGTTCCGGATCCAGATCCTACATCGGGTACACCAGAAACCCCCCCAGTCTTTTTGCTCCGAATATTGGAGATCATCCTTTTACGACGGTCCCGGTGGGCCACCCCCCTAAGCTCATATTTATAGCCTTCGGTAGTTAAGTAGTATTCAACTCTATCGATAGGAGCTATACCAATAGTGAGCTATTCTTCTTATGCATTGACTGGATGTTATCCGGTCTACCCAGTTACGGTTGATGCTGCTATATATGATGAGACATTGGTGTTCTTCGGGTTGGATGCTGAGCTTAGATGCGCCTCGTAATATGTCGCAACAACTACTGCAGATGTAATTGAATGACTACCTATAGTAGACTCATAAGATGAAGGGCTATCAATGGTCTTTCTGGGAACTAAAGTACTATTCGACCCCGGGTATGAACTGCTCGACTCTACAGAAGCTCTGGCACCATGTCTCACTACACTTCATCACCTCCTTCTTCTTAGTATTCGCTGGATGTAGCCGAAGGCGGCTACTCATACAGAATGACCGGAAGATGATTCCATTGGTTCTTTAGCTATAGCTGCCATAAGAGTCTTACGGATAGAGATCCTAAATCGGTACCGAACGGAGATAGATCTCCGGAATAAGCAATGGAGAAGATGGAAAATATAGTGGATCAGAAGCAGGGTAGCTTGCTACTGCTCGGAAGAGAGGGATTATGGATCTACGGACTTACTATAGCTTCACGCCTATCAAATAGCCTACCGGTTCTCCGAATACTATCTAACCTTTCTAGTGGTCCGGGGACCATAGTACTAATGCATCTACTTATTATATATCTACTGTATCAAGGTACCGGCCGGCAACTGGTTATACATCAGCTGGCGTAGCATTCGTACCTCGTTTCTCCCGCTCTTTCGGTCCTTGCAAAGATCATTCAATTAGCTTTAGATCGTCGACTCATATCTTTTTGGTTCACTGCGTTGGCCGGCCTATGCTTTGTTTCAACTTATGAGCTCAACTCTAGTCTTCGATATACCGATACCGGACGTACGGTAGGGGTTGAAGAAGAATCACTGGTAGTAGCAGAATAAAGAGAAGCCGGCGGAATAGATGAAACACTGGGAATACGGCATCAGATGCTATGCTTGGATATTATCTCCAGTAAGAAGATCAGTAGCTCTACTGTACCAATACCAAGTTCTGTGCCATACATACCCAGTGCAGTGATAATCCATACCAAGTACTAAAGAAAGATCACCAGTCGTACTACTGGGTCATACTACATACCTTGTGGCTCACATACGACCACTGTTACTGATGTTTATGCTGTTAGTGGTAACAACTCGATGAATTTAGGACTCTGGGGAGGAACCACGGAATATTCAGCAGCTTTTTCAGGACTTGATACATATCCACTTCTAGCCTTCGGAATAGACCAAGACTCCAGCGATATGATATCGACTTCACCATACCCAACACCATTCCACTAATATAGAGAAGAGGCTGTTATCAGGACTATGATGAAAAAGAAGCTAATGCAGGGTTGGAAATAGGTTAGATATTGGGTAGAGCATATGCTCCGGGAAGAGTCTTAGACTCTAGAACCATAAGACGCAGCGACATAAGATCTCACTGCATAAGCTGTTGGATAGTTTACCACTTCGTACCAAGTATGACCACGAAGAAAGAATCAAGAGCATCTGGGCGTGGGTTGCATCCTTGGGCTATCTATTGAGTACTTTGGGGTCTTTGGGATACTTCGTTGGTGTAGGCGCTAGCCGGCTATTGATGGTTTACCTTATTTCTTACTGAATCTGCCACCGGATCTATTAGACCTTTTCTTAGTATTACCGAATTATCGATCTTTCTCTTCTTGAGGCTATGCTATGCGATCCAGTATGGATCCATACGGAAGACTAAGAAGAAGAATGAACAGCTAATAACACTGGGAATTTCGAAAGCTATGAAGGAAGAGGTCAACCTCCGAACAAGAAGATACCTAGCCAATCGGTCCTCCGTCTTCTAGTCTACTGCTTCCCGGTCTAGTCATTTCCTTACTTCGTTTTTCTTTCTTATTCATCTGAGTATGCCTTGGATCTTTGTCACGTGGCGTAGATCCACGAACAGTAACAGCACAAGAAGAAGAAGCTCACCCGATAAGAAGGAGATACCAAAGCAGGACTCAGATCCGTAGCAGCAGGCGGCCCAGGAGTAGCTGCGGGGAAGTCAAGCTGCCAGTTTACCGGTTCACCATCAATAGTAGGGGTTGGCTTTAGTCGGAAAGGTCGGAATGCCCGCGTCCAGGTTTTAAGGATTTTTATGATTGAGTTGTCCGGGTCCATTGACCGAAGGCGGCCTATGCGCATTAGCTCCTATACCGAAAAAGTAAGAAAACGGCTCGTACAACAATGGTAAGAATGGGAAGAAACAATCTCCGGACAAGAAGAAGAGAAGCAAGCGGACGAGGGAAAGAACACCAGACCCGAGATCCCAACACTGTAACCCATTCGGAGGCCTTCATCTGGTAATGCTCCTAAAACCATAGCTACAGCTTATTTCGGTCCCTACGATTCTCCCTCTTCATAGCTTTCTTGTTTCTTGTTGTTCTTTTACCGAACCATGTACACCGCACCGGTAACATGGTAAAGAAGACTAAGTAAGAAATATCATAGCTAAAGATGAACTTTATGCCGTTACCGGAGACCAAAAGGAAAGAGAGGAAGCACTCGCCGTAGGTTGTTCCAACATACTATGGTACCACCGTAGGTGTTCCTTGTGTTTCTTCAATGAACTGCTATACACAACAATATCATCAAGGTACACTACAACAAATCGATCTAAGAATGGCTGGAAAATTCTGTTCATCAAGGTACAGAATGTGGCAGGAGCATTGGTGAGACCAAAGGGCATCACCAAGAACTCATAAGAACCATATCTCGTCACGCATGCAGTCTTTGGCTCATCTCCCTCGGCTATCCGTACTTGCCAATATCCCGATCTCAGATCCAGCTTCGAGAACCACCTCGCACCACCTAGCTGGTCGAACAAGTCTTCCCTCTTTTTTAGAGCGAGAAGCGGAACTACAACTACTAGAAAGCTTTTTTATGGATCTCATCTTACATCTTCTCGCTGGGCTCTGATTTATGATTTCGTTACCTTATGCCTCATACTTCGGGTCTTTCGGTCAGACCGGGTATGCGGGAACTCAAAGACTAATAATAGTGAACCGATACCACTAGTTAGCAGCTTTACACAGGCATAGGCATCGGGAATGAGATGTGATCCAGGCGGCCAGTAACCGGATTATTTTAGTCTTCATCTGTAGCTGCCCTTGAATTACCTTATTTCTTACTCCTGTAGCTGGATCCTTTCTTAGCGACTTGGTATTGTACCCGCGCCTTCTCACAAAGTGGTAGGCAAAGCCGGCTAGCGCCTACTACCCGAATAGTACCGATAACCGAATAAGAAGAATGAAGCTACCGGGGCAGCGATTGTTTACATTGATGGTGAGCTCATCCGGGCCCTGGGTTTATAATTCCCGATACTCTGCCTTCGGTACCGAGATAGTGCCAATATTCATATGAAGCGTTAGCTCATTTCCTATTCTTGGTTTGCCTGTATAACAGCCTCCGGTTGAAGCAACAACTAGGCTCTCTTCGGCTGGGTATCGATCAGTTGCTTTTGGAATTGGTTTGGCTCGTGAATCTCTTCTTTCTAAATTCCTCCGTCTGCTTCGGCATCGGGTCCTGGCCAGAGAAAACAGAATAAAATATGGTGCGAGAAAGGAAATAAGATCTTATAGCAGAGCAGGGAACAGGCGGAGTAGCGCAGCAACAGGAGCGAGAGGGGGCATAGGAAACACCGGAAGGTGAACAGGAGAGCCGGGTAAGCTCATAATTCTGCTGGTGGGGTTGGAGTTACGCCTACGTGCTGTTGATCAATATTCCTTTATCGGGACCACACCCTATGCTATTACTTTTATTATTCCCCGGAACCTATAGCTATAGTTCATCCATCTCTGACCGCCCCCCTCTTTATTCCCACCATTTTTCGTAGATTTGATCCAGTTCCTTCTTATGCTATGATGGAATGTCTTCATCCCATGGTGATGGTCAGACATAGAATGATACCAGAATACGTTGAAGAAAAATAGAAAGCGATATAGGCCTAAGACGAAGAAAGTCGGGTAAACATCAATTGCGGAACCAGTGGAAGAATGTTCAGCTACTATTAGTCAACCATACAATCCTCACCACAAAGTACAACAAGATCATCCGGCGTATCCTAACAGCAGGGTGCTTCACAGAGTCTTCCCAATAGCATAGTATACAGAAGAACCAAAGCTTCCGGACTTGCCATATGGGGCTATAGCGATAGACCTTCGAAGGAACCATTCAACGAATGGTGTAGCTGGAGTGGTATTCGGATTAGATCCGGTGCGGAAGAGTATTCTAGCGAAACAGGAATGCAATTGCTTTACCTGCAGCCGTAGATCAAGAAGATGCCATAGGCAGTAGAATCAGCAGCTGGTTTTTCTTGATATTATGGAGTGGGAGTTCTCTATGGGGGCATAGCTATGATTGATACGACTTCGTAATGGATGCTCACTCTCGGGGAACCTTTGCTCCGAGTCCATTCACGGGTAGGTGCGGAAGCACTGTATGAGTTCCTTCCTCATAGAAGGATATTGATAGCAGTAACAGTTCGGGCTAACTCTGGTGTTTGGGGTATGCCGGCCATAAAGAATCAAGGACTTGCCCAACGACTCTTTCTTAGCGTGTTCTAATGAGAATCACTATTCTAGTAGTCCAATCCCTTTTTTCGTATAGCGAAGAACTGGTTTTCCGTTAGTCCCTTATTCAGATACTGAGAAGGGGGACTTCTTCCTTGAGGAGTTGGAATCTCAGAAAGCGGGGTTATTTACGGCCCCAAGGGAATTTAATAGAAGATTGCCCCTGATATGACTAAGCGCTATTTTACATAAAGATGAAGGAAGATTCCATGGACTAATCCAGGAGCTAAAGAAGATAAATAATGATTCTTGGAATACCCGGAGAAGGAAGAAGCAACAGAAATACAGAATTCATAGCTTTAGCTTATGCTCCAATACCTTTACCTGGTTAATCCCTAGGCCGGGCTTCTTTACTGGATACCGTCTTCTCAACCGATAAGCTAAAGCTTCCCTAAATAGAAGAGAAATCAAAAGCAAGCATAGCTTTCGCGGTGGTGTGTCGGGTCTGGCATGGAGGCATTGTCATTCGATGCTAGTCCTCTGGCTTCCGGTTATTTCGTTATTTATTGATCTTCCAAGCAAGCTAACCTTGGTTTCCCTCCATGGAACATGGGGAACCAGAAATACTAAGAAGAAGAATGCTCCGATACCGAAGGAAGGTAACAAAAATCAATAAAATAATTCATTCCCGGGTATAGCAACCATAAAAGCAATGCGCTTTGCCGTAACTCATAGATAGAACCAGTAACACCAAGAACTCATGAGGTTATTACCGGTTGCTGCTGACAGGACGAGCAATGGCATAGCATACCGCTACGTATTCCTTGTCCACGTTTATTTCTTCTCTTGATTTCGTTGTCATATTCCCATGGAATAATACATGGGTTGACATAGGATGCTATAGCTAAAGATGTAACTGGCGTAGATACCTGAATACATAGCCGCAACCATAGAATACTCGTTTAATCACTGGCTCCGTAGCATTATTCGGTTATTGCCAGTTCATGCTCCCTTCTTTTCAGCTTTCTTTTGAAACTCTTGCCAGACCTCATAAGCGTCAGTCCATGAACTAAAGGCGGTGTGTGAACCCGGAATATTCTTTATATGTCACTGCCCTCTCTGCTGGGTGCCTTGGTCAATAAGAAATTCCCGCTCTTTCATCTCCTTCTTTGAATCTGATTTGTTTCATTCATTGACTTGAGCACAAGGGCCTGGAAGAATGCATTCCCCTAAACGAGTTTGTCTTCATTGAAACTGGAGAAGGCACATCAACCGGAGTCAGAGCAGAGGAGAAGGCTAGGCAAAGACCCGCATCGAGCTTCCCCCGGGGCTTAGAGAGAGTTGTCTCTAGGTATTCTCTACCTACCCACCTGTGTCTCCATCTCCGGCCAAGGCCAACCGAACTCTTCATCTTTCTTTCCATCCCCACGGCCCCGACCAGCAACTGCAAATGAACACCCGCCTGCATAACCTTTCTCCGTTCTGTAGAAATGGATTGCGAGTTGAAACTTTGCTTGCCCACGAACAGTACTGGCTCGTCAGCAACTTAGATAGACGAATCTTCTCTTATCCTGCGCCTTCCCACTCATCCATAGAAGAGTCCTGCTTGGAGTGAGAACTGCTTGACGGGTGCGCAACTGACTATTCATATTACATAGATCCTAGCCTTGAACACTGATCCCTATTGCTTGAAGTTCGGTCCCTACTGCCGAGATACGGAAACTCGTTGATGCGCTTCCTGCCTATGGAACTACGGGAATTTAAGATTGACTCCTCCCGCCTGGACTGCTGAACTTGATTATATTCAATAGCTACTCCCTTCCCTAGCATCAAGAAAGTCTTAAAGACTTCCGGCACAACGCAGGAATAGGAATACTTATACCTAGACCGCGTTCAACCGATTACTTTACTTGATTCCTTATTGGTAGAGGTGTTGACTCTGTGTACATAATGACATTATACCTTGGTTTCTTAGACTGTGGCTTCTCCTTGATTCGGATGGAGCCTTCAATCCCGGTGAGCAGAAGAAGGATTCCATCACCACCCAGCACCCAAAACCAGTACATCAAACTACCCACGGCTAACAACAACCCCGTTCGAAAAGACCTTTGAACTTACAACAACTTCGATTATTTCTTTTCTTCGCCTCTTCCCGTCCGAGGGACAAGTGAAGTGAGAATGACTTGAAATAGACCTCAGTAAAAACATGAGGGGGATGCTCGGCTAAGAATATCGACCCTTACCAAGTGAAAGGTCTTGTCAGAGCCTTCTTCAATCAGAAAAAGAGATACCCTTTAGCATATTCTTCTAGATTCGTTAGAGTGATTGGCTCCGTTTACGGATCCAGGAGTTTCAGTATAGTAGGCGAGTACAATGGGAATAAATCAACCCACTATTAGAAGAGTACCTGTATGGCAGTCCAGCTATTTGACTCGGAAACCGCTAGTCAACTCGTCAGCATAGCCAGGGGAGTCTCTTTCCGGAAGAGCTTTTCAATCATTCATATTCGTGGAAACCCCCTTTCAAAGGGCAAAAGGTCTGACGTTAATATTCCCGTAAATCGATGAACATTTCCGGATATCTATGGCATACGTGATTCTCGGATCTCAGAGACAGATGGAGTCAGTCTTGTTACCATCACCGGATCAGTTCGGGCTGGCGCACGACGCCCTCAGAGAAAGAATCTTACTGGATATTACAGAATAACTAAAGCTCTGATCACGGATCAAGATGCAAAAACAGAATGAAAAAGTCGAAGAAGCGGTCAACCAAGCGTAGACCCCTTTGATCCAGCAAAAGTGGATAGGACTAAGGAATAGCAGCAAATCTCGAAGCTGGAACTCCTTCTTGTCTTATCCCTGATGGGGCTAAGGGCCCGGTCTCTACTGATCCTCTAGAATAATCAACTTTTGTGAGGTCGGAAAAACAGCAGGCTCAAATGCCAAAAGGAAAAGGGCATAATAGAAAGGCTTTCTTAGGCGCACTCCCCTTACGTCACATTCACAGGTTTTGTGCCAGGATCTCCGCTAGGGCTTGCGTGCCTTGGGTTGATTCTTCTCAACAAAGAATGTTCATCGAAGACTGACTTATCTTCAGTAGTTTTTCAGGTCATCCTTTCCAGCTGTACAACCTTGTTCAGTTAAGAGAAAGCGAAGGGGATACAAACTTGTAAACATCCAATGACGGAATCTGACACATCCATTTAGTTTGACCAGTATCATTCCCATCTCTACCTGATTTATCATTTGTCAGCCTTCTTGGATCAGAAACGGAGCCAAGAGGTGCAGGCTATTCAATGAATAGGTTATTCACCTTATTTTGGCTTAAAGTTACTGAAGAGAAGAATAAGAGAGGTTAAGGAATGGCCTATTCACTCCGGGAATAAAAGGTAAGAGATGCTTATTACTACTCCTACGGTGGCGTTAATAGGAAGTTCTTATGAAACTAAACCGGCATAAGAAAGAAAAGAAAGAAATATTACCATCCTAATATTTGTTTTTCTTCCTCTTATGCCTGTTCTTATCTTATTATTCAATTGAATATGATAGCCTTAGCTCTTTCTCACCGCTTTATCCTGTCGCCTTTGCTGGCTAGATGCGGAAGGTTCACGCGTGGCCCTTGACTCTTACTTTTCTTTGAGTTAGACCATAGTCCTTAGGGTAGGCTTTATTCAGGTCGGTGAAGTCCACACATTCCGTTCTACGTCCGCTAACCAATCGGGAGAATTCTCTAATGTACTTTGCTTCTAAAAGCTTGTCAACTTCTCTCCAGAGAATCTTTGCAGACGTCGTTGGATGCTCACATAGACCATTCCATCCTCATAGTCAAGGAAATGCAGCCTTCTTGATAGCTTCCGACCGACATCTTAGATAGACAAGACTTTCACTATGCTTCTCAGACGACTGGAGTGCCACAGGGAAGCCCTCTCTCGCCAATGCTCATGAACATCTATTCCAGTCCAGGATCAAGGCCTTTCTTGAGACGGAGGAGGTACGCTCGATACGCCGATTACTTTCTCATCGGCATACTCACTAAGGCCCACTCCGACCAAGTCACCGACCGCTTTATGTCCCTCTGGCCTTCACTTTACGCTCATTCGGGGGATTTTAAAGCCTCTGATTCTGAGGTCAAACATTGCACTTATTAAGAACTCGCCCTTTGGGCGACTAGAGAACTCCGCCGATGTATTGAATACGCTCCAGTCTCGATCGAGTAAGAAAACCCTTTTGCTAAAGGACAAGCCCTTGTGGTAAATTATCCAGCCCACTCTTCGTATTCATGATTTGAAGGCCGGCGAATGACCTAAGGATAAAGACACGTGACGACATTGGTCCCAAGACCTCCAAGGACGCTTCGCATAAGGGCCGGCTCAACGATATCCTTCCATGGTCCGGTGTAAAGGACATCGAACATCGAGAGAGGGGAATCTCGGTCATCATAAGGTACACACCGTTTTCCCATGTTTCCCATGTCCTTTCTGTTTCCACAATGGTCCAAGAAAGACGTATGAAAGAAAGAGTCGAAGACGGCTCCCAAGAGTCAAAGACTCGAAGGACCTTGAGACTCCCTTGGTAGAGAGTCGAAGAGAGCCGCAGAGTCGATCCTTGGCCTTGGCTAAAAGAGACCTTGTCAAGGTCGTTGACTCTTGCTCCGGGGTCGGTATCATATAGGTAGTAGACGAGGCGGCGCATACTTTCAGTCCTCATATGACACAGTAGTAGTTCTGTCTTATGGGTGGCTTCTTGAAGAGCCCGTGGTAAATGGCTTACCCTTCGATAAGAGAGGTTTCGTCTGGGGGACACGTGCATACATAGGATGGCAGTTGCTGGTAGCAACGTGGATCGGAACTCTCATGCCCATTCCTTCCTGCAAGGGATAGTCGAACGTCTGCGGGAAAGATGTCCGGCAAAGGCGGGTGCTATAGCTGCTCTCTGTCCTGCCTGGCAGATTCCTAAACATCGGATGGCTTGCTGCTGTCCAATGAAAATGAAGGTCTTCCTTCTGTGCTTCAATCAAACCCTGCTCTGAGACCTCCTACTCGCTCCTTCTGAGGAAGCCTAAAGTATAGTAGTTCCTGTGCGCACCCAAGCAAGTCTTTCGAACCTTCCCGCGGATGCAATTCATAGTCTGGTACCCACCTATTGTACGTCTTGGCCCTTAGAGATGCCTCACTGACGCTGAGTGATATCTAAAAATGTATTCACTTGTACATGAAGGGTCCCACGCCATAGTATGACCTTTTGACAACATGAGGAGCGAAAGCAGCTTTATGACTGCCCCATGTCATATTTTTGTACCAATGGCCTCTGGTCCCACCTCTCTTCCCCGTAGCTTCTTAGGCACTGCTTCCCTGGGCAGACTGATTAGTTCTTTCCTCTGAGTCATAGTGAACCCTTTGGCTTTTTGTGTAGATTGACCGGGAAAAGGCCTCCACAACCTTTGGATGCTTCCCCGGCCCTAGCTTGCCACTACTCCTGGAATATGGTTATGTAACATCTGGAGATGGAAGACTGATTTCGGAGTCTCTTCCCCCACTCGATCTATAAGGCCGTAGCTGTCTAATCCAAGCAGGGCTCTTTCACTGGTCCTAAGAAGCGGGGTAGAGCCAAGGGCATCTAAAGAAGGGGCTTTGGAACACTCCCATCTTCCGAACATTTGCCGAATCCGCTGCAAGCAGTCATGGGGCATTCCTTTCTGAATAAAGGTTCTTCGGAGCGGGCAAGGTTAGCCAATCGAGATGTTTGTAAGTCAAGGCGGAATCCAGTAAAGTCAATCTGTACTTCCTAAGCTATTCATTCAAGTAGGGAATCAGAGTCAGCTTGGCGAGTTCGTTTGCTCTCTTCTTTTACGGGTGTTAGAACGGATTCTCCTTTATTAGCTAGTCGAAGATAGTTCACCTGGAACTTGCATCCTATGAAGTCTTAAATGAAGTAAGCCAAGCATTGAATGACTTGACCTAGCGCTTTCTATAAGAGTTTTCTTAGATACCTCTTAGACTTGACTACAGAGATCGAACTCTCTGGATTGGCATCTGGATTTGATTCGGATTGTTGTGGGTTCCATTCAAGCTAGTGGCAATAAAGCCCGGAAGAGGGAGGGGAAGCCATTCAGTCAGTAGGGTTTGGCATTCAACATTCAATAAGCTCGTTGCGGCGAATCTGCTCTTAGTTAGAAAGAATAGGTTGGAACTCTTGTTGCACGGTACGGCGTTCTGGTCAGAGAATAAGCGTATGAAGAAGAGTTTCTAGGCACTTTCCAAAGGATCTCCTTCTCAGGATGGAAAGAAGTACGCAATAAAGTCAACTGTCCTTTCAAGGGAAGTCGAAAGCACTGACCTTGGTCCAATTCACTCATAGGAGGACTGATTCGGAAGAGAGGTTTTTCTATTATAAGGAAGAGTTTATTCTCGGACTTGAAGTAATGCCCTCTCCCCTTTGGTCCTCTTTGGCTGTGTCCAAGTGAAGTGAAACTCGGGAATGAAGCAGATAGGTCTCAGTCGAAGGCATGAAGCGATGGGATGATATGGAAGAAGATTCAGTGATCCCAGCAGGGTCAATCTCATAGGGGAAGTCTACTAGACTATATATATAGAATACCGAGCGGCTTGAAAACGACTTTCTAAAGGTGCGGAGCGAAAGTAAAGAAGGGGCGTAGCGGGTTGAAGAAGAAAGCATAGAAGAAATCGAAAGGGCCAAATCTTGATGTAGAAAGGCAGTCTTGACTGAGGCGGAGAAGAAAGCTTACGATTCTGTTGGTGTGAAGTGAGCTCTAACAATCGATGCGGCTAAAGGAGCCTGCTTTGGTGGCCCTACGAGGAAGTGTTGCCCATTCAAGTCAGCTTCAAGCTTCCGGCAACCGCTTATCCCAAGGTAGGTGGGAAATTCATTCCGGATGGAACTAAATATTGAACGGATGTAGATTCGGCAAAAGATTACTCTTCTTCAGGTGCAGATGAGGCTTATGGGGAAGAGGAGGCAAGGGCTGACGCTTAAGCATCGGCTAGTGGAACTACTCCTGTCCTTCTTTCGTATCCGAGGTGGGCTCTTTACACATATGATATGGAGGTCTAGTACGGTGAACAAGTAAGGTATGGACTCTTTTGATATGGGGGTAGGGTCTCTTCGATTAGGCGAACCAGCCCAACTAGGCCAAAATACAACCGTCCACTCCTTTTCACGGCTTTAGCAAAGGGTCCAAAACGTCGGTTTTTAAGGGCAGAGGGTTTAGAACTTGAAGATGAAGCTGCTGGTGAGGCTTTAGTTTCCATTGCAAATCCAACATCATATGAATAAGCAAGCGAGGGATAAAACCTGGTGAAAGGAAGGCCTTTCCAAAGAACAAAGAAGGTTGGAAACTTCGTACTTATACTGAGCCCGGAACTCCTCAGAACACCAAGCAGCAGAAGCAGCGAAGCTTCGTAGACAAGGCGGCTCGCTCAGTGCTTACGAACGAAAAAGTGTTTGTCGATTAGGTACGGGATACCTAATCCACTGGAGGGCCTCTGAAAGGGTTTTCTAGTTGATCACTAACCTTGGCATTCCCCTTTCTTGCTCATTTCTGTTATTGACGTATTTTGCAGCGCTGGACCATGGACTCTTACTTGGCCTAATTAGGCCCTTCTTCAAGAGATCACCCACTTATTCCTGATTCAACCTGAACTACGTGAGAGCTCAAAGCTAGTCGAATCCTTACTTTTTGTTATCCTGCTCCTGAGCCATAGCCACTAGGATCAGAAGTCACGGCTACTGACTTTGGATCACTTTCATCCGCATTTCTTTTTTTTATTTTCTTCTCTTATGCCGGGTCTGGGGTTTTATCTGGCCTCTTTCGCCCGGATCGATCCCCTTTACTTTAGCCAAGGAAAGCGGTCCAATACCAGCTTCTTCTATAGGACCGGAGTCGTCAACAAGAACAGCAGATACGATCACTCTGCCATCAACAGGAAATCAATCCGCATCTGAGAAGTCAAGTCTCATCCCGTGCTTTCGGGCGATGAATCTTGGCTTGGTTTTTCCACTCTATTAAGACCATCGAAAAATGAATGAATTGAAGAGGAACTCCCCCCTTTGCCTGCTTTGATTAGGACTTTGCCCCGGGAAGAGCTCATCGGGGAAGAACTAAAAAAATAAAGCAAAAAAGTCGAAGTCAGTCGGATTCGCTAGCCTTTGGGCTTAAAGAATCGCTCTTTGCTAATAGACTGGACTGGCTTAGAATCAATGCTTTGACCGCTAATGTAGAATATAAGAACCCTTGTCCGGGGCCAACAGAGTCATTCTTACTGACTTAGCTAATTCAATTCTTTCTAATGTTTTATAATGATAATGAAATGCCTGCCTTTCTACAAAGATCCGAAAGAAAGTAGGAATATTGGCTTGGTCCATCCCTTCGTGGAGCACAAACAAGATCTATAAGCAAATAGATGAATTCAAGGGCGACGAGACCAAGGAGCTGCTTCAAAGCCCCAAATTCTTAGTCATTCGCTCCCAAAATAGGGTACTTCCCCGCCCCTCCTTCCCCATTATTACTTATTCGATGACTTCTTCTTCTGTGCGGTCTGCCCCCGTCTTCTTAAGGAGGTCTTTCTCCATTGGTTTATTGCGGAGATAGGTTATGCAATTATGACTTATTCAAGAGGTCCCCCTTCCCTACTGGAGCGCTAACTCCCATTTTTTTGTAGAGAATCCTTGTGAACAAGCAAGGGGTAAGCTAGCTCTTCTCGGCTTACCCCTTGCCTTTTCAACTCTTTTAAGGTGATCCCGGGCGGTTGATAAATCACTCTTCTTTCCTTAGTGAAGGAGTGACTCACATGATTCAAAGGTGAATCACATAAGCTAGAAAGAATATTCCTAATGCTCCCATGTCCGAATCCGTACTTCTCTAGCTGCTGCAGTAGCGAGCACGTATCGAAGGCTCTCATTTACCAGTTAGCTCAATAGATGCGAAGACCCACATTCCCGCTTCTTCGCCCCCCTCATCCTAAGCTAAGACAAGGGGGCCTCGCCCTCTTGACTTGATAGATCAATAATACTACAACCGATAGTGGATCGCCTTTTGCTTAAATAAGCAAGATAAGGTAGATCCTAAAATAGAGGCCCCCCATGTCCGTCGGGGCGGCGACAGCCCGCGGCAAGTATACCAGGACATAACGAGAGAAAGATCTCTCTCCCTCACTTTATTGATGGGACATTTTGATCCCCTTTGACTCTCACCCCCCGTTAGTCATGAAGGCCCACTGAAGCTGAAACTTGTTATTTTTCACGTAGAACATCGCGCCACCATACGAACATGGTATATAAGATAAATAGTAGGACCAAACTGAGAGTTAGCAGCATAAACAAAGATGGATTTGTGAATGAGAAATACAAGTCCCCTATATGAATAGGAATCAATGGGAGAATGTCAAATTGCTCAAGGGGGCCGGGGATCATCTCGGGGCCGGGGGTCACATCAGGTGGTTGGATGGAAGGGGCTGTCCCATGGGTGGAGGAGCTGACTCTTTCCGAATCAGCAAGAGGAGGATGAGGATGCAATGTACTCACCTTGCTCCCCCTCCAAGTAGACTCGAATTCCATCGGACAGCCAAGCGATTTGTTATGTTCAATAATAACATCACGCGTAGCCATGTTTTTCTGCCAGGGCTCCACTAGATACTTATCAAGTCGCCAAAAAAAGAAAAGGATAAAGATAATAAAAAAACAAAAATAGTATTTGCACATTGTTCAATCGTTGACGTTTCTGCTCCGCCCAAGATCTCAATTGTGATCCACCGCTCCCGCCCCCCTTCCATACGCCTGAACACCCAAGAAAAACCGCCAGGATGTGTAATAGTGTACCGAGCTTTTATATGTGTGAATAAGGGCCATCGATCATGGAGTTCAGAGTGGATATGTTGGCCATTCCCAAGACCCTGCTAGTCCATTCCCTGCGCGCTACCCCTACTCCGAGCTCGCTTTCCACCCTCCCCTCGAATCGTAGTACTTTGTCTGAAAGGTCTCACTCAGATGATGCATTCGACAATGCCATATGACCGCAGCGGAACAGTGCATTCGAACCCCACGCTCCGCACTCGACCCATTGCCATCTCTGTATCATAGCTATCATGCCCAACACATCCCACTACTTGCTACTACGGTACGTGACGCCAAGAAAACCCAGGCTGGACCACTGGAAGGATGCCGATAGTTGAGACTATTAGAGTAGAGTACTGACGCCGTGACTAGCTAGACACTATTAGAAGAGTACTGATGGACTTGAAGGTGGAAAACCATCCCCCGTTGTGAAATAACAGTAAAGACTCTATACTTGGCAACGCATATCCATGATCATACTACCACCATGCACAACCTCCCATTCAATCACAATGATTTGCCAATGCCCCCACTCAATGACTCCACTATCTATATTATACCGAGCCACCACCAATATACCTTGATCTGCGTATCACCGTAGGGCGGCTTGGGCAGTCGACCGGAACTATTAGAGTAGAGTACTGACTATTAGAGTAGAGTACTGATCGGAATCGATGGATATTTGGAGCATCATTCAAGTAGATACAGATTAAGATAGTAAAAACATGAGCTTGTAAGATCGCTACCCCGAGTTCCAACCCAGTTAACGCTAGCACCACCAACAGAGTTCCCGGATCGCCAATCAAATAGCATCGATCTTGCAGTAGGAGCATCGTCCACGCGAAACCACTCAAGATCTTGACTGAACTATGCCCGGCCATCAGATTGGAAAATAAACGGATGCCCGAGCTCAATGCGCGAAAACAATGAGGGATGAGCTCGAGTAGTACGAGTACCGGTGCTAACGTCAGGGGCACGCCTTCGGGTAAGTAGACGCTTAAAAAATGCAGCCCATATCTCTCAACTCCCAATAGCGTGATGCCAATGAACATCGAAAATGACAGCGACCACGTACAGAGCAGGTGACTAGTGACAGTGAAGCTAAACGGAACCAGACCTAGGGCATTACGAAATAACGAGAAAGTAAAAGTGACCGAGATGCGAGGGGAAAAACGTTGTTGCACATTGACGCTCCTACCTCCTATATTATCGTTGACTGGCGCGGGCACGAAATCATAAACCAGCTCTGAAAACGATTGCACCGCATTAGGTACTGAGGTTCCCCCCTTTCGAGTGACTAAGGAAAGAACCAGTACGACTGCCGAAAGCGATAGCAGCAAAAACAGGGTTGGATTTGTGAATGAGAGATACACGTTTCCGAAACTCAAAGGAATTGACGGGCGAATGGCAAATTGCTCCAATGGGCTGAGAACGATCCCCGCTCGAACAATAGCATCCTGAAAGGCTTCACCTCCGACTCCGCCGCCGTTGATGTTCAAATCATCAATCAGGTGCTCAAGAAAAGGGATATCGTGGCTTTCGCCATGGGCCGCTTCCAGAACATCTTGGGAACTCTTGTTAGCCATCAACTCTCCCAATTTGTCGTGTATATCAGATGGAAGCTCCACGATCCGTTCACTGGACGGGTGAAGACCGGCGGGATGATCCTCAACAATACCAGCAGAAATTGAAGACGATCATCGTGAATCGTCGTAGTAGATGCATCCGTCTCATGACTCGTCGTACTACTAGTTGAGTTCCGAATGGGTTCATCACAGTAGAAGCAGTATCACTGGTTCAGACTTTGTTCATCAAACGTTGAAAGTTGTGAACCATTTTGATTCTTTATGGATTGATCCAAAACCTTGACGACTATCGGCAGATGCACATCCACGGGTGTCAATACGGCGAGTGAACGGGGCAACCTTTCGTTCGGGCTCCGGAGCGCAAGGGGTGGAAGCGACCTGAAGGCCATGCACCAATAGCATTCAAGTGACCCTAACCCCCCATCCCCATTTGTTCCCCAGCCAGCAGCTAACCAGACCCCCCAACGGTGCACTATTGCTTGAAGGTCGGGTATTCTAGCATATAAAGTCCGGTCAAAGGGCAAGACTATTAGAGTAGAGTACTGACTCACTCATGGATGACCAACCGGGTTCATGGGGTTTTTCGAGGTGCTGTGTCCCCATTGATGCATTGGCAGCCATTCCAATACCACATGAATGGAACACGGTGCCTGATCTGGTGCCACCTGCAAGCCGAAACAGAGATTGCCTTTTTGCAACGACTTTTGATGCTATTTTGAACCGCTACGCCAACTCAACTGCAGCTACGGTCGTGTTGCTTCCTGCCTCACCGCGGCGTTTCACCGCACCTATCCCGATCTTGTTGTGATTGAGTGGATGTCTGGTCTTGCGATTGAGTGAGACCTTTCAGACAAAGTACACGGGGCTCGCCCTATGGTGGTCAACCTGATTCCCCACGCTGCCCAAAGGTGAGACCTTTCAGACAAAGGTTGGAAGAACGACTGATATAAGTCAGTTTGAATTGGACTGATCATAGCCAGTACAGATCGAGTACAGGATGAAGTGGCGTCTGGATCAGTACTCTACTCTAATAGTATCGGCAAAAAAGGCACGAACCGCTACACAACTGGTATTGGAGGATCAAGGTGGCGGCTTTGGCAATCGCACGGATCAACCCCCATTTCCACTTCAAGAGTTGGGGATCATGGTGGTCAGCTCGGCAAGTGGCACCACCGCCTATCGGTTCCACTGGTACTGATATATATTGAAGGGCCAATCGAACCATACGGTCCCATGTTCCAATAGACTATATCTACTAAGTCAGCTTTTTCTCAGTACTCTACTCTAATAGTGGCGCACACCGGGCACCTTGTGAAGCTGGTACTTATATGGTTGTTTGACGAAGGCTGGTCATGTTGGAATGGTCAGAGACCAGTCAATATATATCAGTACCAGTCTCCGACGACCATCAATAGCCAATGGGAGCAATCATGGATGGATGAGTCACCAGTACTCTAATCTAAGAGTCCTATCGACCACACCACACCTTGAAAGATCCACCTCCAAAAGGAGTCGTTGGGGTACCCATTGTGTGCTACTACTCTTATTGATTGGGGCGATGAACCGTATGAGCCGAACAATATATATCAGTACCGTGTCCGAAGGTAGCTGCTGGAATGGAGTGGAACCATGTGAGGATAGTAGCAATGTTCGATGAAACCCCCATCTCTTCCAAACAACCACACCATGATGCATCACAGGAATTCCAGAAATCACCTCGTCTTCTTGCAGCAGTTGGGAAAGGCCCATGAACCCCCGCCGCACCACTATACTAGACTAGTAGTAGACAATAGGGAACGCGAGTCAACAACCTTTCACATCGTTCCCTATTTTCTACTACTAGTTCGGAGTTGAAGGAGATTTTGAGCCCTGGTTAGTGAGTACCTGGCCAAATCAATGCCAATGCCAAAGGACCCATGTTTGCATATAGTATACGATGGTCAATCTACAGTAAATGACACGCGGGGATGCTGGGGGTTTCCAATTTCAGTACTATCTCATCATATCATCATATACCATCAATCTATGAATGCACCTCGGGAACAACACTAGCGGGAGGCCCAGAGGTTGAAGGCCTCTATTTTGGAGGTAAGGTCTCTTTTTGGAGGTGATGTGGTTGACCATCCTTAGAAGAATAAGGAAGCCGATGGTACCCAGCTACTGGAAGCTGGAACTACTCCGGCTATTCAAGAATAAAGGCTCATCAACTCGGTTTTTTGACACAGTAAAAAACTCTGAACGTGATGCCTCGTTCGACTTGAATCAACACCTCGAGAACCATCAATGGGTTCGACCTCGGTATAATATAGGTAGTAGACATGACAAAGAGGACCGAACAGCCAAGAGAGACGAGGTATTCTTGTGAGGAGGTAGCTATATGCGGAGGTCTTGGTGGTTTGATGGGGGTTCATCGATTCATCCCTTTCGATATGCATTGGCCGAGTCTCAGTACTCTACTCTAAAAGTCTTGCCCAAGGTGGTCGCTACTCTTGTTGATGAACACCTCCACCTTGATGCGGGTATTCTTCCATTTTAGTTCCGATTCTTGGGGTTGTGGGTTTCCCGAGTGACCCGGGTTATCCTCCAATTTAGTGTAGCGACGTCGACTATCACCATCAGGCCACCTTTGAACGGGACGGCATATTGGATTGCTTGAATGCTGGACATCTGTCATTGGGTATCGGCCATTGGTGGATTTGGGGGGATCCAACTCGAAGGGTACAGCGCGCGATCGGCATCTCTGATTCGAGCTAGTCCCAAGGGCTGCCATCGAGGCCAAGGTGGTGTCTGCTCGCGCCTTGCTGATGCCATCAGTACTCTACTCTAATAGTATCGCTCCTGAAGCCAAACCGTACTGTCCCGTGGGTGATCGATGTCTGGTCCGTATGCAGCCAAAGAGCAATCGAGCTCACCAACGAGTCCGGGAAGGGATGGGGTGATTGCAATGCACAAGAAAGCCAATGGGGTCATTTGTCCTATAGGCACATACGGGTACTCGACAGGTTGACATCCGATCCATCCGAGCAGCAAGAGATCTGAAAACAGCAACCAAAACAGTCCTTGGGCTACAGGGCGAAAACTGGAACTACGTACAGCCATGGGACAAAAAGCGAGCGAAAACAGAGAGAGAAACACAAGTGCGATTGCGGCCACACCACCAGCTTTGGAAGGGATACTACGCAGCAGGGCATAAAGCGGTAGGAAATACCATTCAGGAACAATATGGGTTGGGGTCGGCATCGGATTAGCAGTGATAGAATTGTCGGGATGCAATAATAAATGGGGGTCAAAAAACACAACCAGCGCGAGCCCAAGGGAACAAGCAACCAATCCTACTAGATCCTTCACATAGAAATAGGGAAAAGATGCTATTTTATCCATCTCCGAATACACACCCAAGGGATTATTGGAGCCAAATTGATGCAATGAGGCCAGATGAATCAGAGTGGATCCTACTATCAGAAATGGCAGTACAAGATGCAAACTATAAAAACGCGTTAAGGTTGGATTGTCAACGGAGAACCCACCCCATAGCCAAGAGACGATGGTGTTTCCCACAACTGGTATGGCGCTCGCGATGCTGGTTATGACAGTTGCTCCCCAAAAGCTCATCTGCCCCCAAGGAAGAACGTATCCCGGAAACGCTGTCCCAATCAATAAGAGTAGTAGCAGCACACCGAAACCCCGAACCCATTCCCGAGGACTGCTAAAACTAGCATGATAGAGACCACGAAAGAGATGCAGGTGAACGACCAAGAGAAACATACTCGCCCCATTCGAATGCAGATATCGGAGAAACCAGCCCCCAGCAACATCTCTCATTAAGGTTTCCACGCAGGAGAACGCGAGATCGACATTCGGTGTGTGATGCATCGATAATAAAACGCCAGAGACCAGCTGCAGTACTAAACAAAAACCAGCTAAAGGCCCGAGTCCCCAAGAATACGATAGATTGATCGGGGTTGGATAAGCAATCAAGTGCTGATGGAGTGTTGAGATGACAGGTTGTTTCAGCATCGAGAATCGTTGGCGCATCGTTCAATCGTTGACGTTTCTGCTCCGCCCAAGATCTCAATTGTGATCCACCGCTCCCGCCCCCCTTCCATACGCCTGAACACCCAAGAAAAACCGCCAGGATGTGTAATAGTGTACCGAGCTTTTATATGTGTGAATAACGGGTTTCATAGTCAAGCAAAGTATTACTGAGATAGTAGATAGCCTTCTCCTTCTTGCCTGTATCATCATGCTGAGCGAGGACTGCCCCTAGCGCCGTTTCAGTGGTCGAAACGTAGAGGAGTAGAGGCCTTCCTGGTACTGGTGGAGATAATACTGGGGCATTCATGAGATACATCTGAAGTTTCTTGAAAGATTATTGGGGTCCACTCGAACGTCGGCGTTCTTCTGAAGAAGCTGATTCATGGACTCACATCTCGTGCTGGCTTGAGATATGAATCGTCGAAGAGGTTGCAACTGACCGTCGAAGACTTCGTAACTCCTTCATGTTGCGAGGTGGAGGAAGGCATCAACATGCCTCCCTTATATTATAAGAATATCCGAGATCGTCGGCTGGATCTGCCTCGATTCCTCGCTTGCTGACGATGAATCCCAGAAGCGTCGCCTGATATGAGACTCAAAAGGCACACTTCTTAGGGTTTAGGCGAAGGTTGTATTGTAGTAGGCGCTCGCTCTGCGATCTTCTCGCTTGCTGTCTTCGATTTGACGAGAATATCGTAAACATAATCTTCAAGGATGTCTCCCATGGAAGATGGCTGTTATGGCTCTCTGATAGGTTGCCCCGGCGTTTTTGAGACCTTTGGGCATAACTGTCTAGCAAAACGTCCCCCATTGAGTCATGAAGGAGGTCGTCGGTCTGATCTTCTTCAGCGAGCTTGATCTGGTTTCCGCCTGAAAACCCGTCCAACAACGACAACCTCTCGTGTCCGGCTGTGGAATCGACCAGAACATCAATGATGGGAAGAGGGAAGTCGTCCTTTGGAGTTGCCTTGTTGAGGGAAGTCGATACATACACGAACACGTCAAGCCAAAAAACGTGAGCTGATGAATCAGTCCCGCGCGTCTCACGCGCTACGGCTACATTTGACATTGCCCCTATCGCGCGATAATCACCGGCTTTTTGGCCGTAGATTGCGGGAGAGACTACTCTAGTTAGCTGGGGGGGGAGTTAGGAGGAGTTCTTTCTCCGAGATGAGTTCTGCAGTTCTGTCTCTCGGGCAGGTGCAGCTAGGGATGGCCAGCTTCTCGGATCAACAACTGGCTCCTCTCCCGGTGGTCGAGTGGCTTTCCGCTCCTCTTCTACCATTGGTTTCGCTTTTTCCCCCTGCCCCTGCATGGTGACTCACCTGCCTCAATATCGATTGAAAGCATGCGCTGGAGATGGGAGTGAATCGAAATCGGGGGGAGAAAAGCTTCTTCCCGACATCAGCATGATGAACTAGCTTCTCCCCGGATAAGGCCACCTTTTGATTGCAGCCAAGGCAAGAATGCCACGAATGGTGTTTAGCAACCTCTCTAAAAGGGTTCGACTTGAAGGAATCCTTTAGCTACTAATCTAGCTTTGTATCTCTCTACCGAGCCATCTGCTTTATGCTTGATCTTGTAAATCCACTTGCAGCCAATGGCTTCTTTCCCTGCAGGCAATGAGACTCAGTCTTATTCTTTTTTTCCTGGGCATTGATTTCTTCCTGTATAGCATCTCTCCAGCAAGAATGATTGGAGGCTTCAGCAAATGATTCAGGTTCATGAGAAGATTGAACTGACATGAGGTAAGCTCGATCTTTTGGGGAAAACGATATATAAGATAAGATCAAAATCCTTCAACAGGATAAGAAACTTGAGAGGATCGACGAACCTGAGAGAGGGATCCAGAATCTGAGGAAGCGACTGGAAGGGAAGGAACTGGGCTAGACTGCTGATCTTCTGGAGTAGCCTGACCCTGGGAAAGAGACTGTCATCGCCGCCGAGAATCAACATGCTGTGCCGGGTGACTGGAATCCTCTGAGGTCAGCTGAACAGGCTGACAATCGGCAGAAAATGCTGAGCAAAGCTGCTGGCCTGAAGAGTGAGGCTGATCCGTAACATCAACTGCAGAAGAATGAGGTTCGAGTTGATGAACAGGAGAAGGCCGCAATACATCTCCATCATCATTCTCCCCCGGGGCTGATTCATTAGGTTAAGGAAAATATGAGGCGACTCCATTAAAGAGAGCATTAAGGATAGATGGAGTCTCTTGGATTTCACGTCATATCATCTATACCCGGACTGAGCATATCCAAGAAAGACACAAGTGGTTGCCTTGGGGACAATTTGTCTATTAACTGCGCAGGAATATGAACAAAACACGTGCATCCAAACACTCGAAAATGCCTATAGTACTGCCCCAGTAAGAAGTTCGTGAGGCTGGATGGAATGAAGCTTCTTCCCTCTCTCTTCCCCCAAAAAAAGGAGAGAGATGCCCCGTCCCTTCTTTATGCACATCCATATACATAGCCAGACACAAAGGTGTACAATCCGGTCAAAATCTGCGGTTCTTTAAGTTCATTCACTGTAGGTTCTCTTACTTGTTCTAGTGGCTGGCAAAGGCCAACCGAGAGGGGAGAACGAATGGCTTAGGAATCGACCGGTTCCGAGCAGACTCGTGGAGCTGCAGCTTGGATTATCGTAGAATAAGAGGGGCCGCCTTAGCTTAGGAAATGACTTATAATAACTTAAAAGACAGATGCCGCCGCTGCGAGGCGAGGGAGCAACTTGTCTGGTTTTTCGGTGCACTCATTCCCCTTACGAGAATGAAATGAGGCCCCAGCTTGACTCGAGACCAAGACTCCTTACAACTCGCACCAATAGCGGCACTGAGCGGCCGGAGATTGATTGAAAAGGCAGCCCCTCTCCCCCCCTAGCCGCCTACCTACTCGTGTTCGTAGCTCGATCGGAGGTCAAGACTGTGGTCCGGCGGAAAAACAGAAGTCATCCGTATCAAGTGATACGTGAATTGCTCAGTAGTGCTTCGCCACTACCGTAGCTGGCGGAAATAGCTTAATGGTAGAGCATAGCCTTGCCAAGGCTGAGGTTGAGGGTTAAAGTCCCTCCTTCCGCTCCTGGCTTCGTCGTTGAGTGGTAACGAGTTTAGTACATAAGCCCCTTTAGAGATAGGGGCGAGCAGCAAGGCAGCCCCTTGTTTGTATAGGGTTCCAAATCTATCTGACTAATAAGAAGAAAGGGGCAAGCCAAAACCTACTCCTAACAAGTTGCTGGCTTTTCATCAGCCGTTGCGCGCTAGCGCGCTTCTCTTTTTCAACAGGCTTATTCAAATATCCCATAAATCAAGTAGGGGCATAAGCATCGCCTCTCGACCCAATCCGTCTTTTCTGGCCTCCCCAACACACTCTTGATACGAAAGAAACCTCCCGCCATAGAGAAGAGATCTAAAGTCTGGGTCCCCTCGATCACCCTCCCTTGAACCTGAACTGGTCGAGAGAGATGAACCCGCACCACATTTTATAACCTTCGAATCGAAACCCCCAACTAGAGATGAAATTCCAGAACCTAAACAACTCAGTTGAGAGCTCCGTGACTGGAAAAAGGGAAGGTCCACCAATGATTGATAGGCCATTCCCCCCTATCCGTCTCTTGATCCCTCATTCCACTCATCCGTTGTTACTGATTCATTCAAGGCATGGAAGTGGAGCCTAGGCCCTTCCATTGTACTCTTACCTTCTTCTTCCCCTCCGACCTGTGCTAGCCATTCTGCAGTCTTATAAGATGAGTGGGTCTTGGGTCTAGGAAATGCCAACAGAGAAGCTTATGGAAGACTCACTTCACCTTAAGTGCGCCTACCTTAACCTTAAGGCAATAAGAAGAGAACTATTCAATGGGAAAGTTGCTTCCTGAAGGAATTATTATCACTTAGCGCTTGTGCTAAGGAGTGAAACAGCTTGACCATAGGGAAAGGCACTTTTCTCTTCTTAACAGATATGAGATAGATGCAGAGACTCGTCCGGTGGAGAAATGACATAATATAATGCTAATCCCCCTTCGGCCTTGCTTTGAATAGCCCTATGGCAGACGTCAGTGACCTTGCCGAGTCCGATAGCTTGTCCAATGGTGCGAGTCTGAGTTAGGTCTTCCCGTAGAGCAAGGAAGGTTACTGTTGTTGCTGCTGAACTGCTAACTGATGAATGCTCTTACGCTACCGTAACGAGAACGAGAAGAATGAATTCCTCTACTGGAAGGCGGTCGTGAAAGGAGAAGGCAAGAGAAGAGTTAGAGCCGACACCGAGGATAGAAAGATGAAAGGGAAAGGAGGATCTATCTCTTTAAAGGAGGAGAATCGATTCAAGAGGTCGTAAAGCAAGAGCTGCTTCATCTAATAGTTCAGTCGTTAGGCCCCCCAAAGTTAAGCCGTCTTCAATCGAAAGGAAACCCTGCGTTGATATTCGAGGAAGTAGCTCTCGACACGAGGGATATACAAGAAACACCTGCTCTAGATCTCCAAGTCTCCATGGTCGTTCTTTTTAACATCTCTTTCTATTCTTCTAATGTAATGCTCCTCTATATGCATGCACCTCGTACTACCCTCCATTGCGCATCCTGTGTAACATCAAGGAAAGGGAACCCTCATAGACACCGAAGTGACAAAGACCATATCCAGTCCGTCCAAGATATACATTACTTTATCATCATCTAAAAGAGATTTATGAATAGCAGCCAACAACTCACAAATAGCTTTGAAACGATTCAAGTAGTCGGTTATGGAAGATGTACCTCTCTTGCACATAAGTAATTCGACTTTTAGTTCTTGCTCTACTTCTTCCAAAAAAAGTCATTCCTCAGATATGTTCATATGGCATGCGCTGAAGGGAGATCAATGATCTTGGCAAGAATCTCTTCAGAAAGGGTGGTATTTAGCCACGACACAACCATTTGATCCTTCCGTAACCATGCCGGATTAGGAACAAAAGAGATAAGAGACTTTCGTCACCTGCTGTGGATCGTTCAACTTTCTCTGGAGGGGCAGCCTCAGTTCCATCAAAAAAACCCGTAAGGAAAAATGCCAGAAAAACGCATCTTAGCTCCAAGATCTCAGTTTGCACTGGGAGCCTATTTATATAAATTATATAAAAAGGAAAAAGCACCATAACGTGGTCGAATGGATGCTAGGCAACTCTTTTTTATTATAAGATGAACGAAGCTGTATCGCTCAGCGCAACAAACAAATAGCTTAGCTAGAAAAAAATAGCATTTATAGATAGATGAAAGCGAAATCTGCCCTGCCCTGTATGGATAGATGGATAGAATGATATGCCTGTACTGTCTTCTAAAGTCCCAAGAAAGTATTCTAATGTACTCCGAGTTTTCTGCCCCTTCCCCACGAGTGTAAGTGGAGTCCGCAGGAGTGGAAGTAGAGTGGTTTTTCTTGACCTTCTCCTCTAGGGTTCATAAGCTTCTCCTTTTCCTACTATTTATATTATACAAGACGGATACTTATGGAATGAAAAGGTCTTCCTTGAATAGAAGTGAAAAGTGGATCTCCTCTATTTTAGTGGACCCAAAGAAAAGAAGTATAGTAGATCGTATGCCTTGGTAGGTTTTGAAGCCTTTTCCTAATGCTAACTCGAAGGGTATTCCATCTAAGGTTCTTTTTTCTTTACTATTGGAAAAGAGGAATCATCACAGAAGAGTCTAAGCTTTGCCCTAGGTCACTTCTATTTCCTTTATTTTTTGAATGTCCTAAGAAACATAAACGGGGTAAAAGCATTAAGAAGGTATATTTGGCCGTCTAGTAGCTTGAGACTGAACTTAGTGAGTAAGCGCGGCGGGTTGGAGGCTTTTTTTACCCAGCCTATACAAGACTCTTTTTACGGTTCGCTTCTTGGAGAAGGAAGTAAAGGAAGAGGAGAGAGCATTTTTTTTATTTGTTTACTCAGGCAAAGATCTAGCGAACCTCGAATCAAAACCTTTATTTTCTACGCTTTCTTCTCTTATGAAATTGATAGTTTGTGATCGAGGGCGAGGAATGACCACTAGACCAAGACACGGGAAAAGGATAGAGAGATGGATGTTCACCCAACCAGATTGAAATGAATCTGAGTATTTGAGCCCCTCTCTTCCAATAGTGTAGCCAACCAACAAATAAAGGTTTTAGCTCGATCGAAACTCTAGTCGTTAAAGGCAAGTAGTTAAGCTATAGTGTGTTCTCCTCTCTCCTTAGATATCACGAAGGCACTAAAGAGCATTGAACCGAATCGGCGGCCATTGATTCATTAGATAGAGGGACCATTTGACTACTGACTGCATGAATGGATGAATCCCTCCGGTCGACTTGCGAAGGAAGATAATTTGTCGAAAGGATTGGTTTGTCCTGTGATGACGCTCCTTCTGCCAAATAGCCTTGAATGGAGAAATAGTGGTCGGCTTGCCCTTGTTCTCGCCCCTATTCTCGTCTTTTTCTCCTGTTCCCGCATCCTTATGAATTTTCATGTGTGTGAGCCCGGGGCAAGGGAAGCGCTTCAGCCCGGATGGCATGGGTAGTCCTCGTCGTGAGTTGATCCGGTGAGAATGTTGTCGTCAACGTATAAAAGAAGGTGGGTAGGAGTTCTACCCACCCGAATGGGAAACTCGCTTTCGAGAGTCTTTCATAAAGCAGTACTGATCCCAGAAAGACAGAGAGCTCCTTCACCATTGGCATTGTGGGCTCATCTCAAAGCAACTGAACTGCCTTAAGAAAGGGCTTTAGCCCGTATATAAAGAAAGATATAGGCATACCCCATAGCTCCAACCAAGACATTGTGAATCCCAACCTCATCTTGGCAAGAATAAGCTGCTAGAATCGGTTGCTATTAAAGAGAAGGGGTTGCAGCAATTATCCCACAAAAAACGGAATGCCGAGCGGCAAGAGGGGTAGCTGGATCAGAGCGGGAGTTCGCCTAGCTAGTGTAAGCTGCAACTGCTTTAGCGGGAGCTGCTGCTAGTCAAGGAAGAGAAGGGCTTGTTTGCAGGACAAATGCCACAGACGGTAGCAAAGCAAGAAAAGAAGGAATAACTCGTCAGGCAAGAAGGGACTTTTCACTCTTAAGAGGTGATGTAATCTCAGATGCAGCAAAGCAGACTTCGGGCATTCAAACAATATGAGTGAAGTTTCTGTTCTGGAATGTCAAGCGTAGATGTCGGCATTTCCTAAAGAAAGCAGTTGCAGTAGGAGTAGCCCCCGGAGCGCTAACTCGAAATTGAATAATCGAAGGCGGATGCAATATCATAAGAGAAGAGAGCTGTTAGCGTAGGGTAGATGAAAGGTGCTTGCGGGTTCGAACAGTGCGTCGAGAAGTTCCATACCTTCTTGTTCTTGATAGAGTCAATTGCCTTCTCTTTGAAGATAGATTTTTGTTTATTGCTGATCTTTTTTTGTGCGGGATTTGCTTCGATAAGCCACCGCCCAATAGAGCTTAGCCATGTGTAGACCGAAATGGTCTCGCGAAGCCGGTCACCGGATGGTGTAAGATCAAGTCCTAACTACGAGAAGGGGAGGGGAAGTCCATTTCAACATAGTCAAACCATAACCCTAAGAAAACGAGATTGCTGTTAGAATAGAAGCATCGGCCCGGGCCAATATGCTGATTGCTGGGAGTATAGGGTTTGCTAAGGAATTTGTTTATGGAGCGCCAGCTCGTTGTGATCCTGCCGCGGCGTCAGCCGTCACCGGTGATCCGCGAAAGACAAGAAAGGCCAGCCGGGTTCATGCCTCATTCTTTCTTTTCTTATGAAATTGATAGTGTTAGGGACTCCTGCTACTTTAAAAGCAAGGCTACGAACCTCATAGGTGCCAAACTCCTTCCCTTACTAATGTTCAATCGAGGCAGAATAAAATGGGAGTTCCGGTAATTCAATATCTGCCCTTATCAATCAAGGTCTATTTGTCCAATTCTTCCGGGCATTGGCAAGAAAGGAAAGGTCAGACGGGTCCGGTAATGCAGTAAAGTCAAGCAGTCAATTCAGTAATCGACGGCACTAAACTAATGCACTAAAGCACAGCAGCGGCTGCTGGTTGAGCTGACAGGCTGAGTGAGAGCTCCTACGATAGATGATTATGAAATGCCATCTCAATTCCCATCTCCCACCCATCCCATATTTTTTTCGGGGAAACGCCTCGAAAATCTATTCTTCTGTCCAATCCACAGTATTGTTTGGATTTGGGCTAAAATGATAAACGAAATAAGGGCGCCACACGCGCGGATGCGCGATTGATTCCTTTTGTGGTCGTCCTTTAGGAATTATTAGTAAAATGACTCATGAAAAAATTATTTTATTGTTTCGATTGTCAGACGCCAGAAGCGTCTTCTTTTGAACCATCTTCCCGAGAACATACTTTACTTGACTACTTAAAACCAACGGGCACTCCCCAACTGGAACCGGGGGATTCCAGGGAAGTGCTTGAAGATAAAGTGGGCCAAGTTCTGAAAACCCACTTTTGCTTTTTGAGCAAGGACATCCCCCCTAATTCACATACCTGGAAGGAATTGGGGCAGGAAGTGGTCAATCGAATCGGAGAAGGTGTTGAACCCTCTTTTGTCTATGACACCTTAATGGATCCGAACAGTCTACATTTTGTGGATGATTTGTCGGTTGCGACAAAGATTTGCATAGAATGGACTGGATCATAAAATCCTGATGTAGCCTCTCTTGGCGCAGTTGAATTTTCAATCGTACAATTAGGACAAGAATCGAGGCAATTCTTCCGGGTAGCACTTCAATGCCAATTTTGAAGACGCTAAGCGCGAGACCAGCCTTGGGCTAAGCAAAAAAGGTCCTGGCTTTAGTAAGGTTAAGGTTACGAATCGAATCGGCTGAACCTTGGGAAAAACTTTCTTCCTAGAATCTCAGTCCCTCCGCTCTGAGAAGGATTTCTAGCTAGTCTTCCTTATGCACCGGGGAAAGGACTTAAAGAATCGAGTTATTCACATTCAACTATGGAAATTATTCTTAAGAGCTGAAAGCAAGAGTTCAGAGTGGCCAAGAAGAATCAAAGTTTATTAAATCAATCATTCCGCATAGGAGCCATTCCTTAGCTAATGAATCTTTCTACGAGATTCTAATAAAAGATCTTCTCTTGGATATGATAGATTTCTATTTGATTATAAGGAAAGGACGTTAGGACGAGGGCGAGCTCATCAGTCTTGGGGAATGGGAGAAAAAGGATAAGAGTGAGATTCTACTTGCCGCTAAAGCCCTCGACCGGCACAGGACAGGCCAATAGAGATGGCAGCTCAACCGGAAACCCTTACGGTGAGGCAGAGACAGACATCTATCTCGATTCCTCTGTTTGACCATTCCCATCTTGCTTTTGAGACCGATCACTAGACCTCTCAAGCATTGTAGTTGCATCACATACGAAATAAGTGCCGACCCGCGCAAGTGAACGAGGAAGCTTACCATTCCGCCGTCGGTCAGTTATTCAGCTAGGCAGGGTATCAACGGTCTAACTACGAAATCTTGATTGCAACGCCCGGACTTTCATCCCACACTATTTCTTCTTTCGTTTCAAGACCTAATAATATAATAATAAGGGAAGCTTTAGCTTACTTCGAAAGCTTTTCAAAATCAGGCAGACCCGGTAACATTATAGTTGATAAAGCGCGTGCCACACTATGACATCCAATAGCAGAGACAGAAATCAAGCTTGCATCTCCGTCTTGGCGCTACGCTCCTTCTTATCTTTCTCCTACAAGCCAATCGTGCAATCTAGCTCTACTTTACTACTATAATATAATATAGTTTTGAAAGATCACAAACAGTCAAACCAGCTACCTTTTGAGAGATACTCAATCCGTTACCATGACTGATAGGATGATCAAGCAAGGATGAAAAGCTACATGTTCCGCTTCTCCTGTTAGTTAGAGAGGAGCAGAGACCGCCCTATCTTGTTGGTTCTTTTTCTTCGCTAAAGCCCTTCACCATGAAAGTCAGTCAATGTTGGCTTCCTCGATTACACAGTTGACCACACGCATTCAACGGTAGGGAGTCACGCCTTCTGTTTACAATTTAGAACGTACATTGCAGAGATACTCATCGAGTGGACCATACCAAGGTGCGTAGCGACCTTCTTTGCTTTTCTGATCTCATTGTGGACATGTAGAGATAGGCACCTTATCTATGCAATAACGATCTCACTCTTCAAGACAGATTCGTGAAAGGTCAATTTCGAGGGCTTTAGCGATGGAGTTTTGCCAGCGAGATCAAACAATTTTAGATATAAAGATCTTCCTTAAGTAAATAAGTAAAAGAGGGCAAGGTAGCACGAAAAGTCTCATGATTGGAACGATCGGTCACGTAGGGAGGAGCTCCCTCACTCTGATCGATCCATGGAAGTTGCGGGTCGAGGTGAATGAAAGAGACAAAAGACAGGACCAAGCTATAGGGATGTTTCAACCCGTCTTGCTTGAAGCTTTGCTCGGTAGGAGAAGGAAACAAGACATTACATTGATTGTCTGGTCTCAATGGTTGTGCTTGACTCTGTATCAGGCAACAAGAGGAACGAGTATGATGGACATCTTGCTGGAAGCTCTGTTCCTAGCACCAAACAAGCCAAACCTCGAGAGGGAGGAGAAGAGAGATATAGGGATTGAGGACGCGGATCGGAATGCTATTGTTCTGTTTGTGGATCAATTGGGTCAGCTAGTCAACAAGGAGAAGGGCTTTAGCGCAAGTACGGGATGTTCCAATCGATACTTGTTTGAAGCCTTTGTCCGTCAAACATAAGAGAGATATTTGATTGCCATGGAAGGTTGCACTCGAAAGCCCTATTCCACCTATCTCAAATTGCTTTATTCATGCAAATTCTCTTCTTCTGTCTGTCTAACGCCCATGCTTTCCCCTCCGGAAAGGTTCTTCCCCTTTCTACAAAGCCTACTCCGTTGCATTCCCTTTCCACTGTCTAGTTCCGATTTGCCTTCACCCCATGGTTCTCCCATTTTGGGCACAGGGTCCCTCGGGTATTTTCACCCTCTTCGACTTGCAACTTGAACACTTTATTTAAGCGGTACTGCCACTGAGACTTTCAATTTCATTTTATTCTTTTTTTGTTTGTATAGCGAAGATAAAGATACAAAGGTGGATTGGTGCGTTTTCATGCTGAGGTGTCTGTCGTTCTCGGTGTGCTCAATTCGGATTGAGAGGAAGGTCAGTCCTGATCTAATATATGAAATTTTTAGTAATATGAGTTTGACTTCCACCCGTCAAGACAAGGTCTAAGGCGACTTTAAACTTTAAGGGTTCGCTCATGAAAAACCAGATTAGAGGCAATGTGAGTTGCTGCTTCATTATCAAAGAATATTCTCATAGGATGAGAGACCTCAACTCCAAGCTCACTTAGTAAGGTTTGAAGCCAAATACGCTCACAAGCCATTGCTCTATACTCTTATTCTGCATTCGACCGTGCGACAACTGTTTGCTTCTTACTCTTCCCCGTCACAAGATTTCCACCTCAAATCAAATGTGCAGTATCCAGTCGTAGACCTCCTATCTGTCTGTCGGCGAGCCGGCCCAATCCGCATCTTCATAGGCAGAAACAAGAGGATGTCAAAGGTATATCAAATACCTTTTATTTCCAGGAGACACTTAAGATACCGAAGCATTTCTTCGAGATGTGGGCGTAGCATAAAAATCCAAAGGCCCGGAGAGAAAAAGAAGCTAGTGGAGCACCATGTAGGATTTCATAAGGGAGACCTGTGATTTAGAAGTAGTGTAGGTTGGTTATTGATAACAAACAATAACGCCGTATGAAAAGCTTCTTGTCCAAAGATACATGGGAACCGCAGAATGAAAAAGCATAGAAAGGCCCAGCCCTCCTTTATTCTAGTCCAGTTGGAGAGGGAAAAGTCCCATCCGTTCCCGAAGTCGCAGAGAAATGGAAGGCTTAAATACCAAACGGAGGCATGATCCACTAAAAAATGGGTAAGCCCGGTGGTTCAAGTCGAGCCTAGCCAACAACGAACATCAGCTTCTAGGGATAGTAGGAGCTCCAGTTGCTCCAACCATTATAGTGAACCGGTCGAGGCCAGCAGCTATGAATACCCTGTGCCGGTTGTGCGAAGGCAGCAGATCGGGATCGAAGAGGAGTTGTTTAGCAGAGGTATGAGCCCGACATCCCATTATCCTCCTTTTCGGAGTCCAGCATCCGATCCTTTATTGGAAAGACCTCACTAATCCATCATCTAGCTAACTGAACCGGATAACTTTCCGGCTTCACATTCAACTCAGCGAAATCAAGATATTTGAGGGTGACCTCTCTCTACTATACTTGGCTCTGGATGGCAAACGAACTAATCCCCCCTAACCCCCCTCCGCCGAAACTTAACACACCACCTGTGTACGGGCTGCTAGTCTAACCTGAAATGACCACAACTACACCACTCTGCTAAAATTACACTATCATCATACGAACGCCCGAAAGAGGGCTGCTGGAAAAGAGCAGTTTTTTCAAGTCAAAGAACACGAACCCACCAAGCAACGGAACGTTGTGCGGTAGGTAGAGGCAGAAGTCGATAAGCTCATAAAAGTGTTCTCAATTTCGAGGATACTAAAAAGATATAAAATTCCGCCCGGAACAAAGTGAGTTCTGAAAGAGGCTTCTTCAACTTCAACTGAACAATATGGCTTTCTTCCACGGTATGGTTTTAGCCCATTTGATCAAGCCCAGCTGCTAACCGCATTCTCCCCCGATCATAAGAGAAGAAACTCTATCAAAGGCAGGCGTATCCACGAAGACCACAATCATCGTTTGCTCGCAAAAAAAAAGAGCCGGGAAAAACGCTTTATAGGCAAATCCTCAAAAAGAATCATCTTATTGGATCAAGGGTCATTTTCTTAAGCCATCCGTCTTAAGCGCGCAACAAGCAATCTCACTCGCTCCTGTAGGGGGGAAGGGCCGGGACTCAAGTGGGGTTGGAGAGCTGCTGCCCTGCCTTTCTCTAGTTGGTCATTTGAATATACCAAGGGTTTAGGGGCAAATAGTTTTTTGAAAGTGGTGCATGTAATGTACTAGTACTAGTTACTAAATGAAATGGATATCAATCGCAGTTACCCATCAGATAGAAGACAAAGAATTCCAGTATGTGCCGTGCTTTGTCAGTTCTAAAAGCAGGTGGAAGACCCCCCCTTCCAAGATGTTTTCACCGATGGAGGGGCATTGCATCCATTTTCTTCAGAGATGCCACAAGTGCCACAACTCCTTCTGATTCAATTGCAAGTGGTGGATAGCTTAATAGTAAAAAAAAGGAGGAAGGAAGCCAGGGAGCAGCACTAGTCTTTCTTGGTGTGATCGAATGAGCTGTTTTGCTTTCAAATAGGTTCGTTGAAGTCAGTGAATCAGACTAGGTCTTCTTTGCAATCATAGGCTCTGGGACAGATGACTTGACTTTCTGGTGAGTTCATTGCCGGTGTTACAGATAAAGTAACTATAAAATCATCCCCTGTTGTCAAAGTAAGCGGTGCTAGTTCTGTTACAGAAGGGCTTGATAAATCAGAATCGGTTGTCCTATAATCTGGTGCTTGAGAATCGGCTGTTAAAGAATCTGACTCCCTCATTCATCTTCCTCGATAAATTACTTTTGAATCGACATCGGATATATATTTTAAAACAACTCCTAGATCTCCTCAATAGGAACTGAACAGAACAGTGAAGGGGTGATCCAAGAGTGGAGTGGGCTCGGGCGGAACAGCGTAGCCGGAGAGGGAGAACCAATAGCGAACCAGGTTTGAAGGAGGTTTTTCGGTTCTTCCACGATTCTCCGCCATCGGTCAATCGATGCTTAGGGCTAAGTGGTACCATCCGAGTCCAGTTCTTTCTGGGTTGGGAGGAGCTGGAGGAGCCGATGCATCTTTCTAGAAATCCCTCAATCCCTTCTCTTCCCGCATTCATTCCCTTTCCGTTCGGTGCAATGGTTTGGAATTGAAAACCACCGAAATGGGGCATGAGCTGACCAAACCACGGTGCTTGGTGTCCCCAGAGCCACCTCCGAATGAGAAGATAAACTAGACTCTGTATAGCAACCGATAGCAACTGTAGAACGAAGCTAGCTTGGTTGATCAACAAGACAATAGAGAAGCTAGAACATGCTAAGCTCGCGCCGCAAGAACCCCACTGCACACCCCAATGAGTTCAGCTTCTCGGTCTAATGCTAATGTTGACCTTTCATAACGATACTACTAAGAGTCTCTAAGTAAGTGGGCGTTAAGCGCGGTTCGTTCATTCTTTTTGACATTTTGGTGTGTGTATAGTAGGACTTGGGATGAGCACTTAGAGCACTTGGAAATGTATGTATTGGAGGTCTTGCAACAATAAAGTGTCTATGCTAAGAAATCGTTGTGTGAGTTTGGCATGAGCGAAAATCTTTATATTGGTCGACTAGTGTTTAATGGTTCAGTCTTGATTATGATGATCAAGATTAAGGCGATGCGTCAGTGTCCCGTTCCACGGACCCCCTTACACTATTTTGGGATTTTATGGGCTTATGCAGTTATTTCTGGACTAAAGATTCATCAGAGGTTTGTTGGCCCGATCTCACAAAGGGGCTTTGACATGGCCTTATCTCAGTGGGGCAGCAGGCATTTGATAAGTTAAAACAGGTGATGACTTCGGAATAGGTTTTGACTTTTCCAGAAAAGTATATTCTTTTGATTGAGTGTGCAGCATCAGGGATAGGGGTTGGTGCAGTCCTTATGCCGAGAGGGAGACCTTTAGCATTGGAGAGTCGCAAACTGGCGGGAAAGATGGAGATCTTAATACCAACCGCCTGCTAAGTAAGTGCCTTCTCTTCTAATTGATATCACATTTAAGGCAATGCCATCTATCGCCTTAAAGTTTCTGGCGAAAGCATTCCGTAAAGGGTGAGAAGAATGCGCAGTTAGAAAGGTAACTATCATCTCAGATTCGAAGAGGGGAAGGGCCATTTCGCCTATTTCAACAGAATCCGATTCGAGAGCGGATAGAGCAACTGTCCAATTTCGCTCGCGGGTAAATGATGGGCTCTTAGTGGGCAATCCCCTGTTCTCTTTGCTGTTGCTTGAGAATCCGCAGAAGGGCTTAGACGAGACCTAGCATCTCTCAGCTCAGATTCGGCATATCCGGTCTTAGCAGCAAATCCTTCCTCCGAAGATGGACAGCATCCGCTCTTTGACACATCGTATCCCGTAATGGGCATGGTATCCCAATAGTCAAAGCAGAGAGAAAGAGAAGAGTTAGAACAAGAAGGATTAGTTAGCACTACCCCGGATCCATATGCATAGTAAAATAAGAGGGTAGACAGAGGTGCAACCTTATTGGCTTAAGCATCCGATTTTTTCCATGAGGAGGAATAATACCGGGTTATCGAATCCCCTGCATGTGAGGGTAGGCTTGATGCCAAAAAGAATCCCGAGGACAAAAGTAAATCAGAATAGGCTTTGAGGGAGACGGAAGGAAGCCCTCCGTAAATCCAAGCCAGATATAAAATGGTAAGGGTAGTTTACCTCCAGGCGAGTAGGCCACAATAACATGACGATACCATTCCTAGTGGAATTAGAAATGGGAAAGAAGTTCCTTCCCCCCCTTCCTCGGGCATTAAGCCTGGGGGCAATCAGTCTTACCGGAATTCCTTCCTCCAACAAGCTCTTTCAAGTCTTTGTCTTTGAGCTAAGCCTTCCCGCTTTTATTTCTTCTGTGCCGTCATCTTTTAGCCATCTTTACCTACGTGGGTAACGCGGGTACTCTTCCTATATAGTTTTCGGCACCCCCTTCGTGTCCTATTGTCAGGCTTTCGTAAGTTCCTTTCGGACAGAGGGCCCCTGCTGAGCTGAGTGAATCCATGGTCTCTCTTGACCATCTGTTCTCCTCTTGCCCATTTACGGCTCGTATTTGGTCACTCTTGTGCGATAGGTGTGCGCTCCCACGTTCACATCGGAGATGGGAGACAAATGTGGAATGGCTATCTCGAAACTTCAGTGATAAATCATTGCTGTCCCTGATAGTGAGATTGATGTTCGCGGCATTTGTTTACTCCTTATGGAAGGAGAGGAAGATGAGGATGCAAAGTGGTAAAACTAGGAGGTTAGTTCAAATTGACTTGGAAATTCTGGAGTATGTCAGAACTAGGACCATTTACCTGCGGAATTTTCCAAGGTCATCTGCGAATATCAGGCTGGTAGAAGCCTGGGGCCTTACTGACAGCATCTGTAGCTAACCTTGTTTGTTGTCACAGCTTGGTTTGTTTGTGTTGTACTGCTGGATTTGTTCATCTGTCTGGGTTTGCTTGGTTGGATGGGTTGCTGCACTGGGGGTGTTCTGCAGGTTATGGAGCTTGCTGCACTGGGAGTATCTGTTTGACTATTGCTGTATGAATAGAGTGCTGCCAGTATCTGCTGGGTTTCCCTTGCTGTATTATGGAGCTTTGCTTTTGTGATTTTCCTTGTTCATTATAAGTGAAGGAGCAGGTGATGCCGCCCGGTACTTTGGTTACATTGATTGTTGTATTTCATTAGTTATTGAAATAAAGCTTATGACTTATCCAAAAAAAAAGAAGCTATCCTGGCATTCCTCATGCTCTCATAGGACTGCACGGCAAGCTTCCTTAAGACCGGATCATTATAGATTTATTTGGTATCAATCGTTACATTTGAGAAGCTTGTCTATGACTTGCTCTGGCTGACTCTTCAGATACTTCTTGCGCTTTTTCCTAGTGTCTACAATTTCCATTCTTTTTTCGAATGCCCCAGACAAGCAGTAAGGACGGGATTTACCGCTCACCCGACCTTGGGGAGGTAAGGAGCACGGCATGCTTGGGTGTTATGGAAGTTATCTATTATCCACTCGCCCAAATGAGTTGTAGGTTGGTTGCTCATTGGCCAATTCCATCTCAGGGGAAAAAGATAGGAGATCAGATGCTTTGTTCTATCCTTCGACTTCAGTGGTGAGTGGAAGGGATCTTCATTTCGTGCTAAAGGTGGTTAATACAACGAGTCAATTCTCAATGCGATGCTGCTATCCGTTCGATGATCCTACTTCCATACCTCTTTTTCAATCTGTAAGAAATCAGGATGGTCAGCCCAATCATTGAAAAAGTGAAAAGGCGATCTTAGCCGAGGCATCTCCGCCCCCTTGACTACTAGAGGAGAGTGGTCTGAAACTCCGGCTGTCAGGAAGGTGGCATGCGAACCTGAGAATAGATTCTCCCACTCTGTCTGAACCTTATGGCCTGGGTATTATGCAGGAAATGAAATGTGTGTTCTGTGGGCTGGGTGTGGAGAATTTGTACCACTTGTTTTTTCTTTGGCCCTTTTCTGAGCGCATTTGGCTCATGTTATGGGATAGATGTAACTTGCCTGGGATTAGTGGGATTTTGTTGGATCTTATTCAGGCTATGGCCTCTCCTTTCAAAGGTCAGTCTTTATTCTCCTTGGTAGCTAAACTTATGCTTGCAGCTGCTGTCTATGCAATCTGGCATTTCTTTCATGCCAGGATGTACCAGGGTAAGAGTAGATATTTCCCTCTTGTGGTAAATGAGATAATGTATTGGGTTAGGGCGAAGATTCACTCCTCCAGTCTATTCACATCTCAGGGTATTCGGTTGTGCATGCTATCCTCACTTAGGTCCATATCGAAAAGAGAAATTACAGCCTCAATCTACAAAGTGTGTTTTTCTTGGTTATAGTACTATCCACAAAGGCTACCGATCTTTCGATCCTTTTGCAAGTCGACTGTACATCTCTCGTCATGTCATTACAGATTATTTTAGATTCTTTTTTTTTGTTAAAACCCGAGGACCATTCACCATTCGGGTCAACAAATTCAGCAACATTAGGAGAGTATTCAGGAGATTCCAATGCGAATTCAATTAAAGGACAATCAGCAAATGTCATACCAAAAGCTTGCGGAATTGCCAATGAGCCGAGTTCAAAAGAATGGATCTCATGACACTAGCGATTTCAGTCCAAAGTTTCGAGCAACCCAGCCGCGTACCAAGGATGAATGTTTTGCGTGTATTCCTGTTTAAAGAAGGTGGACCAAAGGCTAGTTTCAGTAACGAGTTTCCATGCCATTTTCATACGCATCGCCTTGGCTACATCTTGAAAAGATCGAATGACAAGCGGAACGACTGACAGAAGAAAGAAAAGCGGGAAGGGAATAGACATCTTTCTCGCAAGTCAACCACATTTTACGCAACAAGCAGCCGTACCGGGCGGTCCAATCCATCCAAGTCCCTCTGCTGTGCCATTTCACCTTTCTATATCGCTTTCCTCAAGACCCCGAGGGTGAAGAGCATATGATGCCAATACAGACTCCGATGTCTAAATCAATCAAGTCCTTTCGTCCTTCCCTCTATCGTATCCGAACTCTTCCTCTTCTTGATGGTCACCTTGTTTAGGGCTCGATAGTCTATGCATAGCCATAGGCTCCAATCGTGCTTCTTCGAACCGAGGTTGTAGCCACGTGCGTCGATCCAGGGAATCTCTACGACCACGAACCGTACAGAGGATAGGCTGGCGATCCGATGGTGGAAATCTCCAACTAACATAGCTCATTATGTAGATTCACCCCCCAACACCCACCCGGGTCTAGGGATGGAAAATCTAGGAGAGGATCAACTACTATCTTGCTTAGGGAGGAAATAGAGTTCTTAGGATTAGGGCTACCCCTATTTTAAAATGAAAGGAGGAAGTTACTAAATCTAATATAAAAAGGAAACTTAGTTGCTTAGCAACTAAGCCAACTCTCACTTTCTATTTTATTTAGAGTCAAATCCCATCACTCTTGGGAAATCCCCAAATCACCCTTAACCCACGTAATAATGACGATCCATGTCACCAACTAATTAATCCAACTAGGTTATTTACAAGTTTTAATTCACCTAAACCAAAAACCCGCTTCCATCGTCGGTGGTTACTTCCTTGCAGTAATTTAGATCTGTTTTCCTTACACGTTCCTATCAGCCGGTACTCCATCTAGGCGGGCTGAACTAACCCCCCCAGCCGCCCCAGTTGTTATTCAAAACAATATCTGTATCGGTTCGTTCCTCCTTACAGAATGGTAGTAATGGGAATCCAAGGAACTGGAATGGGCGAAAGAAGAGCTCTTCTACTCGATCGATTGTGTTCTCCCCCCTCGAGAGATTCTCGCACGATCTAAACAATGGAAAAGAAAGACTTCTCTTGTTCCCGGATCAGGGCATCCAAAGGGCCCACCTTTCCCAGTCTCATAGTAGTTCGACCTACTCGTCGACCTCTTCTCGGCGGAGTATCCATACAACTGAGGAAGTTGCAAATCAAGTTATAAAAAAAATAGGAATGCTGTGCCTCTTGGGATTGAGCTTTCTGACTTTCATGATGGTGCGCTGGCAGGGTGGCTAACTGACCTACTAGAAGCAGACTGGGATTCCCTCTCGAAGGACCCTAGTCAAAAGGCTAAAGGCATAAAGAAAAGAGATTAATACAAGACAACAAAAGCTGGAGATATTCGTAATACTGAAATCGAGAAAGTGATGCCTATCGACCCCAAAACCTACTATCTCCTGGGAGAGTTTTCGGAAGAAATATTCCAGAAAAGCAGAAGAGCAACTGCTAGCGGAAGAGCTACTATCAGGAGAGCTAGAGCTCCTAGGCAAGCAAAAGAAAGACTGAAAGCGATTCGCCGATAAAGAAGTAGGCTGCGGCGGGCAGGGCATGGGATATTGAATGAAAAGAAAAGTCATTCATTACAAGGGATGAGCTAACTAGCACGGGATAAAGGACGGACAGACCACAGACATGAGCTCGAAAGGCAGATCAGACGGACAGCCGATAACCGAGCGGGAGACTTTACCGGGGAAGATCCTTCTAAAGGACTAAGTCAGTCCCATACATACCCTTTCTTACCAGCTGGTGTCTCGGACCACACTCAATTGATCATCAAACTTGCATCTCTGCCTAGGGGCCTTCAGGTTTTTTGATTTTTGGGCTGACCACCCTCACTTTCTCTCCTTGGTTGAGGAGGTCTGGAGGACTGAGGTATCCGGTTCCCCTATGTTTCAGCTTCTAAGCTTCAGAGTTTGAAAAAAGTTCTGGGAAGATTGAATAAAGAGCATTTCTCGGATATTTCTGAAAGGGTGAGGGTCGCTAGAGAAAATCTAACTAGAATTCAGAATCTCCTTCATACTAACCCCTCTGATTCTGGTCTTTGGAAAGAGGAGGTGGAGGCGGTCAGAGATGACTCGAATCTTAGAAGGGCAGAGGAGAGCTTTTTCAGGCAAAAAGCCAGAGACTACATGCGGGGGACCAGAACTCTAAATTCTTTTTCAATTCTGTTAAAAGTCTCCACGGTAAAAGTCAGATTGTCTCCATTTGCACCGAGGACGGCATGAAACTTGAGGATCCCTCCGATGTGAAAGAGGAAATTGTGCGGTTTTATAATCATCTCCTTTGGTCTTATCCGGTTCATTCGACCAGTCATATTGACTCCCTCCGTTCAGCCTTGCCTAAAAGACTTACGGAGGCCCAGCAATCGGAACTGGCCAGGGAAGTATCAGCAAGTGAGATAAGGGAGGTTTTGTTTTCTCTGAAGGATAACAAAGCCCCGGGACCTGATGGCTTTCACGCGTTATTCTACAAGAAGGCATGGGGTATAGTAGGGCACACTGTTATAGAAGCTATCAAAGACTTCTTCAAATCGGGCAATCTCCTTAAGGAGATAAACTCCACTGCAGTGACCTTGATCCCGCAAACCCGACTCAGATGAAAGATTTTAGGCCGATCTCTTGCTGCAATACCATTTACAAGTGCATTGCAAAGATTTTGGCCAATAGAATCAAGTGAATCCTACCTGACTTAGTGGGAAAACAAGAGACGGCATTTGTCAAGGGAAGAAGAATAGGGGATAATGTCCTTTTGGCACAAGAACTCCTGAGAAACTACCATCGTAACAAAGGCTCACCACGGTGTGCCGCCCTTAAGGTGGACCTGATGAAGGCCTACGATACAGTGAGATGGGACTTCCTTTTTGCAGTGTTGAGAACTTTAGGCTTTCCAGCAAGGGTAGTACATTGGATTGAGGAATGTGTTTCAACAGCAAAGTTTTCCATAAGTATCAATGGGGAGCTCAATGGCTACTTTCCGGGGCAAAGAGGTTTGAGACAGGTCTCTTAGAGCCTACCTTTTTGTCTGAGTCATGGAAGTGTTCTCAGGGCTAATGAATACCATGGTGGATGAAGGCTCTTTTAAGTTTCATTCGAGGTGCCGAAAAGAAAGAGTTTCGCATCTTTGCTTTGCTGATGACCTTCTTATTTTCAGCAAGGGTGAAAGCAGACAGATCTATATCCGCGATAAAAGATTGCTTGGTTCGCTTCCAAAGGATGTCGGGACTCACCCGAAAAAAGCCACCTATTTACTTGTGGAGTGACCAACAATTGAAAGTTCAGCTTCTGGGTATTGTAGGCTTCCAAGAAGGTAACCTCCCTGTAAGGTATCTTGGTGTACCTCTAATAACATCCCGACTGAGGAGAATCAATTGCTTAGCCTTGGTGGACAAAATTGTGGCAAAGGCTAAGAGTTGGACGTGCAGGGCCTTGTCTTTCGCAGGTAGACTCCAGCTAATCAACTCTATATTGTTTGCCATCCAGATATATTGGTCCTCCATCTTTATGTTACCCAAAGCGGTGATGAAACAGGTGGAGCAAACCCTCAGGGCTTTTCTGTGGAAAGGTAGTGAGTTGAAAAATGGGGGTGCCAAGGTGGCTTGGGAATGTGTGTGTCTTCCCAAAAAGGAAGGGGGATTGGGAGTGAAAAATATGGAGTTATGGAACCGAGCGGCTTTGTTAAAACACATATGGCATATTTGCACTGACAACGACCAATCAATTTGGTCTAGTTGGGTGCGGAGTGACCTCATCAAAAAAAGGGACTTCTGGGAACTCAAGAACCCAGGGGAGTGCTCATGGGCTTGGAGGAAAATTCTGAAGCTAAGAGACATAGCTCGGGGAAAGATGATATCTGTAGGAGGTGATGGTAGACCCAAGATGTTATGGTTGGGGTCCCCCAATGGTACATTCTCAGTTAGTAGAGCATGGGAGGATATCCGGAACAGGAGTACGCAGGTGCCATGGTATAGAGTGGTGTGGTTCAAGGGTCAAGTACCCAGACACGCTTTGATACTATGGTTAGCTGTCAAAAAAAAGGAGACTTAGTACACTAGATAGAATGGTCGCTCAGGGGATTGCCCAGGAAACCCAATGTTGACTATGCGGCGTCGATGCAGAGAATCATGATCACCTCTTCTTCCAATGCCCATTTTATAACAGAATTTGGCTGACCTTTTTTCCCAGTGCGGAAATTCGTCTTCTTATGCCATTACTATATACCAGACTCTTTTGCGAAATACCTGCAGAATCTCACTTGGTCATCCACCCAGAGAAGTCCTTATACAAAAGCCCTACCGCTTGCATTGGTTAGTAGATCCCCGCATCATCGCTCGGAATCAGAGAAGAAGATAGCAGCCCTTGTCCCTCCGAAGTAGCAGTTGGAAGCTTTAAGTAAGTAGACCCCATCGGTACCAGTGAATGGATTGATTGCCCTACCTCTATCTCTCCTTGGCCTTGGACCTTCCTTTATCAGCGGAAAGAGAAGTCCGAGCTTATTTGCCTAGAATCTCTACACTAGTAGCTGTACAAGGCAGTACAATGCTAGTGAGCAGAACACTTGAACACTGGAGGATTCGATGCGGGTCCCCTCATTTTATATTGATAGGCACTTGGGCTGGGCCTCCTGGTAGACCTTGATAGAGCTTTCTGGGCTTCTAGAGTCTTCCGGCCTTTGTCCCTCACCGGCACATCCAAGATAATACCATATTGGCCCATGAAATCATCCACACTATGAAGTATAAAATAGAAGAGAAAGGCTATTACTGGGAGAACTTTCTAAGTAGTCAACCTCCCTCTCCTCGGTTCACTTCACTCGCTTGCTTGCTTACTTGCTAGTAGTACAGTTAGAGACAGAAAAGAAAGGAGTTACTGTAGGAGTTACTACTGCTTGCCTTAACCCCTATTTATTCCCGTTCGTGCGGTTAAGAGCTAGTACCGCTAAGACAAGAAAGAGCTACTACTGATTCAACTACTTGCTGACTTTACTGCTGTGAATGAAGTCAAGTACTATACTATACAGGTCGTATAAACTCTTTTTTACCTTACAATACCCGGAATCAAAGCTGGCAGTTGCCCTTGCTCTCACATCGGAGTGAAAGTCGGTCTTACGAGGGGCTTTAACAGGCTTTAAATCCTTTAAGAATTCATCACCAGTTAACGTTCTTTCGAACATTGCAGGCGGAATAAATCCAAAACGTCGAGGGCAACCTCTTTTTGATATGACACAATTAGTTGTGGATATAGTCAACCTCCTACTAGAGTAGCAGGGCATTGCTTTTAGAACATGATCCAGCAGCTCTTTTTGAGGCATGAGCTACTCCCAAGGCAAAAGGGGAGGATGTTGCCCGTGGGGTTGGGCTTATTCTGTTGTCACCGATAAGAAGGTAAAGGTCTAACTTGAAGTGAAGATGGTTAGGATTCTGTTCACTTGCTCTACGGGACTCTTAAGTAGGGCCCTCCTTATGATCACCTTCTATTGGTACTTCTTTGCAGATCTGATAGAGTTCACCGCTCTTTCTGTCCCCCTCTTCTTTCCATTTCTTGCTTTTTAAAAGATGGTATTCTGTTCTTGCTGCCTTAGAAGCTGATCTACCTGAGCGGAGAGTCCAGATTCCGTTCTATAGGCCCATCCCTTATTCCCTAATAGTCTCCCAGACTATCTCCCAGAGTACAAGGAATATGCCCAAGCCTGGATCACTAGGACGATGTCGGAAGAGCTGCTGCCGAATCGGATTGATGAGTCAAGTCTACTTTCATTCCCAATATCTCTTAACCGATTGCTATTCATGGAAGTGACTCAAGTTGGCTTCTTTTTTTGCTTCTGTTGAAGTTGCTGGTGTCTATGCTCATTTGGACTGGAAGGGGGGTTGGTCTGTTTACTCAACCGAAAGAGAATAGGGAGATAGGGTCACAAACGGAATCTGGAGAAAGCTCAATACCAGGGGCGGGTTATGTGGTAATGGCATATCCCGGGGTAAACCAAAGCTAAGGAGATGACTCTAGTTTCAGAGTCTACCTTCTATTACCGCTAGGCAATCCAAGGGGAGATCCTCCTACCATTCTTTCAAGGAGAGAGGCGAGACTAACAGGTTTTGAACACGGGGATCAGCCCGGAGCGAGAGGAGAACAAGTCTTAAGGATCGGAGCGACTGAAAGGATTGTCAATTCAGCTCAGTCTGAAGAGCGAGGGGAATGGCCGAAGGGCATATCATTAAAATAGTCGTTTCGGTGGGCAAGAGACCATCGATCAGAGAAAGAAAGTTCGGATGTACCAGATCGATCGATCAGAGAAGTGAAGAAGTGACGGCGGAAGTGAAGTAATATCCTTCTTAAATGGTTTAGTTTAAGATGTTCTCTGCCTTGCTGCTGAGTTTGTACAGAAGGGAGTCTAATCATGGAGCTCTAGCCGACGTAACCGGGGTCTTTGCTTGCTTTCAACAAAGGCAAAAGCGCTGATTTCCCTCTGCTTAATCGAGTCGTCTTGTATATTGATCACCAGGCATTGAAGTTCTTGAACAGTCAGAAGCACATGAAGAACATGCACGCTAGGTCTTTCCTACCTTTGCTATTCGTCAACAATCAGGCGAGCTTCATCGAGTTGCTGATACATTGAGCCGTAGACTGACTTGTGACTATGAGCCAGGAAGTAGTGGGCTTTTCATGCTTGAAGGAGTTGTATGCTGAAGACGAAGACTTCGTAGGGTTCCATAAATAGGAGGGAGTCACTTCTTTAATAGCTGTGGCTTGAGAGCTTTTTCATCATACTATACCGAGGTTTGAGGGATTTATCGATATGATATTAAGATCAAAGGGTGGGTTGAATTGTAACCACCACATGAGCATGAAAATGAGTTTATTCGCTCCGGAAGTTCGATCAACGAATGGAAGAAAAGGAGCAGATGCAAATGGATTGGTCGTACCCTTACCCTTGCGGGCCTAAATTCTATTAGGATTTCTTACTCAATATCAAGAAAGGCACTTCCCTCACTTCGAGCAGTCTACGTGTCTCCTTCAATGATTCCGTACCGACTGTCTATTATGCCAATCCGTTTCCCAACGTACTTCGTTATAACCACCTAGCTCGGATTTTCTTGTTTGCTTCGTTCTTCCTCTTTCACAAAAGTGCCCGGCGAGAGACTATTAGCTGTTGTTCGTAGGGTAGTTCAGTTGCTTATGGGATATCTTAAATAAAAGACTGATCGGCCGGGTAACGGCGGCTACTGCCTCGTGCCAATAGGAATGCAGCCCTTCGCACTAAACCAATAGAAGAGTCAGAGTTGAGCAGCTCCTCGTATCAATAGAGGTACGACTAGAAAACCTTTCCATTCTTATGGATAGAGGTAGGATTCTGGCTATTTCATAGAAGAAGCCCAAGCTTTTAGTTAGTGAAAAGAGGTGTACGGGACGATACAACCAACCAGCAGGGCTGGGCCGGCCGGTGTCCCCTTTATGGCATGTATATGTACGTGGGTTGGAACCCTTACTCGAACTCTGACTCTTAGTAGGTAGCCGCATCCTCTCTTTGATCCGATCGGGCATTCCACTTGTACCAAGGAATGAAGGAAGGGGGGATCAGGATCTGCCGTTGCTATTTGATTTCAGAAGAGGAATCCCTTGGATATGAGACAACCGAGTGGTGACTTATGCCAGCAACAAGTGAAGGAGGCGTAGCAGTTCCTGTTTCTGCCAAAACTACGGCCTAAGCTTCCAGAGAGGAGTGGCTATGCGCCTAAGGAGTCTTTGGTATCATCACTCAGTCCCATATCTTGCTAATGAACCCACGAACAAATAACCAAATTCGAAATAGGGATATCAGCGAATGCTCGACCATAGGGAGAGGGGCGATTCCGGGGGTTGGTCTAAAACATATAAGTATGAAAAAAGCTCATCTATAGGCGAGACACAGGCAAGGAGCGAAATAACCAACAAGTGGGATTGATTAATGAATTACCGCTCGGGTCCCATACCGATGGTTCTCCTTCGCATCACCAGCATGTATTTTACCCAATTCTTCAAGTCTCCTCCCAGGCTATAAGAAGGAAAGAAGATCCTTAAGGGTAGGGAATCTGGTTTGTCGAAGATCATGCTCTTTCTCTATTTCATTTCCTTGATCATGTGAAGGATACACATCTCTTTTTTCTGTCCCCGTAGTTCTCTACTTTTAAAGAAGCATGAAATTCCTCACTTGAAAGACAGATCCGGCTAGAGATCTAGTCAATTATCGAATTTCCGAGCACTTGTCCTTCCCGATGAAAGTGACCTACCTCACTCGAGAGTCTAAGAGTCAGACACTCTTCCTCAAGCTAGGAACCAGGATCTTCCCTCAAACTAGTAAGAGGGTGACCTGCCGCGCTGGCTAGTGAATTTAGCGCCATCGTTGCGCCCAGTTCTTAATCCTAGTACCTAACTCTACTATAGGATAAGTAAAATATCACTAGTGACATCTCAAGTGAGATATTCAACGGAGACGGGATTTTGAACCTCAAGCTTATTAGCCTGATTAGTCGACCAATGAAACTACCCTGCCTCTCTTCCTTGCTAAGGTCAGTAAGAAAATCCTTTCTCTTCCCACAGGGACTTAGTTTGTTTCAGTCAATGAATGAGCAGCCTACCTTTTAGTGACAACTTGTCAAAACCCCGTATTTTTCGCTTAAAGACCGATTCCACTCATAAGAGTTCAATAAAAAGGAGAAGACTTGTCGAAACCCCGTATTTTTCATTGAAAAGTCATTTCCCTTCATACGAGCCCACTGGAACTAGAGCATCTTGTCGAAAGCCCGTACCCGTATTTTTGATGAAAACCTCTTCTGACCTTATTCTTGACCACTATTAGCACAGCTTCGAAGATCGTTATCTTTTATTCCTATATGTGACAAATGAATCAAATTGAGAACTCGATCGAACGTCCTAGCTTTCCGGGCAGTAAGGAATATCTTTATCGTTGTTCCACTTTTGAATATGTTAGTTCAGCAGGGAACTTTCCCGAAAGCGTTAAGCCTTAAGGGCTAAGAGCAGAGGGAAGGGCCTCCGCTTACAGTTAGGCAGGAAGACTCCGCTTTCTGTAATTAGGCAGGAAGATCACTCAAGAAGAGAAGCTAAGAGGACTGACTCAACTAATAGACCCAAGACTTCCTCACTCATAGGTACAAGCCTAGAAGAAAGCAAACAACTCATCTATTCTTATCTGTCTTTGCTTGCTCTAAACCTAAAGGCAAGGAGCAAGTTGCCTCAGGTATTCCCACTAGATACCAAGACCTAACAGCGGACAGCGGAAAGGCCACATCGGCGGTTCTAAGAGGAACTTGAAGATTTCTTGATTCAAAGAGGAACTAGAATAGGGGCATTCACCTCTGGAAAGGCTCGTTGAAAGGCTTAAGAGAGGACTTAAAGGACATCTAAAAGAGAAGGGGAACTCACCTTCCTATCAGACTGCTTTCACTGGCCTTATTCCACTCACAGTTAGTTAAGGGAGAACCTCTTCTTACTACAGGATTGAAAACCTAGCTTGTGCTAACCCTACAGGCAAGTAGCAAGAAAGAGCACAGGAACGATATCCATTTCATTCCTTGTTTGTGGCCCCCTTTTTTCCAAGAAGAGTTTCAAAGATTTAGAGGCTCCGAAACCCACTCATAGAGCCGCTCCCCTATCATTGTGTGCGGTTCTCCGGGCAGCGCCCCCCCCAACTCTCGGCTTATCCTGTCACTGTGCAGTTGACAAGAATCGGTATAATATAGGTAGTAGACCATATCCCACAGCAAGGCCTGTCTGAATAGGCAGTCATATTCAAGAAGAAGATGGCTGCCTTTCCAGTAAAGGCCCCAGAGAGGGCTGCAGTTAGGGGAGCATGGACCAGGTCGACCTGAACTTTATAAGGAAAGGGGGGAAGGACGGCGAAGCCAAAGACAAAGACCGATTAGAATCACGGCTTTCTTTGGTTTGGTAGAAACTCCGGGGATTCAAGCTGAAACCGGAGTCGCCCTGGTACTCTCTTACTGCCTATGAACCGAAAAGGGGGAAGTCAGGAGCTTATCCCATTCTTATCTCTCAACTATAAGATCACAGAATGGCGTTGCAGTGACACTTATCGCTTTAAAAGCGAGAGGTCTGGCCATGTCTATCAAATTGCTGAGATAGATCGGCCCCCTGAATACTAATCAAGAACGCATAAGGTTTTTGAGAAGTCTTTAAGAGATAGGGCCTCACGGTAAGACTGAAGTTCCAGAACTCGACGGGTCCATGCCAACTCGTCTCGTGTCCAATGGACTGACTTTCTGGCCCTGGCGCAATCGCCAGAGCTTTCTCATCAGCTCTGGATTTACGTAAGGTTCTACCAGAGATAGAGGAAAAAGCCTCTCGCTAGTCTGACCGGAACGAACCACGCTCCGGAACTGGAAGCTCTTCATGGACAGGAGCGGGAGCCGGAGCAACCGGGCGAGGAGGATCACAACTGCACTGCAGGACCCCTTCGGAGAAGGTTGCCAGAATCGCCCAGATCGTAGAATCCGCTGCAAACCGCTTTATCGCGAGAAGGGCCGAAGGCGGCTGACTAAGCGAAGAGCTCATCAAGCGAAGAGGGCCACCGGTGTAGATAACGCACCTGTTTACAAAACAGGTACACCGGTCAGCTTACCTAACTAAACTAGCAAACAAAAGTCGCCAAGAGGTCAGTCCCAAGGTTTCGTTTTCGTTCATTCAAAAGCGCTTTCCTCTCCTTAAATGAAAGGTGACTCAAGGGAGGCATCACATACACTTACTAGTCTTTTCGATGAGAATAGAGGGTCTTTCTCTTTTTCAAAACCCTCCCGCTTCTTTCTTAGGGTTCTCCTTTCTTCCTTTCCTTTCTGTTCTTCGCACCTGGTTGAGTCACTTCCTTCCACTCGCCAACCAAGGACCTACGGACTCCCAGGGGAAATGAAGTCAGTGTTTGTGAACCCTCCCCTTGAGTCACCTTCGGAAGAGATAAGGTGAATTTCAGTCTGATAGTGTTGAACACCTTCATCCGGCTTTCTTTTCCAGCAAGCACCCCTATCACATAAAGGGCAACTAAAAATAAAAAAATTATATAATACCTTTTTTGCTGGCTTCTGGCCTACCCTGTCACATATAGTTCAGGTTGTTTTGTTTGGAGGGCGATCAGTAGTATCAGTGGGATCCCGTTTTCTTTGTCTGTTAAGCCTCACAGCTATGGTTTTGATTCTTTTGTCGAATCCTGAAGACCAGCTGTGATTCTGTCTCTTCCTTCAAGCCTTTCCTATTATCACTTATCACTGACATTAAGGTTGACTCTCTCTCCTTAAGTCGCAGAAAGAAAAAGGTCATGATGCACGTATTTACCAACTTCAACAACAGATTGCCACCATGAAGCAGGGAGATAGCAGTGTCACTTCTTTCTACACCTCTTTACGAACGTTGTGGGAAGAACTTGCATTCTATCAACCTCTTTCGACTTGTTCATGTGGGGTCATGCTCCTCTCTTTTTAGAGGTTCTAAAAGATCTGACCCTTTCTAAAGGGTGAGGTTCTAAAAGATCTGACCCTTTCTAAAGGGTGAGGTTCTAAAAGATCTGATCCGAATAGGATCAGGTTCAAAGATCTGACCCTTTCTAAAGGGTAAGGGGTATATTACCTTTTTTATGAAAGATCGGTGGATTGCCGTCAAGGCCGTTCAAGCATTGATCAGGGTCTTCTTCCAGGACGCAGAGATCCAAGGGATTACCAAAAGTCTCTTCCACTCGGAATCGGAAGCTGTTGGTGAATCGTATCCTGAGCACGCGGGATAGCATATGGAAGATGATACTTCTTTGAGTTCGCGGTCACCCATAAAGAAAGAGTTGCTTCGACATTATATTACGGTCAAAGCACAGGCAACAAGCCAACCAGTCAAGCAGAAGATAGATATGCTCAAGCTCTTCTAACTCGTATTCATCTGGTTGACCCTCTCTGTCTAAATCAGATAGAATTCTTTCTCCTAGGGTCGTCTGACTATCTCGAAGTGACATAAGATCGCCATATAGATTTTTTAAGCTTGTATAGGAGTTTACAGCTCGATCTCGCAAGATGGGATCGTTATATATCTCGTACCAACTTTCACATTGTTTAAGCTTTGAGATGATGATGTCAGACGTTCCCGTCTCCATGAGTTGGCCTTCCTCGGCAGGGGAGATCGTACTGACCTTAGTAGCGCTCTTCTTCCTTAGCTTAGGAGAGCTCTTTCGACTAGGATCAGCGGCTATAGCATAGATTTCATCCAATGAAAACTCGCCCCAGACAAAGAGTTGGCCGCCCTGATGCACAAGGTATCTACAAATAGATGCCCAGCTCTGAGTTCCTTATCCCTATCAGTCATCGAGCCCCAGTCAGAGAAGCCACGCCTTATTCTATTCACTATTATATTCTAATAGTTGAGTTTTTTGACGCGTCACGGTTAAGGTTGAAGTACCGAGACAGGGGGGTACGGTGAGGTGCTCGAGGCCAACCACCAACGGACAAATGGCCTTCCAACTGGTGAAACCCAAACACTTGATTCCGGACCCCACCTGGTACTGATATATATGAAGGCCTTTGCCTACTATATCACAAATCACAAATCACAAAGCGGTACGATTGATGCCATCTCATGACAATATATATCAGTATCAGGGCATTCGGCGATGGGAATAGCCAAACAACTCGACTTCGGTACTTGAACGACGACCTGCACCCTACTATATAGAGTCAGGAGCGGTTCGATAAACACGTGGACCATGCCTCAGTACTCTACTCTAATAGTGGCGAATCACATACTAGATAGCAGATCTCTGGTGAGGAGTGGGGGTTTGGATGTCGGTATAATATAGGTAGTAGACTTGAATGCCTGGACACTGGTTGTGGTATTGGGAACGAATGGAATGGGGCTGGTGCTACCTTAGCCGGGCGGACTCCCCGCTTATCCGTTCCAAGCAAGTGTGATGCCACCATGTATCCATTGTCGCCTTTTGGAAGGTGGTCCAGTAGAAAAGCAGTAGGTAGTGGTGTTGTGATTGAGATGGTAGTTGGGGGTTGTGGTTTGGAGTGGGTGGATCCTCAGTACTCTTCTAATAGTGTGAAGGCCTTCAACTGCCAGGGTCGTGACATCCACCCTGTGGTCAGACCCGGGAATGGATATATAGTATGTCGAGAGTACTAGGCATAACCAGATGAATTGTGTCCAATAGGCGAAGAGCTGAGGAGCTTCAACCAATTAGCTTCCTTCTGACCTATCCTTTCGAGGCCAGGTATTGAGTTTGTTCCCGGCAAGGGCTAAGGTCTCGCTGGTTTCAATATCCTATTCCTCGAGAAAGATCAGATCAAGCAGAGGGGCTTCCCTAGTCGAATAATGGGACCTCTCAATAGAAGTAAGAGCAAGCGCTCTTTGTCCACGACCGCTTTAGTACAGAAATGCTTGTGTAAGAAAATAGGTGGTTCTTGTATTAGTACAATAATGGCTTCTCTCCCCGAGTGCATTAACAAGAGAAGGAGCAGCTGCACATCTTAGTCCACACCTCATTGTGTCAGAAAGGTTTTTATTCCTCCCTCAACAGGGATAAAAACCTCTGCTTGTGCGGTTGGTAGTTGAAAATGGAATAATGGGTATTTCGCTTTCCGTTTCGGAAAGCCTATACTTCTCCTTCCACTTTGACCCAGCAGTCTCAGGGATTAGATTCGCGCCTATCACTTCAATGAAAGCTAGCCACGATTCGCTTACTTAAGAATAATCAGTTCAGTTCACATCAGCATCTTTCCTCGGCTATGACACATCGATCCCGGAAAGAAAGACCTCATCTTATTAGCTATGAAACACAGACCTTGTCTGATTTTGGGCATAAAAGGGCGCTTTCTTCCTCTGATCCCTATCCCTTTGACTCCTCTCGTCTCGCTTCCCGGAGTCCCCTATTACGTAACGGCCTTCCCTAAACCTGTTTAGAAAGGGACTTGGCGAACGAGCTCTTCCCGCGCTTTCGGAATACCTTATTGGGACCGAACCAACCAACCGAAGGAGACAGACTATAAGGCTCAGATCCCTTCGTTTAAGAAAGAGCTTTTGCCTATCCGCTCTCATCTCGCCCTATTACACCTGCTCTCTCAAACCAGCAACAGAAACAAATGTCTCTTGCCTATCCGGTTCGTGCCCGTTCGAGCCATTCGATAGCTTCGCTTCGCTCTCCTCTTTCTTTCTTTGTTCTGGCTGCTTGCCCGGCCTTCTATACGCCTTCCTTTAAGTGGATCCGCTTCAACCGCCCGACCAACTGTTCATTCTGTCTTTACCTCATTCGCTGGGGAGTTTCGAGCTCTGTCCCTATCTGAAGCACAGGGATACCCCGTCGGTTGATACTGAATAAGATAAACAGGTTCCTAGACAAAGTGCATCCGCCGAAACAGCAACAAGAGACGAAGCATCGGGTCCTGGATAAGATGCAGTAGAGAACAGCACTGCAAAGAAGCGCGCAAGCTACTTCGCTTTCCATCAGATAGGCAAAGATTGATTTCAAGTATACCGCGATGAGAAAGCAATACAATATAGGCCAGCCGGAAACGGAACAAATGCTGCTGCTTCTGAGTTCGCATGACTTCGCTCTCGTTGTGCGTGGACGTTAGGAAGAGAAAGGGGGAATAGAGAATGGGTACATGACTCGTGAACCTCCCTTTGTTGCTAGGACAGGGCTCCGCCCAAAGAGAGCAGCAATCGGTTCAGTTAGCCAGGACTACCAGAATAAAAAGATCAACCATAGAATGAGCACTCGCTAGCTCTATAGATAGAAAGTAATGAATCTACACGGTAAAGCGAATCCAAAGGTTAGCGGTCCCACTCTCAGTCACCTTAGCGTAAGCGCGTAGATTGATCTCATTACCATAAACAGAAAGAGGAGAGCAATGTCACTACTACTTCCACAAAGCCTGCCGTCCCAGAATCATCTCAATTAGAAAAGGGGACTTTACAGCGAATGCTTTCAATGCTGCCTTAAGAGACACCCCGAAAACGCGAAAGGATACAGACGAGGCTACCTTCAAATCATCAGTTTCACACAAAAACCACGAGGAAAGGGGCAATGAGCACTAAAAAAGTACAAACTGAAACTGGTCAACGATGGCTGCTCCCCTCTATATGGGGGTCGGCTGCTCTTCCAATGATGGCTGCTTAAACAGGCTTAGAAGGGCATCCAATTGCTACGTCGATACACCCCGACCACGTGTAGGGAGGATTTCAGGCAATAGAGGCCGTAAGCCATTCCAGGTTTATTCATAACATCGCGGGTCCGAAGTTGCTACCTTGAAATACCAAACAAAGGCGCTTTAGCCACTCTATCTTCTCTCCTGATTACTGTCTAAGTCTAGATCCTAGCTAGCGCATACTTGCATCTGTTATTACAGAGAGGGCTTGATGAACACCACCTCCTGGTTAGTGATGGGGCACACGCTTCCTTTTTTGACGTATCAGATCAGGTACTCTTCTATCACTATATATAAGAGTACCGTAGAATCAGAATAGTCTACGCCCGAAGTCCATATTTATGCAAGTATCTTCACTTCCCGCCCTATACATTTCATGATAACCGAACCCGCTTCAAGGTTGTAAAGTCTTTCTTTTATGCATATTCTTTCATAATATAAGGACCAAATCTCCACGGTTTGTTGGAAGGCTTGCTGACTCATGATTTACACCTCTCTCCGCCGCTTCTTAGCAGTTGACTGCGAGATTAGCACTTTCTTCGTTACTAAATAGTTCTCTTTTCCGCGCGAGCTAGTTCAACTCTTCTAGGAGAGTCATACCAGCTTGTAAGCCCCTTTGTCAGCTACACTAAGACTTCGGGTCATCATGCACTGACACAATCATTATCTGAGGGCCTATGATCATCCAAAAGCAGTACCTGGTCCTAATAAGAAAAAGCCACACTTGCTGGATTCGACTTCTTGTGTACAAGCAGAGTTTTCGTTGACAAGTATAAACTAATCGAGATGCTTCTACACGTCCATTCTTCTAGGAGAGTCATACCAGTCTTTTTGCCTTACCCGGCCTTCCAATCCCACTATTAGAAGAGTACTGACGGTCTAGTCCACGCGTGTACAGAGGAATTTGTCTAGCCCATTACCTGAAAAGGCGACTACCCATCAATCGTATTGGCCCAATTCCAGATCAATAGAATAGAAGGTATCATATTCACTCAATTCCTAAGGGGCTTGACTAATAGCCTCTGCCTATTGTGTGATTTTCTACTGATTGCTTGTATCAAGCAGGACGTCCACATGAGAGTTGTACCCAGCAAGTGTTCTCCCTTCACTATCGGACCTGCTTCTGACTGATTTGTTAGCGCCTACGGGCAGAAAACAGGTACTCTTCTATATAGTCATTCCTATTTCATGAAAATACTGGCGCCACCTGAAAATGCCCGACGGTCATTCAAGATTATCTGCATTTTAGTAAGTGTATGCAAGAGACGCAGTCTTAGTATTAGGAATAGCGAGTTCTCCCTCCTATCCGCAGAAGTGAATGCAACTGAACCCTTCGCTACTCCTTTTTGTGTGACTGACCAACCTACTGAATCTCGAATTTCATACCTATTAGAGTAGAGTACTGAAGGTGTGGGACTTTCTTTTCTTTGGGCATCTGTGAACGTCACCGCCTGTTACAGTATATGGTCTTGGAGAAAGATCAGTACTCTACTCTAATAGGTTGGTCTTGGGAATATCGAAGACAATCTCTCATCGGGCTTCATCCAATAGCCAAAATAGTCAAAGAAGATGGAATGGGACAAGGTTGAGAATCCATAGTTCACATAGTTCACCGAGGTGCGGAGCGGTGCCGTAGCCTTTCGGTATAATATAGGTAGTAGTAACCTAAGGCTTGGAATGATTTGGGGACCTTAGATGCTTGAGCCTATTGGCTCGTGTGCTTTCTTTGTAATGTTTCTATTTATTCTAATAATTTGGAGAATTGTTTCATGGTGGTGCAGGGTTTCAAGGAAAAGGAACTTGTTCATCTCCTGACCCTTTTAGAAAGGGTCAGATCTTTGAACCTGACCCTTTTAGAAAGGGTCAGATCTTTGAACCTGACCCTTTAGAACCCTTAGATATCAGTAGCAGATACTGATATATTCATATTATATATAAGGGTTTAGAACTCGGCTACTGAACCCTATTCGGTATTCGGTGCTACTGAATATATAAGGGTTTAGAACTCGGCTACTGAACCCTATTCGGTTACTTGCTACTTTCATCACGAAAGACGCTTTCTCAGTATCTCCGACAGAAAAAACGGAGATACTGATCGGACTTCATGCTCACTTCAGAAATGAAGCTAATAAGGCCTAAAGCTGAGCGACGAGTCCACTGGCATGAGAATCAAGCGAAGTAGAGCGTCAGTACTCTTCTAATAGTGTCTATCGATTGATCCAAAGAAGCTTAACGACAACTTCCATTCCAGGCGGAAAGAAAGAGACGAAAGCAATCCCTTGCTCCGGCCCTTAGAATACCATGAATCTTGACCCTAGTGAAGGTAGTCGATGAGAGGAATAGGTGGTTTCCAAAGGATAGAGTCATTGTATATGACGCTCTATCTGTATTGGATGGATGCCTTAGCTGTGGATAATTTCTTTGTATATGACGCTCTATCTGTCTATTAGAATAGAAGAGTACCTGTCTTTGATCGCCTAAGTCCTTGACTTGAACACTTCGCTGAAATCATGTAGAACCTTAGTGGACTGATTCAACCTTGTAGCATATCTTGCAGCCCTCATTCATGCCTTCCTTCAAGGCCTATTCTTTTGGATATCCTTGTTCCCCTCTTTCCTGGAACATCCTTTTCTTCTGATTGATGGGACTGATTTCTGCAATCCCTTGACCCCTTGCCGCAGCCAAGTCTTCCCCAACCTCTCCTGATGTTCTTGGTGAGCTAGCCTGTAATCCACCGCCCCAACTGTGATGGTCCCCTTCGGCTAGTTCTTTCACAAGTGACCCATCTGCTTCTTCCTCCAAATGGTTTTGTCCCCTCAAGTACTCTACTCTATATAGAAGTGGTTCTGTCTTTCTTCTAGTAGGTACTCTAGAGGTCTTCAGCCCCATGTTCCACAGATGGACAGCCGGCAATATATATCAGTATCAGCTCATGATGCTACGTTCATTTGGTCGAGCCCTTGTCTTCTATGTATGGCTGGCTCTTCTTGATCTTGAGGTCATGGGCTAACTCGACCGTAGGGAGAGGGGTTCAAGATGCCCTCGTCTAAGTCTGTCTATTTCGTTCTTTGCTTTAGGAGCTCGTAGGTCTCAAGGGTTGTTTTCCAACTCGACCGGAGGACTTGAGATGTCGCTAAGGTCTCGAAGAGGGAGGTGAAAAGAATAAGTTGAGTATATCATAGCTGACCGCAGGTTGGAGAATCTCCGCTTGCCCTGTTGAAACCTCACCCTATGTCAGTCTTGCTCGTCGAAGACGTAGAAATGAAACTGTGTAGATAGAGGTGAAGGTTACAAAATGAACAACCTCGTAGTCGAACCTTGTTTTTGTGGAATATGTACCCCGGCCCTGTATCATGAACACACGAAGGGTACGGCATCGGGTCAAATAGGAAGAATTCTCCAAACACTCAAATGGACGGAAAAAGGAAGGCGAAAGCCTATCTATAACTAGGGACCGCCAACCGATCAACAATAGGCCAACTGCTGATTCTGGTAGTTCAAAGTCGGTACTTCAACCTTATGATACCTAACTCGCTATGCTTACAGCTTGGCACGGTTCTCGGTATAATATAGGTAGTAGCTATTTGATCGAGATTCGAACCTCGCCGCCACCTTCCTTCTGAGATTGGAATCTTGTACACTTTCGTTATCTTTCTTTTATTGATCCAGCCTATACCTATTTCCTCTTGCTTCGTGCGGCCGCCTGTACCTCTCAGTACTCTTCTAATAGTGATAAATCCTGTTTAGGAAGCTAGCAGCCTGAAGGCGAGTCAAGAAGGAACGGAGAGTTTACAATTCACAACCACACAGAAGACGATTTTGATTTGATAGCAGACTTTCTTTTGTGCCAAAGGGAGTTAGAATGTGCTTTGGTTCACAGGTGGTATATCCCTATATAGATATAGATAGGCTCTGTAGTCGGGCTTAAGCCAGTTTCACCGAGGGTTTCAGCAGTGATGAGGTACGAGCAATAGTCTGATTAGGATTCTGCTGGAACAGCGCTCTCTATTAAGAGCAGAAAAGACTGATCACTAAAGAGATACAAAGTTGTGTAGTTCCTTTGTGCCCAGAGGACTTGAAAGAGCTTCCTTAGGATTCTACCTCAATTCAAAGTCGTAAGTCTTTCGCTTGCCTAAGGTTAAGGTAAGGGGCTCGTTGGTCTTGGTTTCGATTCCAGAGATCGAGATTCGAATTAGCTTTTTTCGAACTAAAAAGAAAGTGAGGTGAGTGAGCAAGCAACTAGATCAAAAATGGAAATAATTGTTCTTTCACTTCCGGGAATTCAGTAGAGGATCCCGGCTTCCCTATCTGATGATTAGGATGATGCCTGAACTGGAACTGATCCCTACTAGTCACCGATGTTGGTGCCTTTTCTGCTCTTGTCGGAGTAGCGACTCTTGGTGCTTTTGGCTTAAGGAAGTCGGGTACTTTTCCTATATAGTTTAGAGTAGAGTACTGACTATTAGAGTAGAGTACTTAGGTGAAAGACTACGCGCTGCTAATGTCCACATTCGGTCGGTCTTCAAGTGAGTGAGTGAGATGAGGAGTGAAGAGATTCGGGTTAGCCAAGTACCATCCATTTAGCTATCGGACGATGTGATCGTCCGCCCATTATTGATTCTTCACCCCGCTTCTGGTCTTCCCACATGCAACTGGTATGCGGTAAGACAAGTCTTCATTCTACGCGGGTTAGAACCTTATGTTAGCAAGAAGGAGTCGGAAGATCAGAAAGTCAGTACTCTACCCTACAGGTACTCTTATATATAGTGATAGAATAGTACCTGTTGAAAGTGAATCATATCATAATCCAGGTACTCTTCTATCACTATATATAAGAGTACCGTAGAATCAGAATAGGACAGTAAGAAAAAATGAACTTCAACCGTTCATTTACGAGCAGGGAATAGGCCTTATCCAGTGGGATCTCTTGGGTATTCCAACCAAGTACTAAAGAACCGGCGGTTATTCGGCATCTTCAAGCGAGTGAGTGGCCTTCAGAAGACGAGAAGGTTTAGAATCCTATTGTGACAATACCTATTGTTGTTGGAATATCCGTTGCTTTCGTTACCGGTCTTCTTCTTTGGCTAACTGTTTCAGTAACCGTTGCCTATCTGCTGTGAGAGTTGCCGCTGTTGGCATAGAGGCTCTTACTGTGATCGTAGAAGCTCCTATTGAATCAGCTGCACATTCATCTCTAGAGGAGCTTGTTCTCGAATACCCTCTTGCTGCAAGAAAAGAAGGGGTTGCTATTGAATCGTCTGTGAACGAATCTGCTGCAGGAAGGGCCCCATCAAAGGTTCTAAAAGATCTGATCCGAATAGGATCAGGTTCAAAGATCTGACCCTTTATAAAAGGGTCAGGAACGACACCCAGAAAAGCGAATGAGGGAGTCTAAGGACTGACCTATACTGGAATGATCGGCGGAGGCTGCTAAGCAACCCCGCGGGAAGCCATGATAGTAGTCTGTAGAACTGACGTGGGCTTGGGAACCCACGTGCAGTTACCCAACTAAGGAAGCTCTTGCAGCTCGAAGGTCCCAGTCTATCAGAAACTAGGCTAAAGTCTCATGAGATGGAGAGATTCAAGAGTAGTTTCAATTTCAATAATGGTTTCTCAGTTGACTGTAGAGGCAATGGGAGAGATAGGGGTGGGGTCTCGCTATACTGTGGGATGACTCTTTGAATTTATCACTACTATCCTTTTCGGCAAACCGGTAGAGGATCAAGGCAGCAGGAGATGGAACTTTTCATTCATATTCAATACCGGAGACTTCCCTTACGTGATAGGGCTCGATCGATATAGAACGATGCTTTCTCCGGATCCAAACGAGATGATGTCCGAATTCAGCTCGACGAATGGACTGACTCACTTCTTTACGTGCTTTGGTGAGCTTGACCGAATCAATCGGAAGTCAGAGTCATCACGGAGAATGTTCGTTCGATGTTGACTATATCTTTGCTCACGCGACTCAATCGCTTGATCTATTCTTCACGTATATAAGGGCTCGAAACCTCACTATCGGAACAGGGAGGGTGAGAACATAGAAGACTGATATGAATTCTCAATCTTTTTCGGTACAGCTCCGCTCCCAGGATGGATGCAAGGAGAATGGATAGCGATCAATAGATGCGAAGGGGAGGGCCGGATATAGAATGGAACTAGTTGTGGCGGTCAGCTCATGGTATCCCGCTTGCTTTGCTAGCTTCTACTTTAATGCAGAACTCCCAATAGGTGCTGCTACTTATATATATTGCTGGCTTTCTAGCTTGACCTTTACTCTTCACACGAAAGCTTTCAAATTCTCGGCTACTTGATATCTAAGGGTTAGAAAGGGTCAGATCTACGGTACTTGACCCTATATAGTTTGACCCTAAAGGTGCTACTGAATATATAATATAAGGGTTTAGAACCTTCACCTAAGAGGTGTCAGATCTTTTAGAACCTTCCCCTGAGCCTTTCTTCTTCTGTGAGACTATATAGAAGAGTACCTGTTTGACCGGCACGGATAAAAAGTTCCTCTCCTGTTGGTCTCGTCATCTTGAGCTTCTTCGTGATTGGTAAAGGAATGGGAAGCACACTATTAGAAGAGTACTGACCTACACCTTCTTCATCTGTCAAATTGCTAGATTTCTTGATTCGCTGGGAGAGAGTAGAGAGTCAAGGTTCGTTGGCAAGTACTTCCTTTCTATTAGTGCCACCGGAAAGGATGAAAAGAGATAAGATGCTGGTGGTTAGCCTGCCCCGGACTCGTAATTGATAGTTTCTGATGAATGGAGACCGATCTGCTATCCGTATCAGGGGCCTACCTATGACTGATTTCCCTTACAGGTCCGAAAGGCATCTGATGCCTGGGCACATATCCGCCTCTGGTGATGGGACAGATGGATCGAATGCAGCATAGTCTTCTAATAGTGAGTACTCTGGCAGCAACAAAGAAAACAACTAAAAGCGACGTCCGCGCCCTAATCAATAAGGGGAATTCAGCATCCATCGACGCTCACTTGTCTATGTTCCCTATGTCAGTCTCCTTTTTAAGGATCCTTTATATGTTCCCTATTCAGTCTTATTCATTAAGAAAACGTACTCGTGGCATCACACATATATATTTCAAGTGTGCCGTGAGTGGCTTTACCAACCGGAAAATCAGTCCCAAGGAAACCAACGACTGACCCGGAAACCAGGAAAACAAGAAGAAGTCAGAACAAGGCTCGTATAAAAGCTGCTAAAAGCCTTTGTTTGCTGTTTCATGCAGTCAGGGGATTAGCTACATTTTATAGTCAGGTAAGGCCAGGGTTGATGAGGACATAAAAGACGTACCACTCATCAATACGGTGGGAACCCGAATTCAAAAGCGATACACCTGGGTGGCTGAAGAAGAGCTGTTCTCGCAGGGCTGGTACTGATATATATTGGATGATTGACCCAGGGAATCCCTAAGTAAAGATGCCGAAGTCCAAGGTGTCGAAAGATAGCCCACAATCTTTTTAACAACCTGGATTTTCAGTAAAAAGAATATAACCTAGCTAATCTCCCAGACTTTATCGAGCCAGTTCGAGGTAGTTCCATCCATCCTAACTAAGCTCTTCAATTGCTAATGCCGTACTTGGTAGAAGGAGTGGAAATTCTAGATGGAGTTCTCTTTGCTCTTCTGTCTCTCGCCCTTCCAGTCCATCGATTGTTAGTTCTCTTGAGACTTCTGTTACATCCCTTAAGTCAGTCTTAAGGGTAGATAGCGCTATAGGCTAACGATAAGATTCATCGACTCAATATGAAATAGACTGATAAGGATAAAGAACTGTATTGAGTCGATGCTTGTTTTTCCGGATAAGTAGCCTACTATCTAGATTATACCGACTTCAAGTTCAAGGGAGTTGTTGGAGTGCTTTTGTAAGTCCTGTTGGCGTGCTATAAAATTTCATTTGAATGATAGGCCAATCCCATGTCGGTTCGAGGGGAAGGAAGTTCTCATTTTGAAACCTGCGAGCTCTAGAGCAAGCAAATAAGAAAGCTAGAGATAGAGCGGCAGGATAGACATAAAGCTATGGAGAGCTTAGGCAAGTTTGAAAACTGGAATCTTGAAAGCTAGCAGTCTGTTATCAAAAAATATATGTTGAGAATATTCACCTCCTTTTTTAAGTGTATGGATGAACCCCTTAGCTGTAGTGTTAAGCATTAACTAATTCATGTGCGATTGGTTCATTTCGCTCTCCAGACAAGTGAGGTTTCAAGCCTATAAATGAATCTTCTTACTCGACTATATAGACAGAGTACCTGACTCTACTCTAATAGACATTCCCTTTTCGGTTCACTCCGATCTCACTCTTGTACCCCCTACCAAACGAGCCGAGCTAAGGAGCGTAACGAATCGTGCCTCACAGGACTACTATTCATAGATGTATACCAGTCTTGGTGGTCAACTATTAGAATATAGTAGCTGTCTCCTGACCCTTTTAGAAAGGGTCAGATCTTTGAACCTGATCCTATTCGGATCAGATCTTTTAGAACCTCACCCTAGAAAGGGTCAGATCTTTGAACTCGGCTACTGAACCCTATTCGGTTGAGAAAGGGCTGCTACTGAATCTATAAGGGTTTAGAACTCGGCTACTGAACCCTATTCGGTTTGGTTGAGAAAGGGTCAGATCTTTTAGAACCTTAACCCCCCAAACACAATGGCCCTATGTGATTGGGTTTGCAACGTCCATGCTCTATTCCAAATAGCTACGGCGGGTACGATGGCCATATCCACTGGCGGAATCGAATGGCACCTGACATGGGCTGTTCACTTCCGGACTGGTCACTGGGGAAGATGCACCGAGTGGGTGGGTTCCCAATGGGGGTGGACGGTATCCTCCTATATCGGTGTCGATACTATTAGAGTAGAGTCAGGTACTCTTCTATATAGTCCTTGCGCCGGGTTCCTGGGCTCCTTGCGGTGGTGTGGACACGATGGACATCTGCTATACTATATAGACAGAGTACCTGGGCCGGCTTCATCAAGAGAGAGCTGCGGTTGGGTTCAAAAAGGTCTTTATTTTCATTGTAATAGAGGGCGCGGTACCTTTTATTGTCATAGAGATGTTGGTGGTCGGCGGAAGAGAGAAAGCAAGAAGAATCTCGGTATAATATAGTCGGCCCACTATAGGTACCACTATAGGCACCTTTTTTGGTGCCTATAGTGGTGCCTATAGACTATATAGAAGAGTACCTGGCTAGATTACCCGAGGGATACATGAAGTATCCCTGAGAATGACCAGGTCCCACTCCGGTACGGGTCAAGAGGGCGAAAAAAGCAAGATCAGAGAAGTAGTACTCTACTCTAATAGTCTCGGAACTGCACTCCTATTCGTTCGGGGATGGTGTGCTCAGGTCAGTACTCTACTCTAATAGTTAGGTTGGGCAATCGCGTGTTTGGCATTGGAACGCCCGCCCACTCGAGTCGGTATAATATAGGTAGTAGAGCAGCTGCCATGGGAACGGCTGGGAGGTTGCGGGGACAAACGGCGCTCGGAATCAGGACTATATAGACAGAGTACCTGTCGGGGGCGATTGGTGTTTCTGGCGGTAGGGACGGGTATTCTTATAATATAGGTCTATACCAGACTAGTAGTAGACGGATGGAAGCGAGGTCGAATCGGGCGGAAGAGGTGTCTCTTTTGAGGGTGAGGTGGTAGGAACAACTGGAGGGAAGCGAGTTGGGCACAGGTTTTCTAGATCGAATTCCGATGCCGCAACTGGATGCATTCACCTATTGGACACAATTCATCTGGTTATGCCTAGTACTCTCGACATACTATATATATATGAGCCTGGTTGGAGTTCGGGGGTTGAGCTGCATTCGGAAAGTACGGTTTCGCCTACGAACGCCGGGAAGGACCTTACTGTTAAAAGAGATAGACATGGACTATATAGAAGAGTACTTGTTTCAAGATGAATTCAGCCATGGGTTTCGCACCGGTGTAGACTATCTGTCCGAATATCGATGCCAAGTATCCAATTGGTGTACGGGCATGGGCTGGTACTGGGGTCACCGGATCAAACGACTCGGGCTCTTGGGCATCGGAGAAATCACTGGGCAGCTAGGCGTGGAAGGCCATATCAGTTGGCTATCGAGGTCGGATCTCACTGAGAGGGGGTCGCCATGTCGTACGGAGGTTTCGTTAGTCCATGTTCTACTCGGCCAGAACAGTCTATTTTACTACCACGCGGACACTCGGTGAAAGGCGGACTTGATATGCAGGTATTCTAGCATATCAAGTGTGTCTCAGTACTCTACTCTAATAGGTGGACCTTGGGTTCCGGGGTTGGGCATCCACTGATACTGGCATCACGATACAGAGCGGTGGGAAGAGATCGGATCAGCCGGAGGTCGATGTTGGTGTTGGGGGTTTGGCCATCTCAAGGGTGGTCGTTAAGCTATTCGTATGGGACTACTGGAATCTGGTATGGGGCTTCCGAACTCCAATCTTGAGACGGGACACATTGCGATGCGCGGCTCACACAAGGTTGAAAGGGGACTACCTCAAAATGGAAGCTCTACTACCTATATTATACCGAGTACTCTTATATTTATATATATAGAGTCATCATCAGTACTCTACTCTAAAAGTACTCTTGAAACATTGGCGGGTCACTACTATATAGGAAAAGTACCCGTTTGATGCGGCACTCTTGGACAAATACACTCGGAAACGGGTACTCGCTTTGCGTTCCATTTACAGCTCCGAGCGGGCTTCCTGACCCTCCCTAAAAGGGAGGGTCAGATCTTTTAGAACCTTTAGGGAGGGTCAGGTTCTAAAAGATCTGACCCTTTAGTTAGAAAGGGTCAGGAGAAAGACCGACAAACTAATGAATTTTCAACCATAGTCGTTGAAGTAAGATTTGAGCTAGACCCCCAATATATATCAGTACCGTTTTTTGATAGCTTATTTAGCTTCATCCAATTAGGAGGCGATAGCTGGTACGGTATGGTGCTGGAATGGGTAGTGAAGTGGGCAAGATGGAATGGTTCGAGGGGAGTCAAGGGGCACGGGGTGGTTCGGAGTTTGCCATGGCATTGGAAGAACTGGGTCAGCGGGTAGGCAATCACAACAAAACCAAATCAACTACAACGGAACGATGGCTTTTCTCGACAAACCACAAGGATATTGGAACTCTGTATTTCCTCTTCGGTGCGCTTTCGGGACTGATTGGAACATGCTTTTCAGTTTTGATTCGTATGGAATTATCAACCCCAGGCGATCAACTGCTAGGCGGGAACCATCAACTATATAATGTTTTTCTTACGGCGCACGCTATAGTCATGATCTTTTTCATGGTGATGCCGGCTATGATAGGTGGTTCTGGAAATTGGCTTGTTCCGATTCTGATTGGGTCCCCCGAAATGTCCTTTCCACGCTTAAATAATATATCGTTCTGGTTGTTGCCTCCGAGTCTGTTGCTCCTATTGTGCCCAGCAGTAGTGGAATTGGGTAGCGGCACTGGTTGGACGGTCTATCCGCCCCTAAGTGGGATCACCAGCCATTCGGGAGGCGCGGTCGATTTAGCAATTTCTAGTCTGCATCTTAGCGGGTTATCTTCCATTTTAGGTGCGATCAATTTTATTTCAACGATATCGAACATGCGTGGCCCTGGAATGACGATGCATAGATCACCCCTCTTTGTGTGGTCCGTTCCTGTGACTGCATGCCCCATAGTGTTGGCTCTTCCCGTACTGGCTGGGGGACTAACAATGTTATTAACGGATCGAAACTTCAATACTACGTTTTCTGATCCAGCTGGCGGTGGAGACCCCATTTTATACCAGCATCTCTTTTGGTTCTTCGGTTTTAAATGGCCCTTTTCAGATTCAAATCTGAATACGCATTGCGCTATATGCTGGGACTGTCTGCTTCATGGTACTCCTACTATGTTCATAAGTGGTTTTCTAGTCAAACCCCGATCTAGTCAAAATGGAGTATCTAAGACACAATCAGCAGGTAACCAACGACATAAAAGCAGTCTAGTAGGAACCTCAGAGACTACATGCGCAACAACTGATCCTAAATCCTTCTGTGAGTGGCTAGCTGGAATTATCGATGGTGATGGAAGTATTCAAGTGAGTCAACAAGGTTCTAAAAGATCTGACCGGGAAGGATATACTTCTCTTGAAATTACTATGGGACTGGAAGATATACGACTACTACGATATATCCAACATATGCTTGGTGGAAGTATTAAAATGCGATCAGGTGCTAAAGCTTATCGTTATCGACTACATCATCGACTTGGTATGATGAAACTCATGAATTGTATTAATGGTCATATTAGACAT